TATTTACACCTTGATGACGTATTGCTTGGGTGAACAGAGCAACCTGGGGTGGGGTCCTTTTGGTGCTTCCTTATTCCTATCTTGACGTTCCCAACAAAGACTACGGAGGTTGGTAATCATAGGGCAGGCTTCCTTTTGCGGGTTTAGTATTTACTCATTGTCTGAATCTGTGATTGTCTTTTGGTGAATTTGACCAGGTGATCTTTTCATTGATGGAAAAGTCATTCATAGACCTTAATTTAGTTTCAACGAGAGGCACCCAACCCACCTCGGAGCAGGCCTCGTCCACGTTATGATAGGCGGCCAAAAGGAGGCTTAAGAAAGAAAGCATCTGAATAAATAAAGACAACTATGAGAATGAATTCAACCAATGATGTTTTAGTACGACTATAGAGTCAAAAAGCCTTGCTAACGGTCGTAAACAGGGGTTCCTGTAATCTTCAAATTGTTAGGCAAGGTCCTACCTTCTTATACGTCTTTTCAACAAGTAAGGAGCAATGGGTTGTTCTTTGGTTTGAGCCATAGAAAGCATTCGCAGTAGGCTGCTTATGTTATCTTCCTATGATCACCGATCAAAATAGCATCACCTTCATTCAGGAAAGGATTTCTCCTCAAAGTCAGTGTTCGCTGGAACGAGCTGGTCGAGATGCGCGGTGTCCAATCGGTACGGGGCGAAGGGTTGCCTAGCCATGAGAGTACTAATAATCTGGAGAAGCGAGTAATGTGGGTCGGGCTGGCCCGGTGAAAAAAGAACACTCCGTTTCTAGGGACGGAGTCGAAGATCAATACTCAGGAGGTGAGTGAACCTGTGGCTTCTTAGTCTCGTTTGGTCTCGCTATGGCAATTTGTGCCAGGCGCGCTATTTCTATAGCACATTTGGGCTCTTTGCGGGCGAGGTGGCTCGCTCTACTGGTGCCAGTCGTTGGTGGATCTTGAGGGGGTGGTAGTTAACAAAGTGGCAAATAAGCAGGAGCAACAACTGCATAAACGACTGTTTCATCTATATTGACTTCTTCACCCGGCTCAGACACCAGCTTCAAAAGAAGGCTCCCGCGCGCGGGCTAGCTATAGTTAAGGTTACAAGGGCAACCAACCGGCTCGAAAGGCCCTTTCGAATTGGATTGATAGGAAACAAGCAAGGGTGGTCGTAGATCAGTAAGGCGCTTGAGATCAAGGATCTGGGAACTCTGAAGTACTTCCTAGGAATAGAAGTTGCCTACTAAAAAAGGGGATCTATCTTTCTTCTTTGGTTGTTCGGGTTCCTCCTCATCACCCAGAACAATGGCTTTCCCTTGTCGCTTCAATACCCACAGCCACAAAATTTTACACTACAAATTAACAAAACTATCATTTTTTGCATCCCATCCTAAAAACATTTTATTCAAAATTCACCAAACAACTTGGGCCTTTATGTTGTAATGCACCATTACTATCCAACAACCCTTTCAGTTATGCTACCTTTACAGGATCAATCCAGTTGTTTTCTTTGTCGGTAATTGGCTTTCTTTTTTTTTTTTCTTTAACTTTAAATTAAAAAGAAAAAAAAGTATTCTGAAGCCAAATGCTCTTCTAGTCTATCACTCTCTCTCTCCTTGCTTTGCTTAGCTTGTGGGCTGAGTTCAAGCTTTTTATTTTTCCTATTCCAATTCCTTTTCCTTTGCCAACACCATGTGCATCATGGATAAAGGCAATGCATGTTTGGTACCAGTAATTCGGGAAGAGGCACTCAAGGAAATACCAGGACATACCAGGTGTAAGGCTTATCTCGTTTAAAAGTATGACCGCGGTCCTTTCCTTGGTTTAGTGATTAGGGTGGTGTGCTCTATCCGAATTTCAGATGTGAGTGATTTCCTTAAAAAAAAAAAAAATCATGGTAGAACCACAATAGTTGTAGATCCAGTTTTTCTATTTTATTGTCGAATATGATCTTTCTGTATTGTTTATCAGTGTCGAAGATTGTCTTTGTCTTATCCCACTCCTTGAATAAGTCGTGCCCCCCAGTCCTTACGAGAGCTTTACGACAGGATCGACTATAGGATAAAGGTTAGGGTTATACGTTTCTACAGTAATCATACATTCTTCTTATTCCTCGAAAAGAAAACAAGAAATATAAGATCTGAAAAATGGTTAGGTGTATAAATAAAACAGATATACAAAGACACTGATATCCTGCCTCCGATCTTGGCGATCAATCTGTCGACTGTCTCCTCTCCAAGAGCTGTAAGGGAAGGAGGAGGGGATACATTTAGCAAGCTAACACTTCCTTAAGGAAAGACAGAACCTTGGGTTAGCTACGTAGCTGTGCTTTCTCTCTTTTTTCCCTTGTATCAATCAATGTCTGCCCTAAAGCAAACCTAAAGCAAAGGCAAAGAGCCAATGCCAGCTACTCTTCTAAGCCATAAAGCTATGGGCTAAGCGGGTGTCGAACTCATACCTTCCACTCTAGGAAGTACGAGAATAAGGTGGGGATAGAATAGTAATAGTAAGCGCGCTCAGTCCACTCTTGTAGTATTAAGCCTTGGAGCTGGTGATAGCGCTATAGTTACCCTTTTGCCAACCCCAGATTCCCTCGTTGTATGAGTTACCCTTGCCCCATGGGATATTTCTCAGTTCAAGCAGAATCCGGTTAGGGAGAGAAAGGCTTTTAGTCAGTCCCCAGAAGCAAGGAATTATAAGTAAGCAGAAGAGAGAGCGAGGAAGGTGCCAGGTTCCTGCAGGAGAGGATTCTAACTCATGCCAATGGAAGCTGTTTCAAGGGACATGCCCATCTGCCTTTCTGACCTTTGGTAAGATTGGATGTTAAAATGGACTAAGGCTTCATCTAGTTATTATTATTCTTTCTCTCCATCCGTCTTATTTCACTCACTGATTTCTGACGGTTGCTTATCATATTCAGGTACTTCTGATCCTGTAGGTTAGGATTTTAGGAAAAGAGTGGAATCGCTTTTCTTTTAAACTATTCTATTGTTGCGGCTTCTGGTTGTTCATGCTACACTTTTCTAACAGCCCCATGGACAAGGCCTATTTATGAGTTCTTGTCTTGCTCTCGCCACCCCTTAGTCGCCAATGTTGTCATTTCCTATGACAAAGCAGTATGGTACATGGAATGTCCCGTATCTCACCTTATAGGTGCTAAAAAAACTATAAGCTTTGCAAAGAAACTAGTATCCCCAGGAAGTAAGAACGAGCAAGTTATCAAGTTTTAAAAAAGTTCTGTCAAAGGCCACGCGAATCAACACTTTTCTTCGCGTTACCGCGGCCTCTTTGAATCACACCTAAACGAAAATGGGCGAGCGAATCCGCTTTGTGATCGACTCTTTGGATCGCGTTAATGCGAATCGGTGAGAAGTCGACTCGGCGATTTGACGACCCAAAAAGAGATGTTCTTTACAAATGACAAATGGACCCCACGTACTTCGACTTTGATCAGGCGGGCGAGCCATAATCACAGGGGGCCCCTTACCTCAACTGTGTTTCGGTCATCCCGCTACTCCATTAGATCCGGGTAGACCTCAACTTGACACTGACTTTCGTGTTTGTTGAAGACAGCCAGGATCTTTCAGAAAATGGATTCCTATTCGAAGAGTGCATAACCGCATGGATAAGCTCACACTAACCCGTCAATTTGGGATCCAATTCAGGATTTTCCTTGGGAGGTGTCGGGAAGGAATTTGAATGTAATAATATCGATTCATACAGATAGAGAAGAAAAGGTTCTCTATTGATTCAAACGCTGTAAGGGGTAGCGAAAGAGTAAAAAACCGAAGATTTCACATAGTACTTTTGATCGAAAAATCAATCTGATTTATTTCGTACCCTTCGCTCAATGAGAAAGTGGGTCAGATTCTACAGGATCAAACCTATGGGACTTAAGGAATGACGGAAGGGAATAAAAAAAGAAAAGTACAAGCTTCCTTCGGACCCTGACGTGAACGGCCGATTGATATTGATTGGAACTAGAAAATAGGCGCTTTGCTTTCAATTTCACACACTATATAAACTATATAAAAAGACTAGCTTTATCTCTTTCTCTTAGAAGCAACCTTTATAAAATAAACTATTAAGATAGCACTCATCCCCATTATTATTAAACTGTGCTTGAAAGCATGAAATTCAGCCTTGGTTTTCCATTCAGGTAAGGATAAAGGGGATAAGCTATTTTTCTTAGAGAATCGACTCTTTGCTTTGATGCTCCGAATCCGGGGGGAGCTAGACGAATGGCATGGAAACTTCCTTTCCTATAGAAAGCGGATTCTTTCTTTAGTGAACCAAGTTCAGTGATCCAATCAGCCTGAATCGGACAGAAGACACTCTAACTCGAAGATCAACTCTCACGAGAAGGAAGGGCATGATTCAGAAGATAGTGAATCCGGTGTGGAATCGAACGAGAAGGGAAGGTGAACTCCTGAAATGGCCTGCAAAAGTCCTTGAATCCGCATCGGGCGGGTACTCGTTCTCGTTTATAGTTCTCGATGTCTGTGAACCAGGGAATCTATACTTCGGCCCGTATTTCAATGGCTTTGCAATAAGCGGGCTCATCACGCTGCGTGATGCCCATGTGCAATTTCAGTCTAATTCGAACCATGAAGGCCATCTTGGCTAGAGCATCTAAAAACGGATTGTCGTCTCTGGTAGGTAAAGCTGACCTGTTCAAATCCCTCAGCTAGCTTTTCCAGGCATGCTTGTTAACGAGCTAACTTTTCGCTTTTCACCTTCCCCTGGTTGATTATGAGGGAAGAATCACCATAGACTATGATCTTATCTCTATCTCCAAAGCTGCCTGTAAGCCCAGAATGCAAGCCTCGTATTCGGCGACATTGTTGGTAGTTTCGAAGTTCAGCTTAATTGAGATAGGAATGTGCAGATCATCGGGGCTAACCAACAAGACCCATATTCCATATCCCTTCAGATTTGCAGCCCCATCAAAATACATTCGCTACGACAGGTCTCTCTCTATTGAGAATAGATTTTCATCCGGAAATTCTGGTGATATGTGATATATGATCAACCTCCCCTATGAACGAGCAGATGAGGTCAAATCCCTAGAGATGCGATCAATGTTGCTACAGATGGATTTAGAGCTTAAAGCACTGAAATGAATATGAGAAATGTGGCCTACCTATAGCTATAGAAGGAATCTTTCGTTACTAGAACCCCTTCCTAGTGACTGTAAGCGAAATGCATTTAGTGAACGCCTGGGGAGTTCAATATTCTTTATGTATAGCTCTCTTATCTCTATCTAAACGACTAAGTCTTCCAGTGGTCTCTCTCCCATCCCACCCAAAACCATCCCTTCCAGCGTTAGCGCACAAGAAGGAGCTTTTGGCAGTGAGTCGAAAGTCTTAGTGAGAAGCCCTAGAACTATTTCCACTCTTCTCTGAGTGCCTTCAACAGTGCTTAGGTAGCGCTCACAGCGAGATTTTGCTTATATATGTAATTGTCTGTCCGACCTACTTTGTATTTAGAGCTAGTCTAAAAAGGAAGGGATACAGTTAGAGGGGACCGAACCCCTAGTCGAGACGTTCCTTCGAAGTGTCTTCTTGCATTAACCCCAGCTTACTTCGACGTTTTCCATTTTCCATAGAATCTCCGGGGCTTTCCTATCTACTATAGTTTCGTTTTTTATCTTATTTGTCTGAAAATGGGTTTGCTTCACCTATGAGAATTTCTACCAATTCTTCTTTTATTCATCCAAGCTGATCCTAATCTCCGTCGATATGCCGCCCTTGCCCTGGCCTATCATCTGTGGGGTTCGTCATTTAAAAGGGCCCTGGCGCCCTTTTTCCTTTCCAACAGGAAAGGGGGGCAGCCGCTATTCTTACTGATATTGGGCTTCTTCTTTTTCACCCGGATCTAGCCCTGTGTTTAGGCATAGACTTACTCGAACAAGAGGGGCGGAGCTATGCTCAAGGAACTTCATTCCCTGATTTCAAGACAGTTGAAACTCCATTGTGATATGGGGCTCCCGCGGTGGCAAATCAGCCCGACGCACTAAGGTGCGAAACTGCGCTCTGTATAATGGGGCTTGAGCTTGAAATGCACCCCCGACATAGAGATCGCAGAACTGCGTGACTGGATTGCGAAAGTCAAGGACTGCCCCGACGATTTTAGAGAGATCTATGACAACTATAAGAAAAAAAAAAGAAAGGAGAGCGATGTCCCGTCATATCTTTATGAGCATCCATATACATAGCCAGACACAAAGGTGTACAATCCGATCCAAATCTGCGGTTCTTTATCTGTTCATTCACTGTAGGTTCTCTTACTTGCTCTAGTGGCTGGCAAAGGCCAACCGAGAGGGGAGAACGAATGGCTCAGAAATCGACTGTTTCCGACTTGTGGAGCTGCTGCTTGGATTATCTTAGAATAAGAGGAGCCGTCTTAGGATGGACGACAGATACCGCCGCTGCGAGGCGAAGGAGTAACTTGTCTGGTCTTGCGGTGCACTCACTCCCGTTACGAGAATGAAATGACGCTCCAGCTCGACTCGAGACCAAGACTCCTTACAACTCGCACCAATAGCGGCGGCCGGAGATTGATTGAAAAGGCAGCCCCTCCAGCCCGCCCCTTTAGTGATTGTGATCAAGAGCACACGCTGTACCTGACCCACTAATCATCATCTCATCTGACGCGAAGCAAAAAAAAAGAAGGCTGGAACCTTACCAGCCCTAGCCGCCTACCTACTCGTGCTCGTAGCTCGATCGGGGGTATGGAGTGTGGTCCGGCGGAAAAACAGAAGTCGTCTGTATCAAGTGATACGTGAATTGCTCAGTAGTGCTTCGCCACTACCGTAGCTGGCGGAAATAGCTTAATGGTAGAGCATAGCCTTGCCAAGGCTGAGGTTGAGGGTTCAAGTCCCTCCTTCCGCTCTTGGCTTCGTCGTTTAGTGATAACGAGTGGAGTAGGCAGCAGTGCAGAAGCCCCTTTCCTTTAGAGATAGAGTCGAGCAGCAAGCAGCCCCTACCCCTAGGGGTAGGGGGCCGTCGCGCCTTTCTTACTAATAATAAGAAAGGTTGGAACCTGCTCCTAACAAGTTGCTGGCTTTTCAGCCGTTGCGCGCTAGCGTTTTCCCTTACTAGTAAAGGGGCTGCTAGTTGTAGCGCGCAGTGTACTAGTGAATAGGAAAAGCGGATCACGATTACTAATGACGGATGGAGGTCACGGCAATGAAATTGTTCGGGGCCTCGCCCTTGTCTTCTTCGCCGGAGACTGCAAATGATGGGAATTCTATCGATAAAGAAGAGGCATAGGCCTCTCGATCCAATCCGTCTCCCCTGGCCTCCCCAACATGATACGAAAAAACCCTCCCACCATAGAGAAGAGATCTAAAGTCTGGGTCCCGCTGATCACCCTTTCCTTTGAACCTGAACTGGTCGAGAGAGATGAACCCGCACCACATTTTCTAACCTTCGAACCGAAACCCCAACTAGAGATGGAATTCAAGAACCTAAACAACTCAGTCACGAGCTACGTGACCGTTCGTTCAAGGGAGGGTCCACCAATGATTGTTAGCCCCCCCTATCTGTCTCTTGATCCCTCATTCCACTAATCCGTTGTTACTGATTCATTCAAGGCATAGACTCCCAACTTCTTTGTCTTCTCCGCGCAGGTTGCTGGGACGGGTTCAAACTGGACTTAAGGGAGGAGGAATTCAATACTCCGATCTTACTGAGGATTCATCACTGGCTAGGGCTCTCGAATCAAAGCATGGGCATCTGCAACTAAGAGAAGAGGGAACAGTAGATCGTCGATTGACGAGCCTAAACTTCTATTTTTTATTGATTCGACTAGAGGGGCTCCTATCAGCAAACTTGTATGAAGGGCTCCCATGGAGACGCAACGCAGGAGATACAGGAGCGCCGGATCGACCAATAAATGATAGGCCAGAGGGATGGGCTCATGCTCATTCGACTAATCAGAGATCCCTGGCCCTACCTAACACAGAGATGTCCCTGAAATAGGGGATTAGTTGATCGGAAAGCTCAGGCAGGAGTAGGACATTCCATAACTAATCCGCTAGCTAGTGGTCCTATAAAATCCCATTTTTTCATCGACAGGTAGGGTGAATTCTAAGGTTCCTTATTCCGGAGCGGAAGAAGAGGGAGAATGGAAGGAAAACCCACCAGCGCGGACCCAAACAAAAATCTGTGTTCACTATCTATGGAGTGGAGTGAATATATATCCTGAATCTCCATCTCCTCTTCCCTATCTCCCCCCTTCTCGCCGGCAGGAGAATCCATTTCTTTTCTTGTATTGTTTATTATGATTGATCTTTAGTTCAAGGGCACTCTTCCTAATCCGAGTTTGAGATAAGACCCAGACGTAGAGTCCCCCCGGCCGGGAAGGGATTTTTTCTATTGATTTCTCTACTCCCTTCTGGAAAAGCCCTTTCCAGATGGAGTAGTGCATCTCTGTCTTGAAAGTGAAAGCCCGCCCTAGAGATAGGAACTCCTATCTCTACTGCCTATCCAACCCAAAGACTCTTATTCGTGGTGGAGTGCTTCGAATAGGATCCGATCCCAGCAGTCGACACTCCTTCCTGACCCGGCTCACCTGCCTCTGAAGCTGGAATGCCTTTCTAGAGGCCCGAGGAATCGAAAAGTTTGAAGTGGGATGTGGAATGTGATTGGTGATGGATGGTGGTTATGAAATAAGTTCTGCATCAGATGAGAAGTCCATGCGAAAACTTTCTCTTTTATTGGCGCCTGATAGGTAGGCTATTAGATCACGTCGAAAGCCTACCAACGCATAAAGGTAAAGGTTCCGATTCGAGCGAGAGCCCAAACGGGGGAGGCGAGAACATCTTGATCGAAAGCTCTACTGTTCTTAATATTAATAGAATAGTGAGAAAGAGTTTTCAAAATTCGATCAACGAGAATCTCATCATCTGTTAGGTGGGCCAACCGACCGATCGAGTTGGGCGTCCATGTCACAGAACCTTTCTTCTAGCCCATTATTGTTATTGATCGGGGCGGATCCAATTCATTGGTAAATGAAAAATCGACCCAACCTAGAAAAGGCGAGGCAAGGGGCTCTCCATCTCTAGGAAGATTGTGTCGAGGATCTGGTAATATAAGCCGTCGCTTATTCTGGTCGGCTCGTATTAGCCTGTGCTTTATTACAGGTAGTCATTCCCCCCGTTCCTTTAGTCTTTTCAACGGTACTTGAATCTTTAGTCGCGGTCATGTCTCGCCCCCCCAGTATAGTGACCGGTGACATCTTTCCCTTCATCAGGTCCAGGCGTGAGTGCCTGCTCATCCATCTTCATTCCAAAAGCGAACATTTCCATTGAGTGAGTGTAACTGCTATGGTTTACAGTCAATAGTTCTTAACCTCTCGCGGAGCTAGCTTTAAGAGAGAATAGGGAGTGACGGGGGACCTTCGCTTCATTAGAAATTGGACCCGGACCCTCTTTCTTAAAGTCACCGGCGGCAGGTTAGTCAAGTTCTCCTGCTGCTTATTTGGCCCTGCGCTGATTCAGGAGCTTCTTCTTTAGTCTAGGTTATTATTAAATAATAATCAAAAGAAACGGCTGGGCGAGAACAAGAAGCGTTCGCCAACTTTGATAGGTATAGCATTGCAAGCAAATAGAGCAGAGAGCGTCACCCTTTGTTTCTATTAGAGTCGCGAGCTTGTTGTAGTCGGTCCTAAAGGGAGAACCGTCGCTGCTTACTTGCTATATCCCCGCGTTCTTGCACGGCTCGTTCTTCGAGCCCTCCTTCTCCTTTCCCCCTCTCTCCCCTCTATCGTCCAAAACAGGCCGTATGGAGTATAGCCAAGTGGTAAGGCATCGGTTTTTGGTACCGGCATGCAAAGGTTCGAATCCTTTTACTCCAGATTATGAACACCCGAAAGGATCTGTCAAGAACGAGCTGACGACTACAGGAAAAGGGGCGTAGGGCTAGGTAGTGCCTAACTCCCTCTCCATGATGCTTCAATCTTTTAGTAGGTTCTTACTTTATGGCAGTCAATTCATAGATGCCTCTTCCGGTCCAGGCGAAATGGTCAATGTAGGTCGGAACCTTACTCGACGATTCACGTGCGTCTGGCTCACCTGGCTGGTAGTCCCACATAAAAGGCAATTTTCAATACATTTCAGTATGCTTCGAGCGTGAACCCGATAGAGAGGACTTCTGGAGTAGTAAAGCACTGACGAACGCCCCCCCTTCCTTACCTTAAAGGCTTCGACGCTCTAGGTGCTACCGACTTAATTGGTTGTATTCATTACTGCGATGTAGCTTTCGGCCGGAAACAGCCGACTTACTTGTTGACTGTTTACTTGAAAAAGGCCTTCACGCAGTGGTTACAGCTTAGGGGGCATATCCGAGACTATTGAAGTTGGTACGGGTCCATCTTTGCTAACAGTTGGGGGACACAGGGATACCCCCTTCTCTATTCATTAGTTACATCCGCCCTCCTGTATGAGCGGCAACAGCAACTCCCTTATTCGCTACTTGTATGGTCCCTAAGCAACTACCTTCTTATGGCCTCGGAGAAAGCCAATATGGCATGTCTATTTGAAAACAATGGGATGATTAAGACGTGAACCAATACTCATTTATTGGGGTTCGGCATTCATGCAAATCAGGCAGCGCCCCTTATAAGGAAAGTGAAGGAATGCTTTCTAGGTATTTCAGTAGGCACATGTCAGGACCCAATTCCTGCCATTTTGATCGAGAAAAGTCATTTCATAAGGGACCAGTCAAAAGCTTGGTTGTTTGGTGTTCATTCATGAGCGGTTGATCGGTGAGGACATTCAATGTCCGCATCCAGCGCGTGTGCCTGGGAACGAAAGGGAACAATCAAGGCATGTTATCGATGGGGTGGTACTGATAAGGGACAGCGTACATAATGAACTCAGTCGGGAGTTACAGACGACCTAACTAAAGCAGCAGGAAACGAAACTGCATCTGTATAGAAGGAACTCAACTCTTCGGCTATTGGAGGTCCTAATAGGACTTTCAACACTTCCATCTTTGAGAATGGATGTTGGTCAGAAGTAGCCCACTTCTTCATTAATGGGTGGGTGGGGGACATCAGCAGCGACCTTCTCTTGTTAGTAGTTACAGGGGCTTACCCCTTAGATAAGGAGCTAACAGTAAAGGAAGACTTACTGGGTAGGGGGAATAGAAGCTACTAGGGGAGTTCCTACTAAGACGGAAACCTTACGAAAGAAGGAAACAAGCGAGCTACCTTACAAACAACCTTAGGGCACACTAAGGTTACACACGACACTCGCTCACCCACCTCGGCGAGCTTCACGGCTCACATTAAACAAAGAAAAAAAAGAAACTCACAAGACGAAGTACCGACATCGGATCAGCTACAAGCGGATGAAACTCCGACAAACCTAATACTAGGAGAGCCGCAAACAAACAACAAAGGAAACAAAGAAGAGACGCCGCGCTCGATCGACCATTTCATTTAGGGCTGTCTGCACTTGCTAACTCACTACGCTCATTCCCTAGCCTTCCAATCATGGAAGACTTACCTCACTCCGAGCGTTCCCCTTGGTCACTCACTACGGCATTAGCTACACCGATTGACGCTGCCCTCACTCGCCGATCCCCGGCTCACTTCGCCCGAAACAAACAGAAAAAGAAACAAAGAAGCGATATGAAGGAACCTAAACAAAGAGTCTCCGGACACCGAAAACTTATATAGCGGACGAATCAGCGACAAAGTCTAAGACTAAAGATAAAGAGGAGCCGACTAAACGCAGGGTACGGAAACTCGCTTTGGACTTGTGGTTCTCAAAGAAAAGGTTGGCAGGAGATAAAAGCTAACAGCTAAAAGCTACAACTCCGGGAAAATCGCTTACAACAGCGAGCACATTCCATGTTAAGAGCTGTGGAAGGCAGGAGTGCTTAGATTCAGAAAGATCTTCAGCAGCGATCACAGGGGTTGGTAAGGTTGAAGTGGAGCAATCCCTAATGATAGGGTCTAAACTACCGATTGGCTGCTGCCATTACAGGGGAGGAGAGGGAAGCGAACCCTTTAGATGACGGGGGAAAAAGAAGTTCTCATTTCAAGTGAAAAAGGCGAAAGGGAAGTTCTCATTGCGGGGAGGAAAAGGCAAGCTGGAAAGCAGGTAAGGCCAACCTAGCAGGAGATCTATTTACGGATCAGATTGGTTCCCCGCAGAAGCCTTAGTAGGGCTGGCGAAAAAGACCCTCGCTTCGGCAGCTGCCAGGGGGGAGAACATGGAACCCCGATCCGGCACCCGGCCGACCCGGATACCTTGAGAAGAAACCACTTGGCTTGGAATACTAAGAAAGGGGGGACTAAAACAGCAGATGAAGGAACAGAAAAAGAGCTCCTTGCCATAGGACGTATTCCCGAAAACCCCTATACTAGAGTTAGGAGCAGCAAAAAAAGAAGAAAAGGGCAACAGCAGAAAGAGCTGCAACAACCACCTCGATAACAACCTTCGGAAAAAGAAGGAAGACTATTACGGACTCATCCGCCTTGAGACAGAGGGGGAATCAACTAAACGGGGCTTAGCTGAAAGCTTCCTTGTTGGATTCGTTACCGGCTTACTCTTCTATTCGTTACGGACTTACTCGCTTAGCTACACCGATTGAACGGACTCGATTAGTAGACTAGAATGGCACCAGCCCTTCAGCAGCTTTCGTGTAAGCTCTTTAAGTTAAGTAAGAGAGTAGGAGTGAAGCTACGGTTTCAGCTTCCCTTACTGTTACTGTGGCCCTATTATCTTGTAGTTGTTTGCTGCTAAACGCCAAGTGTTAGTAGCGAGTTCAAGTAGTAAGTTGTTTTTAGCTCCTGCTGCATCTGTTGCAGTTCGAAGGTTTGGGTCAAGCAAGAAGGGTTGGAGCCATTAACTAATACAACTAAGACGGTAGCTAGGGAGCCAGTAGTAACAAGAGCTATAGCAAGTACCGAGTCTTTCCCCCCTATACTGAACTGATCAAAAAGAAGTCTTCTTTCCCATTTCCCAAAGGACACTATAGATAGGTTGGCTTAAGCTTAAGCAAAGCAAGTCGCAGAGCAGAAGCTTGTTGAGATCGGGCCATAATAGGGGAAGGCTAAAATCAGGCTTTTATGCCCCAAAAGAGGTTCTTTAGGCAAGGCAAGGCGAGAATAGGAAGGAGAAAGGATAAAACCAAAATTAGAATGAATCGACTAGAAAGTTTGTTCCGTAGGCTTTCGTGAATGAGGCTCATGGCTTTCGAAGTCGAAATCACCCGAAAGAAATGGCTCTAAGAGTTGAATTTATCAAAGGAAGGGTTTTTTGTTCCCTGGGAGTGAAGCCCCTCTTTCCCGGAGCGGCAACTTTCTTTCTAGAAGTAGGAGTTTTGCTTTATTTTATTTCACCTTTGGAGATAACAGCCGTCGGCGTGGATCTTCTTTTCCAATCTTTTCGATTTGATGAGTTGTTGCAGTAGCCACTGCGGCTTTGGGCGAACCGACTTTAGAGGTGGATCCTGATGAAGTAATTGATCCAGCCTTAGCAACCGGAAAAGCCTTCATGGGAGCTTTCTTAACAGCCAGTGGAGTGACAGCAGGTTTTTGGATTTATATAAATAAATAGTCACGATTTCATAGGAGGTAGGTGGAAAAGCAAAACCTTTTTTTATGTAAAGGGAATGAAGTGACCAGAAGGTTCAAGCTATGAATGTCTTTCTCTACATTTAGTAGCACTCAAGGGATCTCGACGAACAGTGGAACCATGAAAGTCAAAGTAGAGCTGAAATCTCGTGCCAAAGTGGCACACATATGCTTCCAAATGCACTTTCATGTCCGGGCTGATTACCGGCGGAGTGCATGGTGTAGTAGGTATGGTTAGGTGCTTTGACGCTCGCAAACATTTTTTTTTTTCAAGGAATCATGAAACCATCGGTGCATAAGGAAAGGCCTGAATGAAAGGACCATACCGAAAAGGGGCAAGAATGCGACAGCATTGAAGGGGGGGGGGGAAAACAGACATTCATACGACAGGAGAACGAAGGGCATATGGGGGACGGATTTGCCTTTTCTCCAATAGGAGTACTTATGCCAGGCATAACTCTATCGCCAGACTCGATCACAAGCAGGGGTGGTTCAATCGATCTATCTACGTAAGGGTAGCTCATTCAATCTCCCTCAGTCAGGTCTTCGGTCGACTAAAGATCTATCGCTATCGCGCCAGTCCATACGCGAAAGCCTGACACTCTATCCACCGGAGAAAGGATTCACGCCATGCCCCCCTGGCTCATGCGGAAAGTCCGGGCTGTATGATAAGAATAAAACAAAGAGGAGGATCTAGGAAGCGAGTGAACAATGGTCTGTGCCAGACAATTAAGTCCAAAGAGCGAAAACCAATACTAAATCCAAGCTGCAAACGCCTTTCGCGGGCCGATCACGGAAAGAAACTCACAGCCGAACCTCAACGCCGCCCGGGGCCCCACTATTGGGATAATCATCCAAGGTTCGTGGGGAAGGAAGAGGTTGGCTCACGCGGAGTAGCAGAAATGATAGGATTCTTATCTGCGGGCAGAAATAGGCGGATAGGTTACCTTTTAAATAAAAAATCGGTTCTTCTAGAATCATATTTCCAAGATCTTGATTCTTCGATCGTAAAAGAAAAACTTTCTAAAACTAAAAAAGGCAAATAAGATCTTGACACTTTGGAAAAAAAGAAGGAAAGAACGTAAAATAAAAAGAAGAAAAAGCGAATACTTTACTAAAAAAACGAGCTCTCTAAACCTCTTAGAATAAAACAAATCTTGCCTCCAGATGAAAAGGAGGACAAAACGTCGCATATATTTATATAGCTGGTAAAGAAGGCAGGCTCGACCCCACAACGAACATTAACAGAAGTCCCGGCTTGACGTAATGTAAATCTCGACACACTAGGAAACTGCCCCAAACCTTAGAATGGTCGTCGCGAGCTTGACCAGAAATAGGAACAGAAGGGAGTCTTCTAAACCAGTCCGGACCTACCGAGCGTTCTTGGAAAGGCATGAAACGGGAAGGGGGTAGCAAGCAAAGCAGAGGAAAGCCCCAAGAAGATTTGAAAACAACCATGGAATGTCACCTCCTTCAGCGGGAAACTAGACAGCCATGAGCCATAGGTAGAGAAATCATGAACGGGCGAGGGAGGAGGATCATATCGGAGATCAGGGAAGTAGGCCTGAAGCCAGAGTTGCAATAGCCAAAGCGGCCCCGGAAAAGTACCCGACGGACTTCTCAAAAACCTCATTCATACCTCGGTAAAGATAAGAAAGGGGGGGGCCAATGCCACCCTCCGACCACTATGGAGAACCTTTGCCAGGTCTACGAAGTCGGCTGTCATAGCAAGAGTAGGAGAGCTGCAGAGGTATCGGTTCAACCAACAGGACAAGAAGCTGATATCTTCAGAGATAGAAGAATCGGATTTCATGCAAGTATCTATGAAGGTACCATAGGCCGGGCCAGGCTTCCCCGCCGATTTTGGCCGATGGTATTCGATATCAGGGACAGACATTCCCGCATAAGCAGTCTCTCCTGTCCAAGGAAGGCCGGTCAGAGCCACGACATCCATCATGGTCGGAACCATGGCACCCACACGAAAGTGGAATGACTGTTCAGCCAGACACCAAAACATAAGAGTAGCGGAGATCTGCGGTTTGTGACTCGGAGGGGTGTTCAGGCTCATCATAATAGCATCAAAAATACCTAATTTGAAAAATCCTCTCCCTTGTGGGGACTCAGACGCTTTACCCAGGAAGCCCAATTGTCTAAGGGGCCCTGACAGATTTGACCAACAGAAGCTGACAGACCATTCAAGGAAAGGGAGAGACGAAGAGGGGTTAGGAAAGAACTGGGAGAACTCTGATGGTGCAGGGCCGGCGAAGACAGGACCAGGGGAGTAAACATGGTCCCTAATGGCAACCATATAAACCATTGAAATCACCTTCTCGAAAGTCTTTCCGGTTGGATCTCCTGGTTAATATACCTTTGCCCCAATACAATAGTGGGGATCTTGGGTTGTGGGCTGGAGAGACGTCGGCTTTTTCTTTCTTTTTTCTCAGGTGGCGGGCTTTTCTTATCCCGATTGATGTTTGCTTTTTTAGAAGGAGGGCCCGTATAATGGTTTGGGCTTCTTCTCTCACCAGCTTTAGTTTTGTACTGAGGTCTACCTCTTATTTGTTGGCCTGATCAGGTTCTTTCCTTTGGTTAAGATTCTCGATATTGGGGGCCTCTTGTTCCTGCCAGTAACGGAATTCCATGGGCCATACTTGGCCTCATCTTCTTGGATCATTTGAAAAAAAAAGGTTGTTCAGGGTCGGAACGAGTAAGCCTCGAGAGACTAACTTATTGGAAAAGATGATGTTAAGCTTCCTACCATTGGCCTCCCTGCGCCCGCAGACGTCGTAACATCTCCTCGCTTGAGCATCTTTATATGATAATTGTTCTGTTATAACAAGGGCCAAATTCTTGATCATGCCCCCACTTATGGTAACCAAATCCTTCTGCCGGGATTGGTGTCGAGTCCGTTGTGAGAGGCGCTTAAAAGAAAAGGCATTGGTGAAACCACAGGGAGGAGGTTGCTTCCTAAAAACAACTGGGTTTGGCTCGTTGCCTTTGATTCTTTACCCATAGCATAGGAGAAAGGGTGCGTGCTTCAACATCTGACGTCTTCACCATCAGAAAGATGGACAGATACGAGAGAAGAGAAAATGGAGGCAAAACATATAGTAAGTGACGGTACCAAAACGGTTGTCACTTGCTCAGATTAGGACAGCCACAATGGGGTTTAACCAAAACAGGATTGTCGGAGAAGGAGCATCAGCAACCCAACCGTTTTTAGAGGATCTCTTCCCTCTGGGCTTGCAGTAGCAGCGGTTCAAAATCCATATCGGTGGGTCCGTGATGTGATTTGATATTCTCGTAGAAGAGACTCTTCTTGCTCCTCTAATAGAAGGAGGGAACCACCAGTCAGAGAGCCGTACTTCATCATCTTTCAATTCAGTTGCTGTAGCGCCTGGCGCCTTCACCCGACCTTTCGGGGGATGTGAATGCTATCAGCGTGCTATGTGGAATTCTTTAGGCAGTGCAAAGGATAAAGAATCGGTATATTCAGGTTCGTTTAACAACCCCTTGCTCTCTTGTCTTCATTCCCAATCCTGCAGCTATAGCTAGGGCTTTGGAAAACGAGTACCAAATGGCTAACATCTCCTCCTTTAGCGGTCTTCCTCCTTCATGAAGGGGGAAAGATGCCCTTTCTAAGGAATGTAGTCATCGGCAAGGTCTTGACTTTCTTCTTTACAATTCATTGGAGCTAGGGATAATCTAGTTCAGTCATTACAGTTTAGAATGGAGGAAATAGAAAATAGGGGATGGGGTCAGTTACCGTTGGAAGGCTAGGCAACTAAAGTCGAAGTCGGCTAGCTGGTGGTTCCAAAAGAAGTTCATCAGACAGGGAAAGGATTACACTCTTTTATACTTCGGTCCCCTCACGAAGGCTTTCCCTAAAAAGGAAAGGGGCGAATACTGACAAAGCTAGCTCTAGCTCAGTCATCCACTACACTACGTTATTAACTCTGAAATGAAAGTTATTTTACTAGAAGGACGGACTCCGTGACCCTGGACTGAGTTCTTAGTATGGTCGGATAGCCATACTTGATAGGATAGAGTTCACCAAGAGATCATCCACCAAGAGAGCGTACCGTCAGGTCCTTTCTAGGTAGAGAGTTGCTAGAAGTCCTATCTGTAAGCCCGAGCCAGGACAGAAGAGCTAGATTGCTTAGAGCTAGGAGTTCGCCAAGAGCTGGAAGAGATCGGACACCTGAGGTCCTTAGGCGGGAGAGATCCATTCGTGATAGGCCTTCAAGATGAAGCTCCATGCTGTATCACGGGGGGTGTGACAGGCCCCCTCATTGTGGCTAAAGGGATACTGTATGTGTAGCAGGCGTGTGTGATTGAGTTCAAAAGGTAATTGGGCCGACTGATAGTCTCGATGGAGCAGAGGCCAAAGCTAGGATGGAGATGATTCAGAGACAGTTGGAACCCTACAATTTCATTCTGCGATTGAGTTTCTAGGCCAAGGTCCTCGGTGGTCTGTCGCCCTCCCTTGAAATGAGACAGCCTTTCGAAGAACCATCCGTCCGGTACAACAAAGAGTAGAGCTAGCTATCCAGATAGCTGATCTTGGGCCATATACCGAGCCGCTGACTTAAACGAGCACTAGACCGCTCACGGAGATATGGATTGACGAAAGAAGACAAACCCTAGACACACTGATTGTAAGTTAGTCTTCCGCTAATTCCAACTATTGATGTTCACTCTTTTTTCCAAAAATGTAAATTCCATAGAACTCCTTCATAATTCTACACTGGCATCAACAACCACAAGGGCTTTTTGACCCTTCCTTTGTTACCGGGCATTCATTCTTCCGCTACCAGCAAATGTCGATATCGGCAGTCTACCTTATTAAGGAAATCGAGCTAACATGTTCCTTATTTGACGATGCCTTTCTCCTACCCTTGCTTATAGACAGTGAGTGAGCGGAGAAAGAGCTCCGAGCCGATGCAAGACTGATAGGCTTCAGTTTCAGTCTGTTCCGCGTGAGCTCCAAGGGAAGCTGAATGTCATTCTGACAAGGAAGTACGCCACCAAGGCCGGAGTCACTAGGATATAATATAGAAGGTAAGCCCTACACTCAAGGGTTGGGAAAGGTGAATTGGAGAGAAGGGATTGACTTCACAAGAAAAGAAACTGATACAACAGTTCCAGCAGCTAAAAAGCAGGGAATCACATCTTGCCTATACCTGTACAAGACCCGACGAACTCCTATCTTCCTTAATTAAGAAAGACTGACCACAGATAGGTTGTTTTAAGACAGACAGATGGTTCTAGAGACAGAAGACAAAGCAAGAAAGAAAGCTCTTAGGGAAGATGAGTATAGATAGCTGGGGGTTAGATAGCTTCGAGGAAAGCCTAGGGCACTCGATTACCATAAGGATCTCTTCTAGTCCGTCTACTTGACTCCTGTCTTTTTAGCTATAACAAGTGTAACCCTATAAGAATAAAGAATAGCCCCAATTAAGTAAATGTTCACTAAAGCGTCATAAGCCTTGAAAGATACCAAAAAGCCCAGTCCCAACAGTAGCTTCTATAATCTAATCTAAGGAAAAGGACGTGGTCCTCTCACTCCAGATCACGTGCTTCAGACGCTCTTATATGACTTATTTTCACCTCCTCAACAACACCAATCACTTCCCTTTTGGTGCCCGCCCGTACCAGCATGTTACTTGGGCGCATGTGAGAGGGGTCCACGGGGAGCTGCACGAATCAACTTGATTCGTGACTTCTTTCATACCCAGACCTACCGACGGCCCAAGAGAACCAGACCCAACTGTATTAGCTGAATCAGCATGAATGGTTGCATCCGTGAAGTCGTCAGTCACAGCAGTAACCGTAGCACCCAGCTCTTGAGGATTTGCATCTTCAGTACCATGAGTGTCGGAATCAACAGCATCAACAATCGCGCCACCCAGATCTTGATGTTGCTGAGCGCCGATCGCGAGAGCTCCTTGCAAAACTTCAACCGAAGTACGAGATCTGCACCCAGCAGCCACTCTTCTATCACGGACATTATGGACTCGGCATTAGCCTCTTGCAACCTACCCGCACGACCAGAGGCCATCTCCTCACTAGAAGGATCGGATCTCTACCATTGATCGAAGCCTTAGGAGTCGTCATCCGCCGATAACAAACTTTCTGCTTGTTTCACTAAAACCAATTCCTTAGGTGGCAAGCCTAAGATGAAGCCCGTTTGGTTAGCACTATGCCCGGACCCCGCCAGAACTTCGCCTCTGGACATCCTTCGACACCTTTAGGTTAGGACGGCGAACGCTTATATCATTTCGCTAGGCTCGAAATCGTCCCCACTCAACAGAGAATCGTGGAGCAATTCTGTGATCAGGGCGCTGTCTGATTTCGCCTTCCACAAGCAAGATAGCGTAACGGCTCCGATAGGTAGAGCCGGGTCGACCTTCCCATCCCAACAGTAACGAAAGGCTTTGACGCAATCACTAAACCAGCTCCCGTGATCGGTTTCCAGTTAAGGTAAGGCTGTTTGCAGCTGAGAGGCGGAGCTATTTGCCGTATGACTTTGAGCTGTACGACAGGCACCTCTTTAATGGAGGGTTTCATCACGATTCTCTCATCTTGACCAAAGCAAGACCTTCCCCTTCCACGGCACACAAGCTGTGAGAGTGAAGGCAAGCTATCTCCATAAGGTGTTGTTAATCTTCTTTTCTTCGTCGACTCGAAAGCGAGTGAAGTAAAGAAATGTCGGAAAAGAGTTTATTGTGTGAAATGAGGAGCTTAGGAGGGAAAGGAAAGTTGGCATTTCCTTTTTGACTTCTCTGACGATAAGATATTCCCCAGTACTCCGACTACTACTAAAAGAGAGATGAACGTTCAGAATTCATAAATGAATCTTCATAATGGAAGGAAGATTCTCACCATGTTTCGGGATGCCTTCCCATTGTAATTGCGGTCCAAAAAAAAAATGCGATCTTTTCCGACAAGTCTTTTTTCATTTAGAAGGAGGCCCCTTTTGCTTTAGCACAGGGCTAGAAAGAAGGCTGTGATCTCGACTCAGATGGCTTTTCACTCACGCGATATTCCTCATATGTCAAGGGCTGGTAAGGTTTGATGATGGGAAGAGACCTCTCGAGAAATGCAGCTGCGATTGCCACTGTCTGTGTCGATAGCAGAAAGTACGACTGGAACCTAGACTGCTAACGTTTATAAGACTCCTTCCTATGTCGGAGACAGAACCCCTTGTCTTCAGTCGCTATCCCTGGGTGGTACGCAGAAGTCACGGGTCCGTCCCGCCTCTCGTACACATACAGAAAAGAAAGAGACGGTTTGGAACCGGCCCAGGCCCCAACCCCAAAGAGAAACAATTCGAAGAAGGGGCCTCGAAAGAAGCGCACTCTCTGGTTTGTATGGATAGGGAAGATTTGTAAGTAATTTAGACTCTTCTTATCTTATCTTATGAGTTAAAGAAAGATGCTAGGTTAATGACTAGGGCCGGTCGTATAAATCCTTGTTCTTTTGTTCTGGGAAAGCGAAAGCCAGCACCTAAGAAGAGAGAACCTTCCTGTCCTTTAGTTCGGAGATAGAGGGAGCACGTTAGGGCGGATCAGAAAGAAGGAACTGAAACCTAAGTTCAATGCAGAATTCTTTTTGCGAGTGAAGTGAAAGTTCAGTTGACTATAGCTTATTGGCAAGCGGGAGGTACAAGTGTCGCAGATCAAATTGTCGGCAAGCAAGCTCAGAAGAAACCKACTTTCCTTTCCGGCTAGTGGTAGCGGTTGAGAGCGAAGCGAACCTTTTCTTAATGTAATGTTCATTACCTTCTCCCCCCTTTATTTCCATTCATATTCATTCCTTTCAGGATCAGTCGTGGTCTTACAAACTATACCGATGGTATGAACAAATCCCTTTCTTCATACAAAAGAAAGATGTTAGCCGCACGCCGTCTACCGTTGAGTTAGCAACCAAAATCAAAAAATTTCTAAGAACATAAAAAAAAAAGAAAGGTGGTAGGCCGAAGAACCGTTGAACGCTTCAACTTGGCCACTGAAGAAGGCTGGGCGAGAGACTAGGCCAACGTCACTGCTTACTTTAATGCCATGGTTGGAGCTTTGGGCTCCATAGACGGAACTATGTATTTAGGTGGGAAAGAACGCATGCAATGGGGATTGGATTCTGTCTGTCGGAGGTTCGAGAATCTATGAAAGGACATCTAAGACTAAGGAAGAATTCAATAAAGTCCATTACTGAGAGAAGTGGTGATCTCGTCTTGCTTGCTGGGAGAAAGGAAGCTTCCGGACCACCTTTTCCAGCCAGATAGCGAGACTCAGCAATTCACACTAACTGAAAGCGGCCGAGAACACGTACCTATCCCTTACGGGAATCGAACCCGTGTCTTCGACATGAAAAGACGATGTCCTAACCACTGGACGAAAGGGACCAACAAGCCATTCTTCATATACTTCAGCTCCGAGAATAGAAGTGGTTCGTTTTCTTTCTATACGCAATTCAAGATTGAGTTTGTGTTCATGTTGGCGATTTCTGATGTGAATTCGTCGGGTCGTCCCCCCTTCCTACGGGTTCCCCCACCGACCCAGTGATACACCAACCACGCGCCTTTCCTTTCTCCGATCATAAAGTCCCCCGATCTCTTTCTTTGTCTTTCATCTCCCCCTGAACAGAATAAGTGACGGCCCCGAGAAAAAAAAAAATAGCTGACTTTCCTTTAAATATTTAAATAAAAGGAAAACTCGCTTTTACGTGCGAGTAACTATGAATGTCGAATGTCGTCTTCTTTCTTTATGTCACTCTTAGCACTAAAATATTGAACTCTCACTTGCGCCTGCTTTTATAAAATCTCATCCTTACTGGCCGCCTGCTGGTCTAAGCTTTATTTTATATCTATCTCTATTTCTTACTTACTTACTTTATCACAGCACAGGATTGCTCTTTAACCTAGCTTGAAAATGAACTGCCCCTTCAAAAAAAAGCTCACCTGGTCTCGAAAGGAAGGGGAAGCACTTAGCATTCCATTCACCTTAAAAAAGGCACTGAACTTCACACTCGCTTAAAGAAGACCTGAGCATCACACCAAGGAATCCAACTCATACTGAATGGCTGAGAACTTAAATAGAACTAGATAGGCTTTCAACAGGATTACCCTAAACTCACAATGGTCAAACCCCAAGGATAAACCCTCTTTCTTTGCTCGTATCCATATCCTCAAAACCTCCTAGACCTACTATCACAATCAAAATAAAGACTTTGCGCTAGAATGAAAACCTTAGCACCACTCCCTGTAACGAACTCCTACCTCCCTTAAAAAGATTGCTTACACTTTGTATGTACGGGTCTCGGTAAGGCTTACCTTCAAACAAAACTGAAAATGGAACAGGTTCCCAGGGAAACAAAGGCCAAGTGCGGATTCGTCGAAGCTCTCTTATCGTTAGCCCTCTCAGGGAATTATCTATATTCATATTATCCTGCCGAAAAAAGATGCTTGCTTGCGTAAGGCACCACTTTCCTAAGCTTTATAAGATAAGATCTAAGCTAGATTAGCTGACGTCTCTTTCCCTTGTCAGCTTGCTGTCAAACTAACTTGCCCGAATCAACTGCTTGATTATAAACTGCTAGTCTGAAGGGACTCTTACTCGTTGGTTGGCTCATCTGGATCGCCATCGAAGCACTGATAAGAACTAGAGATTGTTAGCGCCTTATCCACCACGTTAGAGTGAGTCTTACTACTGAGAGTCTGCCCTTTAGCCCATTAGCTCCTTTTTAACCCTTCTATAGAACGCTTGTGGGGAACCCCCTTATGGAACTCTTCCTCGAACTGCTGATACCCCTTTTGCCTTTGCCTTACCCGCTAGCCCCGCCCCTTAGGACCAGATTGAATCAAAAATCTTGCTATTAAGGATCGCCGGGTGTGATTACAGAATAATCCTAGATGCGGAACTTGCCGGGTTCTTTCATGCCTCTAGCTAGGTGGAGGCTTACGCTTACTTTGGATATATATCTAAATATAAGGACTCTATATAGGGATAGGCTGGCAAGCGGTTCAAGGAAGGTAACTTTTTGAATCCCAGTTGGCCTCGTCATTATTCTTTTGTCGTGATCCTTTCTTTCGTCTCATCTTCTATCGAAAAAGGCCTTTCCGCTCTTTCCTTCTGCTAATGATTGATTCGTCCGGAATGTCCTTTCTAAATGTGAAAAGTTTCGGGTCTCTCTCTTTAGGGGTCGAGGTAAGCACTCAAAGGCATGCGCGTGAAGAAAGGACTTCCCTACTTCTCTAGCTTAGCCTACCTCGCAAGGGCTGGCTTTCGCGCTAGGGCCCTAGAACTAGCAGCTCCCTTTCTTAGGTAGGCGTGAGCAAGCTATATCTTCGTAAAGGGCTAAGCTAAGGATAAAGATCTTTCTGCGGGATTGAATCTAAGGCGGAACCTAGAAAGACAAAGCAAGCATCGGCCGAACTCAGGGGACTGCCCGGCGGAGCACCACCAAATGCAGAGAGTTACCACAAGCCTGAGACGACTTCTACTACTTCGCCAGCTTCGAATCCTTAGACAAGAGCTAAGACGGATTGAATCGAAAGCTTTCTTCTTTTTGGCTTAGACCGATAAAGGGAATAGGGGTGAGGAGGTAGACTAAGTCAAAGGCATTGCTCTTCACTTCCTTTCGAGTAGGGGTAGGCCCGTGACCAAGACAGAAAAAGAAGGAATTGCTCCGGTTCTGGATCAAGGTTTTCCAATAGCTGATTATTAAAAAACAAAGGCAGAGCCACTACCACTACCATACATAATAAGCAGCACAAACAGTATCACGGCCTCCAGATACGGATCCCGCGCCAATGGACTTTGTTGACCGGGAAACTAAGCAGAAATTGCAGTTTACTCCGGCATATTCAGATCTCATTGCAAACCCAGTAGTTGAACCAGCATCACCGGTAGCGCTTATAGAGCAGCGTCCAAAAAAGCATAAATCAGGCAAAGAGCCAGGTCAGGGAAGCCTCCTTGTGAACAAAAAGCCGGCGGAAAGAAAGGACCTATATCGGAGAAACTGCAGGTCGAACCTAGGGGCATCTCTAGCTGACACAATATCCGACAAAAACAAAGTCATTTTCGGCTCAAACTTCAGCAAAGGTAGCACAGTCAGCAGCATTATATCCAGTGCCCACCCATACGGATCCCGAGCCAATTACAGGGGCGGGGCACTTATACGTCTCTCTCGCCTCTATAGTGATGCTGCGCGATAGATCCACTTGTTTGGATGGGTAAATCACTAAATCAACCGGTGTTCTGGCCACTCCCATCACTTATAGGTAAAAGCTCGCGGGTTAGAAACCCTTTTTACGGTACTTGGTTTGAAGCATAGGTAGATCGGGATCAATATAAGTCAGTAAGCCCCACCAATGCCTAAGATATCCACCATTCTCCAAAGGAAGCATAGAAAGTTTACCCTTTCAGCGATCTTCGAAAGAGAGTATGCTCTTCTTGATGCAAACGATGGAGTAAGGAATGAAGATATCAAGGTTTTGACAGTTGAAAAAGAAAGGCCATATCTTGCGGGCTGCCCCTGTATCAAACAACGGGAAAGGTCTTTTTTCTCTCTCTCTCTGATACGTCGCGTCGGCCCTAGCCAAGTGGAAAAAGAGCTGGCGGGCAAAAGATAAAAGACCAAAAAAATGTCATCCATTTCTGGATTTCCTGAGCGAGGAGTTGAACCAAAGCCAGCGCTAACTATTCGGTGAATTGGGTCGGGTATACTAGGGTGCTGTTCCCTAACCCTAGCGTAGCTAGGACGGTAACAAGTCACAGTCCTGGGAAGAGGGGCTACCTAGCAAGCTTATAAGGGTGAAATCAAAGGAATCTCTTTCATCATTCAACTTTTAGATGCTAAAGAAAAGATGTGCTTTCAAAGGGCTTTCTTTAATTAGTTCTATTCCACCGCCGGTCCTATCACTATCAGTAGTAAACACGAATTCCTTTATTCAATTTAGTTCTCCTCCCTAACGGCACACTGTATATAATCTCTCTATATGGCCAATGATCAAACTTGTATGTGTTCAGCATATTGAAAGTGACATTGACAAAGCAAAGCACGGATTCCCTAGAATGTTAGAACTCAGACATGACAGAGAAGGTAGTCAAAAACGGTACGCTAAGCTCCTTGCTTCGTCGCTTCTGTTTTCAGTCAGAGAATGATGTTTTAAGCATCTCTCTATGCCAGGCATCTATCTGACCTGACAAGGAGGTCGACTTTGATATCTCAACCCTGATCTCTACGGTTGGTTGAAGGTGTCTTGGATTGGAAGACGGGTCGAAATTAGATCTGGATAGAAGATTCATCTACGCTGGCAAAAGGGCTTTCATTGAATCAGACTTTCCCAATGCTGCTCCTCTCCGATCCCCTCGCTGTGCTTGAGTGGCATGAAGCTACTAAACGAAAGCTAACTAACGTATCGGCGATATCAAACAGATTCTGCCCTGGGGAGAGCGGCTGAGACAAATCAAGATCTTGTGTATTCCCCCATCCCTCGCTTTGACAAACTTTCTATCGCTACGCCCCTGGGATTGGCGGGAAGGTCTATTAATAGAATAGTGGTGCGGTATCTGGGAACTCCTCTTTCGAAATGGGAAGAATAGCCTAGTAAAAGAAAGAGCCTACTTTCGTACTCAAGGGTCTACACTGTCCTTCTGATACAGAATAGAATCCGATACTATTCAATATGATGGTCTTGCTGCTGCTCTGTTCTCCGCTGTTGCAAGGAAGAAGCCCTGCGCTTAGCTCGAGCAGTGGATTAGGTAGAGAAGATAGTTGTGAACGACTCCGCTCTTGTTGATTTGTTGAACAACTTTCATCCCTGTGCTCAATGCCCGGACCATAGAGAAAAGATGGGCTCTTCCGTCTGTTGTCACAAGTCTTGTTGACTCAGCCGGGAGTGAAAGAGATTCTCTGATTCGACGTTCTCCAAATCCCAATAGGAAAAGCTTAATGGCAGCTAGATGGCCGGCTCTCTTGATGCAGGATTTCTCAGTCGGCGGGGGTCTTAGGATTCATTAGGAAGAAAAAGCAAGATCTCCTGTCTGATAAGGGCTCTTTAAGAGATATCGTTCCTTGACAATGGCCGCGGGTAAGCTCCGTCGTTCGCCGATGATGGCAGGTGCCCAAGAGCTGTAGTCTAAGTCAAGTCTTTCCCCAGTCCACGCCCCGACCCTAAGAGAGAAATCTGTAGCTACTCTTGCTATTATTCACCTATTCGATTTAGGAGACTCACCGATAGAGCTAAACCAAAAAGTACCAGTTGTTGATTCTCTCTTGTTCGCTAGTACGTACAATTGTGATTGATGAGCATATGGAACCTCTAAAGTGAAAAGCTCTTATTCAGTCAAGCATGGAATACCCCCTTGGGGGCCTAAGAGCCATAGATCACTAGCGCTAGAGAGAGCCGGTGCCTTCGTTCGGGTAGGTGGGTGGAAAAGCTTACTACTAATAGATGCAAGCTATCCTAGTGCGATGGGTGAATATGGGACTTTGTTTGAGAATGAGCTTACTCTTTTTGGAACACCCCCTTCACAGACATTTGTCTGGCCGCCAAAAACCAGATAGGTTTGGTAGGTGTAAGGTAAGAAGAAGGCTCTTCGGCTTGGGTTGATTTACGCTTTAGCAGTTGGCAAATAGGCCCAATGGTAGAGATCAACTAGGCTACAGAGCGAGACTCCTCATACGTCCTATACAACCATAGTCTTAGTAGCCGCTATTGACTGACTTACCGAGAGCAAGATGGGATGGTACCAGTGGAAGAGAGTCATCGAAGAAGATTCTTTTTCTATCATAAAAATTTTAAATTGCCCGATCAAACAAGAAGCTTAAGATGACCAATCGGCGGATTTCCCTGGGGTTCATGACTTTGCCGCCTTAACTCTCTAAACGGATGCCCATACTTCGTCGCTTCTCAAACCTATCGAATCAGAATTGCTTCACCTCTTCGATTACCCGTCTGACACAACTAGATTAGTGTAAAGCCCATAGGCGTATTATGGCACCACTAGCAATGATCTGCTCGATGCAACAACAAAGAGTGAGGCAACAGATTTGGATTAGTCCCTGTCTTATGGGAATCCCAAATTATGGTCCGTCCGTCTGAGAGAGGGTTTGTCTGTTCATCAAGCGTATGAGTCTTTTTGGATCCCTTCCCGGGGGGGGGGGTAGCTCATAGTTTAAATCTAGTTCTGGCTAATTAGCTTTCTTAAATCAATTGAAGAGAGGTTCTATTCAAGTGTTGTTATTGTCACCCTCATCGAGGAGTGGATAGCCACCCTTTCCTTTCTTGTAGAGCCAGAGTTCTAAGCCTAAGTCAATCTAACGGAATGCCAGTCGATGAACATAGACGCCTGCTAAGCGGAATGGACCAATGCGACATTGACTAAAGAAGGTAGACAAAACAAAAAGGCAAACTATAGAAAAAGCCAAGCTGACTGAATGAAATGCCGCAGCTGACTCTGACTCCGGTTCGGTACCTACTCCATATCTGAAGATTGACCACAGCGCCTTACCGCCCTTGCTTGGAGTTCGATCCACACACGGCATGAACTATTCCCAAAAGGCAGTTTGGACGGTGTGCAGATCTATAGGTGCTTTCGCTAAGGATCTTACATGGAAGCGCCGAGACAGATATATCCAGGTCTCGTTCATCTTTTGTCTATCCTATCCCTATCTATAGTGACGGTAGGCAGACGCTTCATACCACAATAGACGAGGACTGTATAGCTTCCGACGCTCTTTTGGATAGCTACACTTCCTTCTAATCTTGGAAAGGCTTCTTCTCCGTTGCACTGATGCCTTATCTTCCTTTCTTGTAATTGTAATCAAGGAAGTAGGCGCTAGGGCTTCTATTAGGCGAGAGCATCCCTTTCTATTTAGATATCTTCGAGTGCTGGATGAGTAAGGGCCCCGGTTCTTAGAAAGAGATTCGCGATTGCATCCTTCTTTCCATTTCTTGTCATCAAAGTAGAGGTTCTACCTTCCGCTTGCCCTTCGATCCAGCTGCCCAAGCGCTCGATTGCTATGAAAGATCTGTCTTCTTGTCTCACGAGTCCCGTGTTCTAAGGATGGTCTTCTTAAGGAAAGGAGAGGATTAAAGGTTACTTTAATAGAATGAGGGTTAGCGGTACATTACAGACCGTCAGGGAGAGGTTAGTCCTTCGTGTGAATGAATGAGAGAATTGACGATGGGAATAGCACTCAGAGGAGGTCACGAGGCTCTCATCTAAGTCTTTCGATTTCTTGTTTTCAACCTTTCTGGGCCTGGTTGTTACGATCTATGATAGAATGAGGGTGCCGCTGAGAGCCGTAAGTAGAGAATGTCCCAAGCAAGCAGTAGCCAAGAGCACTACCTGGAGCAGCCGGAGAAAGACCGATATGCGTGGATAAGAGAAGAGATAGGCGCTCGTAGACTTCTTTCTGTTCTTTTTGGCTTCTTTTCTTTAAAGCTGGATTGGATGGCTGCTGCCTGTCCACTTGCATTGATTCATGCCTTACCGCGGGCCCTGGTAAGCTTCTTTTTTCTTGTTTCACTCCAATCTCGATCTGTCAGCTTCAGTTCTTTACTTCTTTCCTTTTCTTCTCATTCGATATATTATGTGCAATTAATGTTTTTGAATCATAAGTTAAAGTAAAAGTGTTAGTTGGTCGTTGTTCTTCCAAAATAGAAAATGGATTCATTTTTTTGACTATTTCTTTAAAAAAGAGTTGTCATATCTCGGTAATGGGGTCTGCTGATTCGGAATCACGCTCTGTAGGATTTGAACCTACGACATCGGGTTTTGGAGACCCACGTTCTACCGAACTGAACTAAGAGCGTTTTCTTATCACATCACAGTAGATACGACTGTAAAGAAAAAAGGATGATTTTCTTACTTACCAAAAATTTGTATGCATATAGTCTCATTAAATAAAAGATTTTTTATGTCCAATTTGAATTGATCTTAATGGATTCCTCGTTACTGCCCAGAGGAGAAGGGTAGGGATGACGGGATTGGAACCCGTGACATTTTGTACTGTACCCAAAACGGCCAAGCTGCGCTACATCCCTTTCAATTGGTCTACGGGTGTCATTGTAGAGAATACCTGCCCTGTTTTCCACATGGTTATTTCCTCTATCGAAATAAAATGTCTCTTGCCATTTCTTCTTTTTGGTCTTTTTTGTTTATATACTCATCATCATCCCGCCGCTCCTACCAACCAACGCTTACTTATATGAATATGAGAAAAAGAAAGAAAAAAAAAAAAGGGTTATTTAATTTCGAAATAATCAGCCCGCTCGGTTCCGCCCATTCCCGCTAGAAAGAGTTGCATGCGAGAGAGATCCCAATTCTGTGTATGCGGCAAGCTTACTTAATGGAAAATACCGCCAGCTTCCACCCAGACAAAAAACGTGAGCGCCTAGCGCGAAAGGTTGCTTTACTAGAAAATATAAGGCGCGTTAGCGCTTTAGTCTAAGGGGCGGAGCGTCGAAGAAGCGAAGCGAGCCTAGAGTAGCAGCCTCTTATCTTACGTTTTTCAGGCCCCTTGACTTGATATTCTATTAGTAAAGCGCTAGCGCCCCTAAAGAGTAAGGCTCTTCTGCTATCAATGAAACAAAAAAAAAGAAAGACAAAAACCCTTTTGTATAGATCGAGACTTGTAGCTTGATTCTTTACTCATTCCATACTGGGAATAATTGCAGGAAATCGTTCGATAACACTTCTTCCAATTTATCAATGATATCAGACTCCCGTGAAACTCTTTCAATGAAGTGAAGTTCATTCTTACAAAGCAAATAGCATTTCCTATTGATTTGTCCGACACTGGACTGGACCTATTCAGATTCTGAATTATCCGTCGCTACGCTGTTCCCAAGGACTAGCAAAATCGAAATAGCGAAATTCTTGGGTCATCTCAATGGGTTCAGAAACTACACGTTTCTCTGGATCATCATAGCGTACTTCCACATATCCACTCAGAGGAAGGTCTTTTCGTAATGGATGACCCTCGAAACCATAATCTGTTAATATACGGCGTAGATCCGGATGATTGATGAAAGAAACACCAAACATATCCCAAACTTCTCGCTCCCACCGGCCGGCTGATGGAAATAGACTGACTACCGGAAATATTCGTGTTACTTCGTCTGCACTGGTTTGTACACGAATGCGTGAGTTATACCGAGTACTAAGTAAATTATAGACCACTTCAAATCTTCGTTTTCGAGAGGGATAATCAACTCCGCAAATATCGATCAAAACTTGAACCCTTGTATAGGTATGAAATTTAAGAAAGCACAACAATTGAAATAGGTAATCCGAATTGGTATCAGATCTATTACCATGTTCCGATCTTTCCATTTTTTTGACCCATTTCTTGGGGAGAGTCTCCCAACTATATTTGAAAAAAGATTGGTTATCCATAAATAAAGATAAAGAAAGCTTTCTTGTAGTTCCGCTTCTTGCTCTAAAAATGAGGATGTCGGAAATCGCTTGGTCCAACCAAGAAAGACATGGGACTTTTGGGCGTCTTTTTCTTCTCTTACGAGATTTCGAGTTGGATGACGCCCCTAAAGGCCTTCTAAACTGTCTTTTCTACATGTTTACCAGGCATTGTCATTGAAGTAGGCAAGGCCAATCCATCTGTCAGCTTCTAGGTCAAAAGCTAGTAATATGTCTTTCTCGTCCTAAATTAAATAAGTACGAACTTCAATTGCGGCTTACGCTCTCGTTACAGGCAGATGAGAGGAAGGCACTTAAAGAACAGGTGGGCATATGGGTAACTCATATTCAGGTTATCCAGCTGGGAAAGAAATGGAAAAGCCTTTCCAGGCAAATCGAATAAGGTGGCAACCAAGTGCCCGTCTTGCTCCCCTTCTTTTGAATGGAATGGATTTCCTCTAATTTATCTGTTGTAGCTTCACCTAGTAAGGAGACTTGATTCTATTTCGCCTAAACTATTTATCTGCCCCTTTTAACCAAGGGTGCCAAAGGTATAAGACAAATCGAAGAACCTAATGGATCGAACTTTCTTATTTTTATAATGATAAAAGGATGTAGCCCCCAGGTAAGAATCACTAGAAGTAAGCTAATTTCGGAAAGAGACTGTCCATTGCTGGATAGCTATCTCTGGCCCCTTGGTTCCTGTCTATGAGATGGCACGAGGCCGGAAGAAACCATTCCCCGCTTTCAGATAGGTGTCTCGATCTCGTCCTACAATCGGCATAACAACTTCTCTTTCTTTCCTCTTCGAGCAGCACCTACTTATTCCACTTCAGAGGATACCTACTTTGCGAGTTAGCTCCTTGCTTGGTGAAAAGAAAGGGTTTTCCCTGACTTCATTCCTTCTTGCTTGGTTCGTGCCGGTCTACTTCTGCTAAAGGTACCTGCTATCGTTCAAAAACTCATCTTTTCTGTACACATCCATGGGCATAGAAAGGGAATTAAGCTTGTGTTGAAGGGGCTATCATTGAGAGGTCTTACCCTTCAAGGGGAGACTTGCTTGCCGGGGAGAAAGCTTCCCTAACGAGTCAAAAGTGGCGAAGCCATGTCTTCTCCTTCGGTTAAGCCTCGCTTAGCCAGGAATGGTAGCGAAGGAAAACAAGCCCTATACTGGAAGTGGTCAATCAGAGCTGGAAGGGGACCTCGTTCGGTGAGAAACCTAAGATTATATAAGTCTGAAGAAAGGTTTAGCACTTATTATTGTAACAATCAGTATAAGGCTTATAAGAAGCCTTAAAAGTTAGACTATTATCATGCATTAGAGGTCGATTGTGCGACAATAGGCTTCTTTCACCGAAGGGAGCGATGGGATCCAGTTGCTTATGCCTTTAGTTAACAAGTTAACAGTGGACCATTCAATACTAGTGGCGCGAGGGGAGAGTGACAAGAGACCTGTTCCTGTTGTTCTTCCGATTGTCGGTTCCGAATACGAAAGGTAAAAAGCAAGGAAAGGTAATGTCAATTGAAGCCAGGCCTTTTCGGAGGAGGAACATGCGGAACAGGAAGATTTTTTTGGTTGGACGAATGACAGCCTGGAACTCACTTACTTCCTTTGCAAGCACTATTCGCTTTTAATATATAGAAATCCCCCATCTTCAAGCAGAATGAGAATGACTTTCATCATTAGCTTAGGGAGGAAAGTTTTTGATTCAAAATCTTAATAGAAAAAAGAAGCCCTGTGCTTTATTAGCACAGTTCTAGAAAGAACTCAGCAAGAAAGAGAACACAGCACGGCTAAGAAAGCAATACCGAAAAGCAAACAAAGCTAGGGTTGCGCTTGCAGCGCGCCTTTCCAGCGAGCACACCTTCCCCGCCCTTGGAATCAACCGTCTTTGAGGAGAAATCCTTTCCTGAAGTTCAACAAGCTATTCGATTAGGGTAAGATAAGAAAGCTGTAGGCTTTGGCATCTAAAGAGAGATCTGCACATGGTGCTTTCCTTCTTTCGTTCTTTGTTTATGTACCTACAAAGGCTAGATACATTTGCTAGTAAGGCAAGGCAAGCGAATCCAGCCTAATGGAGCACAGATACAATTGACATTGCCTCTTCTTGCGAAGATTGGGTTAAGTTCAGCCATTCCTAGGCTTTCCCGTATCCTTTTGAGTCGGTTAAGGACAGAAAGAAAGTTCAGAGTTTAGATGGAATGCTTACTATCAGTGCATTAGATGTCCTAGTTGTCCAGTACCAATCTGCTTTCAAGGTTCAGTGTGCCTTCGTTCAGTCTCCAGTCTCTTGCAAGTGCTATCGAATCCTCCCTAGTACAGGGTGTGGCATAGGGTATTGTGCAGGATACTGTACCCGCGACCGACTCAGTGGTACGATGTCCCTTCCCTACCTTTCTTTGCTTTGTTTATTCTAGCTTCGGGGAGACAGTTGGACATAGCAGGGTTTGTGATGGACACGATTATTATCCGCGTCCGGGCTACCAAGAGGTTACGCTCTTACCCTTTCGGTTCGCTCATGACTCGGCTGGCTGCTAGACTGGTAGTTGTGGTTGACTGGTACAGTCTAGAGGTCATAGATCCAGAGGACGTGGGTGAGGAGATGTTTGCATGCTCCGACTATAGGCCGCTACGGTTTCACCGTGGGCTACGCTACTTTGGTGACAGAGGTGGTCCTGAGCAGATTACTAGCGTAGCTGCGAGGCTGAGTAGAGAGAGAGCTTCGAACGAATGGAAGGCGGGGCTCGTCACCTCCACCTGCAACCACAACCGCATTCCCTACTTCCAACTCGAATACATCGAAAACAACAATCAGACAACAATCGACCTACAAGAGCCCCTTACACACACGGGAAAGACTAGGAGAGAGTTGGAATGGAAAGCTTACAAGGCTTACACCAAGAAATTCTATGGCAATGGTTCTAGACCCGGAGACTCAGTCCCCAAAAAGCCTGAAATCGAAAAAAGAAAGACTTTAGGACTCCTGGTCCTCCACCCCACGAGGAAAGACAAAGCTTTCTCTTTTCATTCGAGTAAGCTTCACCTCTTCCGAAAGTCTCCTCCCTCATATCCTTCGATCCGGGCCAAGTCTTACTCTCATATTAGTAGTAGCTGTAGCGACATCTCCCTTCCTTTGTAGGGGAACGGGAAATGCCCGGGGAAGAACCCTGACACTCAGTCCTCTCCGTCTACCTCTTTACCAGCTAAGCCACGTCACCCCTCGTCTATTAACTTCTTTAATGTGGGAAAGGGGGGATAGACCGAGGAAACTTGCTTGACTTCGAGTGAAAGGCAATCAATCTCTAGCTTTCGACTAAGCTAAGAAGCAGATAGGATAGGATCAATCTAACTAAAAAGTACCTTCCCTAGGGCAAGACATCCCAAGGAAAGAAAATGAAAATAAAGGAAAGAACTAAAGCTGGAGTGGAGACTGAGGGCAGGCAAGCTTGAAGAGGGCGTCAGGCCGGAGAAAGGTGCCACGGGAACGGAATCAGGAGCAGGGCGGGAAGCTTAAGAAAGAGATCCGGGATTCCCACGAAGCTAACTAAAGAGAAGGGGCATACCGAGATCGAGTAAATAAAAAGGGAGCGGGGACAAGATGATCGACTTCTAGTTGCAGCGGATCCTGTGGTCCTCCTCCTCTCATATCAGAATCAGAAGAAAGAGAAGATGCTTGCCCGATTAAAGTGGCAGGGATAGGAGCTTTGGTACGAGACTCAAATGGTTCCAGGGTGCCGGAGATGAAAGCTTCTTCTTTAGATCACGAGGCGGGAGGTTACCGGCTTTCTTCGAAGTTAGGTTAGGGTTTGGCGAAAGAAAGAAAAAAAAAAAAAGTATGTCGACGCTAAGCATAGCTACCAATGCAAACCAGTCTGTCTTATAATAAGATAGTAGCTCGCTTCCGACTTGCATGTGTTAAGCATAAGGCTTTCTCTTCATTGAAAGATAGATCTTCCAGAACCGGTCATACTTATACCTCAACCGAGGTTTGAATACTTGCTTCCTAGTAGCTCTCTTTCCTAGCTTCAGGGAGAAGCCCGAGAATATCATCGCTCGATTCGAAGTACCCGACGATTTGAGTCACCGATAACGGACCAAAATGGATTGTTTAGCAAGTTAAAGATTTTTGACTCAAAAAGTTTACGAGCGTATCCTAATTCGCTCGTATCACTCCCGAGGGACCGGAAAAAAGGTTTTTCGGGCTGAACAAGGGGGGGCTTCACACACTCAAATGAGTAGAGATAAGGGGAAGGCTTCTCTCGAAATCTTCAAGCAACTCGATTAGGGTAGGCAGTGTGCATTCTTCTCTCGGCTCTAGAACAGGAAGAAGGGAAGTTAGCCTTTCTTCTTTCTTTGCCAAAGCAGGGCCCACCGCTATCATGCATGATGCAATCTCTTGGTCTTCATCTGAGGAATGGTTTTGTTGTTCTCTTTGATTTCAGGTGGTCCGCGACGGGTGACCGGAACCGTCGAATTCTTGCTTTGGGGTAACCACTTCCCAATCGTCATCCTCATGGAGATCGGGGTCTCCCCACATTATATCTCCATCTGGGCTATTGACAGCTACCAACCCCCGCTCTATCTCTTCTGAGTCATCAGGGATGCCCCGAACTTCGGTGTCCAGAGGATCCATCTCTTCGACGGGTATAGAGGCTGGTTGCAGTGCTACAAACCTTATATACACCATTTTTGTAGTCGCTTGTCTTATGAGTGAATCTCGATATATATCTGGCCTATTTGATTGAAGCTGAAGGCCTGTTCAAAAGATCAGATAGGCGGGTGGAAGCAAGAAAACGGCTGGCTAGCTCGTGCAATCTCAAAACAAGTCCTTCGCTTTAGTAAAGTAAGCTATCTTTGGTTTCTAAGGTTCTCGGGGCACTACGGTAGGACGTAGATCGATCATGACGAGAATGGACTTCTCCGTAATGTAATAGAAGAGTCACAGCCCCTTCTCGACTAGACGAAGGAGATATGAATTCCATTCAGGCTTGGCTTGACCCTCCTGGAGGCGCAAAGTTCATCATTCAGTGTGGTGGGGAGCCTCGCCTGGCAGATTGGGATGACTTGGATGCTGGGCAGATCCGGATAGAGTCTCGCTCATAGATAGAGGAAGAGTACGCGCGCTACGGGCATCGGATCAGATAGCCCTTCGGGCAACCAACCGCACATCCAATTCCGATCATGGAGGGATGGCTGAGTGGCTTAAGGCATTGGTTTGCTAAATCGACATACAATCTTCTTGTATCATGGGTTCGAATCCCATTTCCTCCGGCAGAACGGGCGGGCGTGAGAGAAAGAACCTCTTGGCGGAGTTCCCAAAATAGCACTACTTAGTGACTAGGAGCGGAGAGCCTGTTTCGCGTTTTTTTTTTACTTTTCCCTTACTAGTCAAGTGGTAAGGTAGGGCGCTCTTCGATGAATAAAACACAGACTTTAGGAAAGTGGTTCAGGTAGCTCAGCAGGTTAGAGCAAAGGACTGAAAATCCTTGTGTCAGTGGTTCGAATCCACTTCTAAGCGGGCGAAGGGTCATGAGGACACGTAGCCGGGAGCGAGCCGAATTTGGAAATTCAAGTGAAAGAAAAAGCCAAAAAATCTCGCTCCTGCACTCTACGGCTTTTTGGCGTCGCCATATCTTGCTGGAGGCAGATTTTCTAAAAAAAGCGGTTGATTACTCGGATTGGTTCTCGCCTCCCTGTGTCCAAAAGGATGGGCGAGTTCGGTTCAAGTCTTCATCGATCGGGTGGATCTATATGCTCCGGGGGGGTGAGACGAGGTGTAGCGCAGTCTGGTCAGCGCATCTGTTTTGGGTACAGAGGGCCATAGGTTCGAATCCTGTCACCTTGACCAAGGAAGGGCTCTTTTTCTTTTTATATAGATCTGACACCCTTTCCCGGGAAAAGAAGTTAGGGATCACCATTTTGATTTTGGGCAACAGAAAAGCTGTTGTTTTGCTTCTCCATTTCCAAGCAACCCTGTGATGTGACTATCTGTAACCATATAAATGACGAGTATGAATAACGAACTGCCGTAGCCCCTTTCTCATCTCTAATGGCCATGGATACATAGTGGCTGGTCGAGGGGTTATCGCTGGCACTACTTCCACTTGATCGCTTCGTACTTCACATTCGATCAGCAACTTTAGGCTAGTTTATTTCCCTTCGTCCTGACCTGGCATACAAATAAAAGCCCATGACCTTCTTTTCGTCTTCAAGGAATGTCTGTAGCGTTCTCATCTCTGTACTGAATGATTGAGCTACCCATGCTATGACGGAACTACTCCACTGTCAACTGATCGAACTAGACTGATCTAGCGACACTAGCATCTATCCATCAAGGAACTGAGCTATGCCACGGATGTCGCTCTGACTGAACTACCGAGACTGACTGACAAACGAACCCAGCTCTCAAAGACCTAGCTATACTACTTAATTACTGACCCATGCTACCTATTCTAGTGCGCTAGGTAGGAAAGGGAGACAAGAACTACATTGCTATACCTGAATCAGTTTGACTCAATGCTTGCACTTAGACCTTTCCCCCAAGCTTCCTTCTATGCTGCCAGAAGCGGAGAGGAGGGTTTTCACAACACTTAAACCGAAAGAAGAAATGCCCTAGCTCAGCTTCCTAGCATGACACATCAGCTACGCCATCAGAGACTGAATTAGAGCCTGGAATGATCCTCCACTTGCTAGTCATGAAATATCACCGCTCCGTCTTTCGTTGCTCTCTTAAGCTGCTTTACGAGTGCAACCAAGTTCAAGAAACTGCTAATTAAGATACGATGCTGGTATCTATCTAAAAGTCAATATCTGTGAGAAGCTTCTTTCTCATAAACATCCGAAGCAACGAGAGATGCCCAAAATCCTATTTCCTCTTTCCTCCATAACCTTACCAATACTCCCTCGCCTGGAATTCTCCCAGTAAGCTGATCAGACACAGCCCTGGACTTCCCTTCACTACCAACCCCTCCCCTTAAGATTCCTCACCGCCTGGGTATGAAGATACCTCACTGCCTGGTTATGTTTGCAAGTTGCAGAAAGCATTGTATGGTCTTAAACAGGCATCACGCGCTTGGTATGATAAGTTTTATAGCTTTTTAATCAGTAAAGGCTTTCTTATGAGCCGTAGTGATTCCTCGTTATTTATTCAAACTAACAGTTTGCGAACTACAATTCTTGCGGTTTATGTGGATGATATTATTATAACTGGCAGTGATACCTCTTATATCTCCACTCTAATCACTGAATTAAGTGCTCCGCTATAAAGAACCTCGGGAACTTGAACTATTTTCTTGGCATTGAGGTACTCAAGACAAGAATGATCGTGGACTTTTTTTAACACAGCAAAAATATGCGTTGGATCTCCTCCAGAGAGCTGCTATGCTGAATTGTAAGCCCTGCTCTTCTCCAATTAACTTTAAAATCAGTCCTCTGCTGCAGTCTCTTCTACTCCATTTCATAATCCATCTCTGTACAGAAGCATCGTTGGAGCCCTGCAGTATATTACAAGACCTGATTTGGCCTTTGCTGTTAACTCTGTTTGTCAACACATGCAATCTCCTACAGATGACCACTTTACTGCAGTAAAACGTATCTTGCCTTATCTCAAAGGGACTGTTACAACTTGGTATTCAGTTCACTAGAGGACCTTTCACTCTTACTGCCTATTCAGACGCTGATTGGGCAGGTGATACTTGTGATCGTCGGTCGGTTAGTGGCTATTGTCTTTTTATGGGTAATAATCCCATTGCCTGGTGTGCTAAGAAGCAGGCCACAGTTGCCAGATCTTCAACCGAATCTGAGTATAGATGCTTAGCTCATACTGCCGCTGAATTATCGTGGCTTCGCATGCTCTTCAAAGACTTACAGATTCCTTTGTTTCATGTGCCAACCATTTGGTGTGATAATATATTTCAGCCATCTCCCTCGCCTCTAATCCTGTGTTCCATGCTCGCACGAAACAAATAGAGGTGGACTACCACTTTATTCGGGAGAAAGTTATCCATAAATATCTTAAAGTGCGGCATACGAAACTTATAGCACAAAGTCGGTACCATTGACTGAACACAAACACAAGATCAATCAAGTCTCACATGTGAACGAAATCGAGAGGGAAGAGCATGGATGCTAGCAGCACCGGAAGTTCTCGTTCAGTATGAAGTTGAATGCAAGCCTATGTCCATCTCGTGTAGTTGAGGAGGCCCGCGACAAACCTCAATTTCTTCTTGCTGCTAGTGCTTCTTGTTAAAGCAGCTTTCAGTTTTCTCTTAATGTTACAAGCTGTTGTTGATCTAAAAAGAGTAAGTATAGTTACGGTTCTTTCCCCGAGCTAGAAGCAGTTAAAAAGATTCTCAAGTTACAGTTTTTAATTCACTCCAGATGGGGTAAATGTTCAGTGGCTATCTTCTCGACTGTCTGCTTTACGGAACGAAATCAAGTGTGATTGAAGTAGCCAGGTTGAGACAGGTCGGCCTTCTTGTCCTGCCTTGAGAGAGGACTTGATTAGATCAACTGCCCATGATAGTGCAATCGAGAGAGTGAAGGGAGAGAGACCTCTGGGGCCAGTCAAGTAGGAGGTTTAGCAGTAAATTACATCTCGAAGAAGACCTCCTAAGGACGCCAGCCAGTAGAAAACAACAATTTAGTTGTAAGGTCTTGTCCACCCTTTCTTGCAAATCGATGCCCCATGAACAACGTTTATGAGAAGTTGATCAAGGACCCATTTTTCCAGCCAAACCTTAATGCTTGATCCCTATGGAGGCTTACTAGTAAAGGGACCGGTTGGAACGACTGACAGAAGAAAGAAAAGCGCGAAGGGAGATGATCTTCACAACCGCAAGGAACGGCTGCTGGGAGTCGGCCTCCATTGCTGCCGGGTTCACACCGCTGCTGCAACTTGTCTGCCGAAGAGGAGGCTGCACACCGTGATCAGCATGACTGTGAAATGATGAGGATGGCCGCTGCTCCTCTTCTCTTGGCTTTCATGAGGTTTCATCCGTGGAGAACACAACTTTTCGTCTGCGCGTTGCTCCTACCTTTCTTTCTTTGCTGAGGTTTTCCAAGCGGCTCGTTAAGGCTAATGCTCATGGTGGATTTTCCCATCAGATGCAACCGTAGCAGGGCTTATGGCAGGGACTCTTGCTGTTGTGTGATTGCAGCACCCGAGAAGCACACACCACGGTCTGACATTTCACCACAAGGACCAATCTTTTGTCACTCATGCGGTCTATTTTCGATCATGATGGAGATGGGAGAGTCATGCTTTGAATCTCTACTACTCTGCCATCCACTTCCGAAACATCACCAAGCCTGATACCGAACAAGGCATCCATCACCGTCTTCCTGCAGCAAAGGTTCTTTGCTTGACAGCTTTGAAACGTCGTCCCCGACCCCCTTCCCTCGCGAGGTTTGGCTAGGCTCTATAATTGCCTTCTCGGAGAAAGAATGTAGCCGGCTTTGAAGCCGTGACCGCACCCATGGCATGATGTTTTAAGATCGGTCCTAACATGGTTTGCTAAGCATGGTGTTAGCATGGCGTTCCAAGACCAAACCTGATGTGTTCTCTTCATTTTGTTAACAAAAAAAGAAGAAGGAAAAGAAAATGTTGAGAAAATGGGCCTTTGGGCGTGGCCCTCACGAAACGGGCCCGGTGCCAGTGTGCACGACCCGTGTAACATGGGCTTTAGACCTCTACTCCCCTTAACTAAATCTCCAGGCCTGCCAAAGACTGCTCACTTACGAAATGGGCCTAAGCCCATATAGACTCGGCCCGTCCAAATGATGTTCAGCGGTCTAAACCTACCTGGATCTATTGAATCACCACCCGGCAATCATAGAGAACCTATCAGAAAGGGTATGTTTCATTCGATATAAAATCCATTTAATAGGTCCGATCCAAGCGACCTTATTGCTTGCTCCGACCCAGGTAGTGCATCCATAGCTCAATCAATCTCATTTGGTGGTAACTTGGGGTCCATCTCCTTTCTTCCTTTAGGGGTGAAAACCTTCTGGACTGGCTTATCATAAAGGCCAGTGAAAGGGGTTAGGACATAGGTTCCAAATTCTATGGCAAGGACGTCTCGATGCGAGTATCATATGTATATCGAATGGATAGAGAGAGTATCTAATCTATCACACTAACCAACCAACTAAGATGGATTCAACTGGTTGTTTGGGTGCCGTAGATATGCGAGATCGTATGTGTATTCCCCTTGTTGATGCATTGGCACTGTAGGAGTAGTAAAGTAAACCCATTGGGATTGGCATACCACCTCTCCATAGAGAAACTTCTGGAAATAACATTATTATTCACTAATACAATCCCTTTAATGTCCCCGAGAAGGAGAAGCTAGTCATACAACCCCGGTTTCTAAAAAGAAAAACATTTCATGAAGTGAAATCCGATGGATTGGACCTTTGTATAGATCCCAACATAAGGAAGGGTCACGTATTTGAACTCAAACCTCCTGTGAAAGGGTCATGGGTAGTGCCGTTGTGAAGACCTGTTGAGCTAGCAGTCTCTGCTGCTATGGCATGGCTCCAATGATTCAGCATCTTGAGATGGATTTCTCATCTCCGTCCTCTATGTGCCCCGATTAGGAGGGGATTCAGCGAACCCATCCAAATGAGGTTTTGACCATGGAAAAATGTGCAATGAGGAGGTTTTTTAAATCTGTCCCAAACTAACATGGAGGGATTTTCTATTCCAAAGAGAGACGAGTATCGGCTGTATGGCAAGGACCCTCAACCGATGTGGATGAGACACTGGCTGGATGACGGCCGGCTAGCTGCAATGATCTCCTGGGAACTTACTTATGTGTCCTCCCTGTGCTGTGAATTAGGCTCCTTTGATTAGGGGCCCCTGTAGCACACTATGCTCTACGTGTAAGCCTCATCCTCGTTACCTATATGGTGTCTTCAATTAGAACAGCTCTACATTGTACTAACTGCTGAATACTCCTTTCTCCTCTAGGTCTTGTGGATTAGTCCTCTCTCCCGATATGTGTGAAATCAATCAGTCACTAACCAGTACTTCCTGGACCACTCCTTTGTATCGTATGTGGGGAATCAATCGATTACTAACCGGTGCCACTCCACCTCCACTCCCCATCGACTGGCATTCTCTGGCGTGACCGAACTCACTCTGTGTCTGTCCACCTACCTTATCCTAATCACTGGATCGTAAGTAATGCCTTGTTTATGTAATATTATTTCTTTCTTGTTACAATGGACTAGGTCAACGTCTCCATGGCGATATCGTATATCAATGAGAAGTAGTACTTTCTATCTAGTAGTTCTACTCGTAAGCTACTACGGAAGCGGACTGGGACTGTGCGTACTGGGGAAGGGGGTTGCCTTCCTTGCTCTCCCTTCGTTTATTACGGAACTCAACTAAGTAGGATTAACTCAACTCTTTTCTTACGAGTAGTTCGTCAAAAGTCCTACATCCTCGATTGCAGGCGAAGAGGCAGACCGTGCAGCTACGGCCATTTAACAATATTAAATACCTGCCTTAAGAGTAACAAACTCCTTGAGTGCACTCACACGCCTAAGAAGGAATTATTAAAGCCCGGCCCCATCCATATTCAAGACAGGAATGGGCTAAGGTCCGACCTATCCAATCCTAAGAAGGTAGCTAGATCTTCTCTCTTGTTTCCTAGCTGCTATTAGTCCTATCCGAGTTAGCCCTCTCAATCTTAAGGGGGCACCTTAGCGCAACTTGAAGGACAGGAAAGGGGCAGTTTTGGCTAGACTAAGAACCCGAACCACGCCTATTTAGGTATTTATTAACAAGGCCCTTTGCTCGGTCGGAGATAGCATCTGGGGCCAAGGCCCTGTTCTGGTTACTATAATTAGTGTAGCACCTTTCTTTTTAGGGCTTAAAGGCGAAGCGCTTCGTCCGGGTTTTCTCCCCAGGTTAGGGGCGGCTTTGAGTGGGCTTTATCCGTATGAGCGGAGCGTTCAGCGGTGTGGGCAAGATCTGGAGAGATTTGTTCATGAAAACATCCCCTTTTCGGTTCGGGGTATTCCTCTTTAGTGATTGGCACCTTTAGTCATTTTTCTGGCAAAGGCCATGAGGTTTTGGTGTTTGCCGGCCTAACTCACTAAGCTTCCAGTCTCATCTGTCTGAGATCCTAACTCGACGAAAGTATAAGCTGAAGCAGAGGCTTCACCAAGAGGGATTTCCCACACTTGGGAGTTGGGTCGCGGGAATACTTTCTCAAAAGGATTTGTCTCTGTATGACCGGTGTCTGACCAGGAAAACTAACGCAGATTGACTTGGATGAACCCGACCGGGTTTGAAACGAGCAATTTATGAATAGGAAGATGCCCACCAAATGGAAGCTTTTCATAGTCTCTCCCGAACCCTCCGGGGTATGGTATAGATAGGGCTCAAGATGTCTTTTTTGACCTGGCCGAGTTCTCTTAAAAGTGGAGATCTTGACCTAGTTCTCTGACTGCTCTAGATGGGCTTTGAAGCATGCTGCTCTCCTTGAATCAAAAGAGGAATTCACTACAAAGAGATGCAAGCTAGACTCCCTCGGTGCTGTCCTTTTTGATACACCCTCTTGGGCTGTTTCCCCTATCTATTGATAGTTGTATACTCAAATCTTACCTACTAACGTTATTCTAGCTGAACCAGGCTGGCTCTCAGCTATACCCGCCACAGCCGCCCTTGATAGCTTCGATGACCTGCCTTTCCCAGACAAGAATACTTGGGAATTTACTACTATGGATCAACCAATTGGTTGTGACAGAACGGAGAAGGGGAATTTGTCTGAACTTTCTCTTCCTGGGAGCCGTGCCGTGAGACTACCTAACCGGTACCAATTGGGATCTCCTTTTCTAGGGACAAAGAAAGAAACCGTCTCGTGGTCTCACCAACCTCATGCTCAACGCGTTGCTCAGACAAGCTGATAGCGAACGGTTTATGGCAGTTCTGAAGCTCCGAGGAACCGGGCACCAGCTCTCGATTCTTCCTTTAGCCGTGGACCGTAGAAGCGATGTGCTCAAGAGCGGGGGAAGGTTATAAATGTAGTTTCTTCCATGGTATTCAGTAGTTCCCTCATTAATTAGATTCAAATTCCTTTGGTTTCGAGAGCTGATTGAGATGCGAAGAAAAAACGAGAGACAAAGCAGAAAAAAAAAGAAGATAGATGGGAAGTCGAATAGAGCTTAGCGGTTAGAGGGTTACATCCTAATTCCAAGCACTAGAGAAAAAGATGAAGTGATTCTTGGTTCAGTCGAAGACTTTCCACTTTTCATGGAATTAGCAGATACTAGATGACTCGATGGCGATACCCATCCTTTCGATCGTTTCATGCGGAATGAGAAGTTGTTGGAGAGAGACCGGGATAGAGTTGGAGGTTACCCTAAGGAGAAAGGAACGAGACGGATGTGGGCTCTTTGCTCCTTCCCAGATCGGACTAGCTTCGTAGTTCCATGGATTCGAACGAAGTGGTTCCAACGAACCGGACCGGGAGAGAGCAAGAATGATTTGAACAAGGGGTCCGGTGGGGTGGCCCCGAGCTCGGTTTGGAAGGAAGGTTTTTCTTTTTGAGAAAGGGGTTCCTATACAAAATGCAAACGTTTGTTCTAGAAAGAGAATGCCTACTATACATAATCTAAGGGAAAAGACATGAGATCAAGTGAGAACTCAAGAATGTTATTGCTCCTCAAGAAAGAAAAGACGGCAGGGAACTAAGGTGATGGCTTGTAGCTTTTCCACCTACCTATCATACAATCTCTACTTTGAGACCTGATGAATGAAGGGCGGGAGCAGAGTCTTCATCTGCCACCTCTATTCAATCACTGAAGCCCAGCAATAGATGTTGATGGATTCAGCCCAATAGAGTGTAGTGTCACATGGCTGCAAATAGACTGGATTAGGTTTCACAAGATCTCCTCGTCCTCGGTCAAGAAGTGGAACCAATTGCTTAACTTCGCGCAAAGGCAGACATGCGGTGGTTAGTACGCCTTGAGTGAGGAGTGAAGTTCAGGGCGGAGTCGCTGCTGCTGCTTTCTGTCCGTAGTTATAGCTGCTTTATTTTATAAAGGATGAAGCTAGGCTTTGAGGAGCATTGCATTTCTTTTGCCAAAGGCCAGTGATTGACTAACTGTGTTCTACGGGTGTGATCGACTAGGCTGAGGAACTACTCTCTATATAATAACTAAGATAATAGAAAACTCGCTTGATCTTGTTCATACAGATGGCACTCGAAAAAATCCCGAATCTTCTTCTGTCACTAAGATACTCGATTCAGACTCTGCCTCAAATAACTTTTTATTAGGGAAAGGGTCAAAAAGAGGTACTTTCGCCCATGGTGAGATAGAACATTCGCTAGATGAGTGAAAACTTTTTCGATCTGATACCCCATAATGAGAACTGGTTCATAAGGTTTGCCACTAGGGGATGGATAGAGCTAGACCTTTATTGATTGGAGACCCAGATTATAGAGGACTTTTTGACAGAGGGCATAGCGTTATTCCTTTTACGGATAGGTGGGACTAAGACCGATATCATGGTCTTCCTCCTTCTCGATGCGCGGTAAAAAGTCTATTTTGGAATTCCTTTAATGGACGAGTTCATACAGCCAGTGATTGTCCAGAGACTTCGACTGCTGCTTAGCGCTTAGCGACTGAATCAGCCCAGGAAAAAAACCGATCGATACATCGATACATAGGGTGGTAGTCTATCTAGCTTTTTCAAGCAAAGGTAAGCTTGTTGACTCAATTAAAATGACCTTCGACCACAAAGAGTTTTTCAATCTTTATCTTTATTCAAGCTCAATAGGAATCCCTTTCCTAGTGAATGAATCGTCAAAATCCTTCTCAAACCGAGATCTTATCTTATAGGGGCACAAATCAATGGGTGCCGGCGCTGCTACAAAAGAATTGCATTAGCGGGAGCTGCTGTCTAGGTCTATATACAGTACGTGATTTGTTCTGCAAGGAAGGCACAAGAGACTTCTTAGAAAGAAGAGATTGAGAAGAATGAATTCCTCCGCGGTAAAGTCTTAATTGGATCAATCGTTAGCCTGAATAGCCTACCAATAGCAAGGAACAGAAGAGTCACCCGTGACGTGAAAGGAGAGAAAGTCAATAATTTTTTCAAAGTAATTTAGGGCCTAGTAAGGGCAACAAATGGTAGAGGAACGAAAGTAGCTCGACCGAGACCTAAAAGGTGGGAAGGGCCAATCATTCCCTAAGTGAGAGGAAAAAAGCTCATAGTTAGGAAGTAACTTCAACTTTCTCGAGTTGCAGGAGTGAAAGAAAGAGTCTCGACTAAGAACTCAAAGTAGCGGAGTCTGAGAGGCATATGAACAAGGAAAGTGGGAAAGTGACACAAGATCCACTCGACGAAAGGCAGGAAATAACGGTAGCTAAGTCGGCTTAGGGTTACTCATTGCATTCCTGCCTACCTTGCAGCACTCTTACCGCGTAGTGGGAAGAAAGAGGAAGGAGTGGCTGTAATTCGAAAACGGCAAACAGTGCTTACTCATTAAGCAGTCCTCGGTAAAAGAAGGCTGGAAAAAAGAGATCAAGATGGGAGCATCTCACTCAGCTGTGAGGGAATGGTCCGCTGTTGTGACGAATAAGGGCTTCAGAAGGGCTTGCTGCTCTAGGCGATGGGATTGTTTGAAGGCATTACCGGTCTTAGCAAGAAGGACTTGCTTGCAAGAGGGAGCTCTTTTACATCGTTAGTGAAGCTAGTACCCTAAGTTAATCAAATCCTTCTCACTGAACTCCGATTGCCCTAAGGCAAGTAACTGAACTGACTTAACTTAATCTTAATGTCCGAGATTGAATAGGAAGTTGTTTCAGAAGGAGCTCTTACCGTGAGAGTATCCGCTCTTAGTCTTTTGCCACTAGATCAACTTCTTATCAACATTACCCTCCTCCACATTTCCGGGAAAACAATCATTTTTCTTTCTGCAGAAAAAAAAACTTTTCTATACAGCTTTACCCAATTTCATTTTCATTCCCTGTCTTTCTCTCTTCTCTTGTTCTAATGAGAGAAGAATACAATAATTGCCTTTTTGGTTAATATTGAAAAAAGCAAATAAATAATAGTGTTATATAATAGAATCTCACACTCTCCTTCAAGCTTCAGGGGTGAAATCACGCTTGTATTTCAATTACTGAAAGCGAAGAGAAGATAGCCCTTGTTCTAGTCAGAATAGAGGGCAGTTGGTCAGATGATGGCACAAACTTAAGAATAAGATCGGCGGAGGCCACTCTTTCTCGCAGCTATTGAAATGGCTGCTATCTTCCTAAACAGGAAAGGGGGAAAGAGGGGTCGGGAAGCCCAAAGCACGCCTTAGTTCGTTCCGCTGGGACGAACAGGTCGAGACGTGGTGTATGTAAAATCACTTTGGTGAGAGATCGCTATGCCACGTGTCCTTAAATAGACTGGACATATTGCTTAAAAATAAAAAAACTCACACACAACAGGTTGGAAAGGCCTGAAGGGTGGCCTAAAAGCTTTGGAACGGCTTTCGCGCGACTCACCATTATTATCTTTGTCTTCGCATTACCCCAGTTCCTTAATCCAAATAGCCATAGGAGAAGCTGAGCTAGCTAACCTAAGTCCGTAGCTAAAGTTCTCAAACAAGAGTTCCATTCCCCTTACTCGTATTGCAGGCAAATCCCGTTACTAGTAGTTCTGGTTAGCCCATTTGCCCGAGCACACTCTCAACTTGTAGATGCGCCAATCCCGCCTTCCCCGACGAGAACAGAAAAAGCAAGAGACTACGAACACCAGCACGCATGAAAACAGCCCTTTTAAATTTAAGAATTTAAAGCATACCCAAGGAGAGCGGGCATCCATCCAATCTTCACTTATAGACATGGCCTTCTTTCCGTTTTCCGTTCGTTAACTACTTCTAACGAGCAAGTTTTCAGCCTACCTCGGCTGCGAGAAGGAAATAGAATAGTGGACAAACAGCAATAACCGTGCTTATCCTTCTAATAAAGAAACTAAACCTTACCTAAGAAACCGATTTCACCCACTACTGTTACTACTAGTATAGAAGAAGATCTATTAAGACGCACGACTACCTATATAACAAGTTGCCTCTGACCTCTCTGTCTCACGACCGCAAATAAAACCTGTAGCTTCATGCCCTGACCTGAACTACTACTGGCTTAGCTGTCTAGCTACTAAAAACTTGGCACCCGTCCTGCCAATATAGTAGAAAGAGTATAAATAGGATTCCCCTCAGGGCACACTTGTTAGCTACAGTTCCCATCTGTCTTGTAAAGAACTCGAACTGCCCGCAGTTACGAGACTCGCTCCCCTGGCCGTAGCAACTACAGTTACTCTTGCTCCTGCCAAATCCTTACTTCAGGGGATTAAGGTAGTTTACTTGCTGGCTGATAAGTCAAGTAACGAAGCCTAAGATTAGATGACTGATTAGATTACTAGGTTGTTTAACTGAGGTTCTCCGCCTCGCCTAAGTCTCATATCTTAAAGTAAAGAAAAGACTCTAACTCAACAGCAAGCTGCCTTTACTTGGCTTCAAGTCCCAAAACCCAAAAGGTGTTATAAGTTGGAAGCTAAGAAGCTACTCGTTTATGAGTAGGAGTTCCCATCGGTCCAGAACTAGAAGTAAACTCAAAACCTGGATTTGGCGAAAAGGACCTATTATTTGCTATTTGCATTCTCCTACTCCTAATAGTACCCATTATTCTTATTCTAAAGTACCATTAGAGCTCCTTTTCCCGACAACAGAGGGGGGATCTTACTTTCTCAAGTCATACGTCTTTTGTTCAGCCACCGATAGTCAACCACATGTTTCATAAAGTCCAGATTCTATTCCCAAACAAATCTCATTCCTCTTTGAAAAAGTCCTCAGAAAGTCAACTTAGGCTCTGTTAATTCCGAATTGAGAGATGAAAGGAGAAAGAGAGAGAGAGAGAGAAAAGGAAAAAGAAGATGGTAGAAGAGAAAGGATGATAAAATTAGGGCTCAAGAATGAAGCCCTCCTTCATTCTATTAGATAAAAAATGACATTAAAAAAAAAAAGGATTATACAAGTTTCAAAAGTATACTAGTATATCCCTACTAAACACTACCGTTGGAGCATAGATGTTAATCATGCCCAACTTGCACATTACTAGCTCGATCAGTCTATCCCTTGAGAGTGCTTTAGTAAATACATTGGCTAATTGGTTACGGAAAGCAACATGTGGTGTGATATGGGACTCAATCTTTTCTCTTAATGAAGTGGCAATCCACCTCAATGTGTTTAGTCCTATTATGAGAAAGTGGATTGTTGGCAATATGTATAGCGGCTTGGTTATCACAGTATAGCCTCATGGGTACTTCTACCACCTCGCCAACCTCTTCCAAGAGAGACTTGATCCATAATCCTTCGCACATACCTTGTGCCCTGGCCCTATACTCAGCTTCTGCACCCACTATAGTTGCCACCACTGATTGCTTTTTACTTTTCCAGGACACCCCCTAACAAATGCACACCATCCTGAGGTTGATCTCCTGTCCTCTACTGAACCAGCCCAATCAACAATGCCAGTGAATGAGGAGATCGACACGCGGGGGCGTCGACGGAAAAAACATCCCAACTTCGAAACCCCCACTGATGAAAGGTCAACCCCCGCGGCTGCGGAAGTCAAAGAAAGAGCTACAACTATCATACTAACCAAAAATGCAGCGCTATGAGGAGATTTGTAGGAAGGAAGGCTTACTGCTTTTTGGTTGTTACAAGCGAATAGCTTTCCGGTTGTCTGCTAGCCTGTATAATAGTAAGAGCCCCCGATGGCTTCTTTCCTTCCCTTCTAGCATCTCCCGTAGCGGAAAAGGGACCTCTTGCTTCGAATCCATCCTATCATTATCATCAGTAGGGGCCTAATGCCAGTCTTCGAGGCAAGCGAATCAATCGTATCAACCTTTCCGGCACTAATCCTTGTGCTAATTCTTGTAGTGCTTGACTCAGTCTATCCGTCAGTCCTAAGTCCTAAATCCGTCTCGATGGAATAGGCTTGGATGACCTCTCCTTCCTTTCATCTTTGGCATCTCTCTTACCTTACCACTTTAGGGACTACCGGAATAGAATAAGACTGGTAGGAAGACTTCCAGGACTTGGAATGATTACTCACGCCGGTAAAGCAGTTACAACCACACTTCCATTCACTCACAGAACAATAAAAAGACTTGACATCGCTCCTCACTCAACGAAGACGAAAAAGGAAGGAATTGCTTAAGTAAGGGGAGCAGCTTCACTCGCTGAGGCAAGAAAGAGAAAGAAGGAATGAATTGCTTCGAAAAGCAGTTTTTAAGGAGAAAGGAATAGTGTTCCAGCGGCCTGAAACAAAAAGCGAGATGCCAGTGGGGATAGACCCGGCATTAATAGAAAGTGAACGAGCAAGACCGGGAGAAACTTCAATAACAAAACCAAGAGAAGGAATTGATGCGGCTTTCGTAATAGAAAAACGTGAGGTAAACCCTAAGACAAGGTACCTTAAGCGATAGCGCAATGGGATCCAAAAGGAAAAGCAATAAGCGTACGGGGCCCTCCAAGACCCGTGCTTTACTTAAAAGTGGATAGGAATGAAGGCTTACATAGACTTGTTGAGCTGAAAGCGAGCCCAAACTTATTTATGATATGGGACAGCTTAGGCCTTATCCGATACGGCAAGGGTGCTTACACATGGAACCCCATTTCCTCCTTCTTTCTTATCTGATTCTGATGGCTTGACAGAGTCAGGGACTAATGGGACTGGGACTGAGAATGGTAATCTAGAAAGTTTACCTCGTGGACTTGATTCTAAAAAGCGGGCGACCTCAAGCATTCGGCTTGAAATAAGCCTTAAACCATTTAGAGACTAGCGGCGATTGAGCTTTGGTGGAACATGATTCCCGAGCTCCTTTAATGGTCATTGCTAACAAGCTATCAAACAAAAGAGTGACTTCTGTCGGGGATGGAATTTCATTCCTGACAATCAGTCTGATTCCAACAAGAAGGCAAGCAACTTCAAGCTCTCACCTATCTCAAAGGAGATGTTCTAGAAGAAGCTCTTTGCCGGATAACCTTGGACAAATCCTATGCAAGAAGAAGCTCTTTGGCACAAAGAGAAAGAGTTGGGATTGAGCTTTTTCATTTCGTTATGCCAAGAAAGGGCTATTTACGTAGCAAGTAAGTCTAGGCTTTCCCAACTTCAACTCCAGGTAAGGCGTAAGCACTTTTCTTTTAGGGCTTAGGACGAGAAGATTTTACACTAGCTTTAGACCTAGAACCAGCTGACTTAACATGCCTCCTAGACCAGCTCTCTTCTTTGAGTAGCTTTCTTCCTTCGGTAACGGAGTCTTAGCCTTGGGATACTACTTTTCCAGGAAATGAGCTTAGTGATGGGCTGTATCGCTAGGTAAACGGGGATCAAACCCTAAATCAAGAAGCACTCGATCTATCGCTCACTTGTTGAGTAAAGTCAGCAGTGTAGAGAAGTGATCGAAGCATGGGTTCAAAAAATCGACTCTACATACTTAAGATATTTTGGATTGGGGCCGCAAAGAAAAGAACTTCCAAATCAAATAGATCTTTGCTAGCACCGGTGAAGTCTTAGCTGTCGAACAAGCAATGAGGGGTGAAGCCCAGGCTCTAACGAATATTGAAAGAAGGATTCAAAAAGTCTATAAGAACTTCTTTTTCCTCCCTAGCTGTAGAGGCTTCTTTCTTCGCTAACGCTTGGGAATTCCTAGAGAAAGTAAGTTGAGTTCTATTTCTAGCTTTTTCCTAACTCGAAAAGAGATTTCTCTATCTAGCTTTCACCCTCTAGGTTACCTTAACTGAACCCAATCCCATCCTTCTCGTTCGATCCGTGCTTTTAACGAATTACCACTTATTCTGTGGCCTCTAGCCTTCTACCCCTCTCCTGACGTCGAGCCGCTTCGCCCCTTAGTCCAGAGCAGGAGCAGCGGATTCGCCTACTTCAAAGTCTAAAGTCAATAATCCGGATTTCCCCTCTTTCCTTCAAGCAAGGCTGACTTCATTAGCTATAGGTAGACTTCACACAAATCCAATCGTACAAGCAAGTAGATCAACATCAACGTTGAATAGTTTCATTCCATCTAGGGTTCCCTGCAAACTTCTTATATCTACCGGGGCAACAACCTCTTCCTTGAAGACCCTGTATTGCTTGTCTTTCTTCTCCTAGTTACTTCTTGGATTCGCCGCAAACAGATGACTAAAAGCGCTTACTAAGCATAGTCCCGGAAATTCCAATGCAATTAGCAGCGAATCTTGCACTTGAGGAGCAGATCTCTATCTGTAAGAGCAGATTAGGCGCATGCCATGGATGCGAACTTTAACAAAGAACTTAGTTAATTAAAAACTTTAACTTTAACAAAGAACTTAGTTAATTAAAAGGCTCTGCGCAGCAATTTTCCTCGTAGGCAGAGGTTGGACAGAGACTCAAACATATAAGGCAAAGGTGTGCAGGAAAGGCACCCGGACTTCTTTCCAATCGCATATAGAGTGAGCGAAGCACGGGTAGATCCCATTACAGATTGAGTAGGGGGAACCCCAACTAAAGTAGCAAAGAGAAAGTCAGCAGCAATTGCTAATCTCTTGATCTATGCACTTTCAATAGCACGCAGAGGTGAGGATCGACTAAGCATTTCCAGTAGGAGAACTCGCCCAAAGGGAACATTTAGAGTTGTTCCAGAAAGGTCCGCAGGTGAAAGAAAAGAGACTGGCTCTCTCTATCTATTATACTTATACGCAATATCTTGAAAGGCGAAGAGTGACTACTTCTTTCTGCTTGTATTGTACTTCCTGTTCCTGTAGTGATACAGGACTCGTGCAAGAGCGCTTACGGCAGGAGATGAGGCTTAGAATCCAGATCAGATTCCATATCTGATCTTTCCCAAACCAAAGCCGAATGCTTACTTCGAAAGTGCTCTTAATCACTTCTTTACTTGGCCTTCTCTCTCTCTCCAATCCAATAGCAAGAGAAGGTAGAGGAAGAAAAAACCTTATGAAAAAGCTTAATGCTTACTTAAATACTCTTTTCCGAATCATGCCTTACCCTACTTCCTTCATGCCTGATCTGAATGCCATTGATTACCTCCTTCATGCCCGTGGTCTGCTTTGCTCGTGGCTAGGGGAGCTTTCTTCTCTTCAGACCAAGAATATCGTATGTGATGTTAGAGAGCATGCTCAGGCTAGTTGGCTGAGGATTCTCCGATAACGAATTCTGCTTCTTTACCTGGAGCGGAAAAATGGTTAAGGAATATCTCAGAGCCGATGCGCGATCTCCGTGCTTTCCCACTCCGGGGGAGCGGGGAAGAATCCGCATGGGGGGTGGACCGGTACAACTCAGAAAGAATAAAAAGAGGAAGCCCTATCGCCCGAGAAAAGGGGGTTTAACAAATGTTGGGCCACTGACTTCGAAGCAAGAAGGATTTTGAGTCCCTTGCTCCAGAACCAGGATTTTCAGTCCTGTTGCATCTTCTCTCGGCGAAAAAAAGGTCCTACTTGCATGTGTTAAGCATATAGCTCAACCATAGTGGATGATGAAGAAAGTACTGAACGATGAAAAAGGAAGCATGGGAGGAGCTTGCTTCAATCGATGGCGTATATTATATAATAACATAAACATAGAGTAGAGTGAAAGGGTCCACCCCGAAAGCCGGGTAAGGACAGTTTTCACATGCCACAGTTAGGACTTGCAAGTACGATACTGACTCTTCACTTTATCAAAATTGACTAAGTATAAAGTGAAGTGTGTACCGGCTTTGTTGACCGTTAACTTTAAGCGGGCGAGCTTACTAAGCTAAGTGAAGGCCCTCTCGTGCAGGCAGGGGTTAGCTTTAACACTATACAAAGACCACTACGAAAGAAGGACCAACGACGATGAAGGAGATGTGAGCTCGGTTTGGAATAATGGACTTCCTCTTTCGATGAAAAAAAGGACCTTTTTTCCGGAACTTAAGGTGCGCCCCGCCCGGAGATAGCGAAATCTCCCCAACCTAAAAAGGGGGGACGTGCTTTATCCGAAACGTACTAAATATAGTAAAAATCGTAAAGGCAGATGTAGTAGGGGTTGCAAACCAGACGGTACACAACTTGGTTTTGGAAGATATGGCACTAAAAGTTGTAAAGCTGGTCGTCTTTCATATCGAGCCATTGAAGCAGCGCGTCGGGCTATAATCGGACAATTCCGAAGAAATGGTAAGATATGGGTAAGAGTTCTCGCGGATCTCCCTATTACCGGGAAACCTACAGAAATAAGAATGGGAAGAGGAAAAGGAAATCCTACGGGTTGGATTGCTCGTGTTTCTACGGGACAAATTCTATTTGAAATGGATGGTGTGAGTTTGTCAAATGCTCGGCAAGCCGCTACATTAGCGGCGCATAAACCATGTTCGTCAACCAAGTTTGTTCAGTGGTCGTAACGTAATTGCTTAGTGGGGGGGCCGGGATTATGAGAATTAGGCGAAGTCGTTCTTCCTGAACGACGGAAGTCAAAAAACAGAGAGGGAGAGGAACTCCTTTTGTAAGAGCCGAAATTTTACGATGAACTCTTTCAGACGTACGACCTATAAACTCAAAATTCTCCAGTCTGGCCAACAAGTGAAAAAAAAAAGAAAGAGAAGAGCTTTCTGTCTGGTAGCAAAGTCCAGTCTGGCCCGGCCCTCTCACGAGAGTCGAAAGCAAGGGTCAATGGACGGATCTTTTAGATAAAGATTTTGATCCGAGGTAGGAAACAAAGATGGGCCGGCCCTCCAAGCAACTTCTTTTGAGAGATAAGCGGAGTAAGGGTCTAAAGACTGTTACCAATAGCAAGGGGCAGTCTTAGTCTTAGAGAAAGAAGTTCCTTAACAACTCACTAGCATCCTCCTATCTAATATATGTGTCAAAGATCGTATTCTCTCCATCTTATACTTATATTTCCTGGTATGAAAGAAGTAGCTAGCTCCCTCACAGTGGGATTCCCTCTTGCATTTGATGCCATCTTATTATACGATGCATGCCTCCTCTTCCAACTGAAACTCATTCAAAAGGATGCAGCTTCTTATATTGCCTTTCTACCCGGTCTGAGCTCCTAACTCGTTGACTCACGGATGTCACTGGGGATCCTCCATTGCTTTCGCCTGCTCTTCTCATTTTGCTTGGATTGCACCTTGAGCTGAGCCGGGTGCGGATATGCCGACAATTCTTCTTCTTTTTGCTCCTCTTGTGAAGAGCTTTTTTTGTTTAACTTCCCCGAGGATCACTCGCTTCCTTAACCCATATGCCCGTACCACCAAAAGCAGTTATTCCGACAACAGATGCGGATGAAATGGCTGCTTTTTATCTTCTTGTATCTACGTCAACTTATGATTCAAAGTGTGCTTTTGCTTGAACTGAATCCTGAAATAGGTAAAAACCCGGTGAGACCGTCTTCCCAAACTCCACTTCTTCAACAAGAGAAAAGATCACATCGGCAAGAGCAAGTCTGAAATGCCTCAGAAGCAAGTCTCGGCTTAGCTGCATTACCTTCCTACCGATGTCATACGTCACTCTATTATGACCTGAGGTGAACTATCTTAAGCCTCGAAGTCACTTCTCCACCCTCTCGCCTGGTGAGCAAAAAGGCTTTTAGCTGGCCCAAAATCCATTTTCTTTACCCCCTACTTCTACTTAAGCCGAATCCTCTGATACGGCTACGCTCCTTCAAGTTCAAGCCTTTGAAACTCTTGAAAAGAGCACCCTTCTTTCTTTCTTTGCTAAAGAGTAGGAGTAAAAGAACCCCAGATTCTCGGACTAAACACAAAACTCCTAAATAAAGAAAAATACCCCGTATTAATTGACATGGATTACTAGATCTGTGTAAGACCGGTTTGCGCTTGGTGGAATTTATGTCATTCTTTGAGTCCTAACCAGACTCCGTGTACGGATAGAGAAGGAAACTCGATTTATCCGTTAGTCTAACTAACTCTAACCCAGGATCAATCATGAAGAGGTTTTTCTTCTTCAGTAGCAGATTCGGATAGTGATCAGTAGCCCTCTCGCCCGTCGTATGCTATGGATGTTCACACTAGCCCCTCGATGGCATGGCGGGATTTCCCATTGACTGTTCCTGAGGTTTTTGGGAGATCCTTAATCCCGGAAAGAATAAAAGGCTTGCATTCACCCGTTCGATCAGTTCTACCTCGACTCGAAGCAGACAGTTCAATTGAAGCGCGAACTTAATTCACCAAGGGTTCGCCTAAAGGCAGAAAAAGAGTACTTCGTTACCGGAAAGGCGGGAGCAGGCGCCAGAGAGCCATGTTTCAGATGCCGGGACCTACCAGCCTTCGTATTTAAAGGTAGACGGATGCGTAAAGAAAGAAAAAAGACAGATGACGTAGTAAGCCGAAGGAGCCCAAAGAAAAGAGGTAGCCAAAAGAGTGATTCACTTTATAGAATCATGCCTTTTTACCCCGCTCTGTTCACGAAATCGAATACTAATCAGCCTTGTTGAACCAGGCCAACCTAAGATAGAGCCCAGAGAGAGACTTTTAGGTAATGCAATTGGTGATGAGAGATGCTACTATATATTCGATTTTATATAAGATGGAATAAAATGCTAGTCCACACCTATCGAATCAGAATTCCACGGCGAATCTGGAATGGTTTTCGTGAGTGTAATGATCACCATGGCTTAACGCTCATGAGACTCCCATTGGATCTGGTCTACTCCAATTGGAATCAAAGCTAGCAGCTCACCTGGGACTCAATTCACATTGACCCTTCTCTACTACCTACCCAAAGTCTGCCTTTATTCGCTAGGCGTGGTCTCATATGTAACGATAGCTGGCTGACATCTAGGAAAGGAATCGCTTTCACACTGGTTCGTCTACCTTACATCGGATTGAATTCTCAAGATCCCTTATAAAAAAAAATATGTCTTGATAGCTTAAGACATTAAAATAGGTACTCTAGTAATGGCAGTAAAGGATGCACCTCCCACACTAGTCCATGAAGAAAGACCTAAAAGCTTCTTCTTCCCGCTCTTTCTGCCAATAGGCTTGAAGTAAGTAAATAAAAGAGCTGAGTGAGTCATAGCCCGAGTCCAATTGAACATTACCTTTTTACTGATTAATAGAATCACCCCTGAAAACAGTAGACCAGGATTCAAGATTTTCTCCATTGAGAATCGATCTTAACCTAGCCAATTGCAAATAAAATGACTTATCTATTCCCATGGCTTCGCTTAACGCTCTTAACGTCCACGCTCCGCTTTCACAGCTTATAAAGACTTCCACCTATCGGCTCTAAACTTCGTTACCTTGTTTCAGAAGGAGAGTGAAAGCCTTCTTTAAAGATTCTTTATCATAGAAGATGATTCCCAATTGCAGCCTGTTTGTTCTGTTTGTTGATTTCGGATTCTGCCCCCACGGACCTCACGTGTGTGACTCTTTCCCCCTAAGTTTGCTAGTCCGTCCATCCGGAAGAGTTTCCCCCATCTGGATAAGGGCTTTTCTGCCTCCTGTTACTCGTGTATCGTCTTTTGATGCCTAAGTTCTCCTTGACCTATAGCTAGTGATAGTTTTGTCATAGAGTGTGAATGGGGCTCAGCTCTGTATCGATAGGCGTTCTCATTCTCATATAACTTCCTTCTTGATCTGAGTGAGATCTCCCGGTAGGCCTTTCAGTCTTGAAAATGAAGAGCCGATAGGCGAACCCGTAGTCGGTAATCGTTCGATTTGGTCTCTTTCTGTCCTGTATCGCCTCTCTACGAGTTGACCGCACTGGACACTCGTTTAAAGCGGATTTTGAGCAATATCACAGTCAAAGGCCCCAAACGAAGCCTATTGGCTTTCCGCCCAGATGTTTTCGAATCGAGTAAATGTTAATTGGTAGTGGTCAGTCTGATAGTCAAAAGTCAGTAACAAAGGGCCCCTATTCTGGTTCTATTCCACAGGCAGGATAGAATCCATCCATTTCTAATAAGAAATAGAAAGCTCACGTAGATGCCACTCTTAACGGCTAGGCTAAAAGGTCTGTCTCCCTTAGAGATGCTTACTCTCGAGGTCTTTACATTGACAGCATGCGTACACGTTAACATAGTAGGGGCGGGAAGGTCAGGTCACGACATCTTATCCTCTGCCAACTTCGGCTCTCTATAGAACCGTCGGTTAGAAAGACAAGTCTTTGTCATTCAGACCCACTCCTCGGTCTCGTTTCAAACATCTAATATTCGTGTGAGGAAGAATCTTTCGAGTCACCTTAACTTAGAAAGAAAGGCTTCTTTGATGGACATCTTTATACAAGATTCTAAGCTCCAGATGCTGCTACCGGGTTTGGAATAGACCACCTATCCGATCTTGATTTCCTTCTCCCTTCCATACGTAATTTATTGATGACTAGCCGCATTGAATCGAATAGGGCTTCCCAGGTTGCATTCGAACCTACGCTATGACCGGTCACGTCACTTAAAGTGCACAGCCGATCGCTCCACCACTGATGGGACGAGAGGTAGTTGCCTACGACGTTTTCATCACTACTATTTAGCCTAGCATAGGTGACGGGAGGAGTTATGGAATCCGGGACTTGACATGGATACGAGCTCACGAGGGCACATCTCCTGTTTCAAACATTATGTCTGACGAGAACAAACCGCTGGCTCTCTATTCAGCTTCTTGGCTTAGTCAGCTCTTCTTTCAGGCGCTCCATCAGCAAAGGAGGCGAGGAATGAGTCCGATCGATCTTATTAGCTTATTCCAAAGTCATTGACAAGTCTCCCTCCCTAGCTACTAGAACTATAGGACTAAAGATCATGGTCGTAGGTCAACCTGTATGGAGTTTTACCTGTGCCATCACTAAGGGTGGCCTTCCAACATCAATTGAACCCACCCGAGTTTACTGAAGCTATCTTAGTTGAATTGGACGGTCTAGAGGAGGAAAGGCTGAAGGCCCTAAACACTTGGCTTTCCGAAAAGAGTCATATCATAAGGGATCGTAGGCAAACGGTGACCGGCCACGAAGGCTCTTTGGGCGCTGCTCCTTCTCCTTGTCTCTAGAATAGCTACCTCCCGGACGAGAATACCGGGATTTTCGGAGGATGGCTGCGTGAATGGGGAGAGCTGGAAAGAAGTGGAAGTCCTTACCAGATAGAGGAAAGTCAACTGACGTCAGAGGGAGGCTTACGCACTATATCCACCTTGTCGAAAAAGGAAAAAAGAATGAATGTATAGCTGTAAATACCAAATCCTTAATCAGTAGTGGACTACTAGTTAACACACTACTAAAGCAGAGTAGCCAGCATGCGCACATCATGATTTGCCAGAGGAGCTCAGAGCTCAGCGAATGAAAGAAGGCCGAAAAGAAAAGGCTTTGTCATAACAAAACGGAAGGTGCGGAGCAAGGGGATTCCGAAGAACAAAGAGTTTTCGCCGCTGAGAGATCACTTTTCCCCTCCTCGTGGATGAAAGGAAGCAATGCCAAGTGCCCATGGAGTCTCTTCCCAGACCGGTGAGCGTGAAAGCCATGCTATCAAGAAAGAAAACCAGCCCCTCTTCGACCTTGAAAGCAGCGCTGGAAAGGACGCTTTGCTCCCTGGATCAGTCAGTCCTTAAGTAAGTCAGTAAATAGTCTTCCCGGTAGTGGAAGAGTTCGATTCCCCTTTTTTAAGCTTTAAGCAAATAAGCAATTTACTTTTTTCAAGACTGAAAGTAACGAGCTCTATACTTTGACTATAGGTTTCGAGGATCGATGTAATAATTGACGGACCAACGGGAGAAGAGCTGAAAGCCACTCTTTAGTAGGGTTCGAGTTATTCCATAATAGAAAGAAGTTTTTTTCTTTAGCACAAGGGTAGAAGGAAGCCTAGAGGCAAGGGCGTTAGCCTCTTCCTGAAATTGTGCTTAGTCTCGCTACCTCTTTAGTTGCCGCCCCCTAAAAGTCAGTGCTTGCTGCAGACCGATGAGCATGGATTATCCAGTATTGAGCAGCGGTCTAGCATCCCTACGCCTTCTACTAGTCTAAGCCACGCTGGGACTGAGAGTGGAGTCATTCCCGTGTGAATTAAAAAGGAATAGAATTACCTCGGTGTCGGCTCTGCTTGTTGTCGGAGGATGAAGGGATCTTCGCCTTTCTCCCCCCTGTGATTAGGGCTCGCCCGCCCAGTCTAGTACCAAAGCATCCCGGTTCAATACCCGGGAGTAGAAGAGAGAACTCCTCTTTCTCATAAGTAGTGCTTCTCCTTCTCTACTACCGTAGCTGTCGCAAATAGCTAATTTGACTTCTTTTCCCCTTTCCCTCATCTTCCTAATGGTGTTGGCAAGAATCTCTTCGCGAATAGAACTATTATCCTTCTAAGACTTTTAAGGACGCTACAGGTGATCGTAGAAAGAGAGACTTTTTTTAGTTTTTTCCTCAGTTCGGATTCTTATCTGCTTCTCGGGAAGATGAAGAGGAGAGTCGTCAAAGGGATCAATAGTTTTCTTTGAGTCTTCTTGTCTGCGGTGGGGAAAGCATTCCGGTGCGATGTCTCCGGTTTAGACACCTGGCGCCAACCTTCCTAAAACGCTCTGTCTTTAGGTGAAGGCGAGTAGGTCAGCGCCAAAGACTGGAAGTCTATTTAACAATGAAAGACAGATTCTTGATCTTCTAGCGCTTTGGTGCGCAGGCTTGGCTCCGGATCTTTGAAAAAGTCCTCAGAAAGTCAACTTAGGCATCTTCAAGAGCTATATGCTTAACACATGCAAGTCGTATTAGAAGTGGAATAAAAAAAGACTTTTATAGTACCGAAAAGTATTTGCAAGCAAACCAGTAATGCCACGGGGTTGAGAGTTCTTAGATGAAGCCTATGTTAAACCCACTGGGAAAAAGAAGAGACCTGCCATACTAGAATCTCCCATACCTTAATGCCTACCTTCCGCCTTTTACTATAAGCGAAGATGATTAAGAATATGCGGGCATAGGAAGTTATAAAAATAATGCATGACTTTCAGGGTGAAAATCACATTATTTAATCGCTTTCGGTATTTACTTACTATTGACTTTCAGGATTGGAAAAGTGTTCGTACTACTAATAAGCATTCGGCTTTCGAATCCTCGCTGCGCAATGAAATTCTTGCGTGCTCCTTCGGGTGTGGTTGCAAGATCTCGCTTTCAGGTTGAAAATGTGTATGTAGCTTCCTTGTACAATAGCTCTCTCTCTGAGAGAGTGATCGGGAAGCATTCTCTCTTTCCCTCCGTATCTGACCCACCACCCTTGCTTAGCTTGCTTCGTGGTCTGGCTTGGTCTAAACCTACCTACCTTTAATGGCTTGTTTACGTACTAAACTAAGGGTTCAATTTCTTACTTTGCTTCTCTAGCTTGAAAAGCCCTGTGTTATCACTCTTAACCTTCCGATCGATGGTCAAGAACCTCTTTAGGGAGTGAATGACTCATGGGTATGGCGGAAGAAGAATAAGTAATAAATACGACTAGACTTTTAGCTTGAAGGTGGGCAATTGCCTGTTTAAATGAAAGGAAGAGATGAGCGTGATAGGGCTTTACCGGGCTTCTCTAAGGCTAAGGGTAAGACCTTGGTCAATCAGTTCCTAAGGATATGCCTCTAGAATTGCAATTAGATGGTTCCTGCTTTCAGTAGACAGGGAATTGGATGAAGTAGACATGGGATTGGACAGCGGCAAAGATAGGCCTGATCCAGGAATGGTGATGTCTCGTCCTGACATGGCTTACCCTCCCTAAACCTACTTTAATGGAACATGCCTAGGGCAGAGAAAGGTAAGTTTATCTAGCCCGATAGGCAAAGTTTTTAAGAGAGGGCACTTCGTGGCTCTATTTTCACCGTTAGAGAAGAAAGAAAATACATGCATATAGGCAAACCCCACGAACAACTAAACCATCCGGTTCGGGAGCTCCAAGGAGGAAGAAAAGAAATAGGATTCGGATGAAGAATAAGAAAGAGAGAACGATGCCGAGGCTGAAGTCGAAACCTAAGTCGAAGTTCAAGCTAAAGAAGGTGCCTAAGTTTAATTCGATACCAAAGCCGGTCTTTATGTCTTAATATGTCTTAAATAGGGAAAGACCAAGTGAAAGAAGCTCCCCGAAGAGCTGAAAATAGAGGGCAAGCCACTGTCGATGAACTAGTAGAAGTGAACCTGAGTATAGATCAAGAATCCAGGCTAACTTACTCCTCACCGTCACCTCCTTGTGAAGCGTGCGTCATCGCTCAAAATGAAAAAACTAGTCTTAGCACCCGCACAGTAGAGGGGAAGAAGCAGGACATTCTTCGGAAGATAGTTTCAGCATGAAGCTTGCTTGGCATGAACTACGGTTGAAATAGGAGATTCTAATACGAAAACAAAGGTAGAAAGCGAACCAGGAAACGCGAAACTGCGTGAGTGAGCTTAACTCGGGCAAGAAGGAAAGAAAGGCACCTTCGGGCACACAACCGCTGAAGTGAAGGTTTCAAGTCTCCAAACCGGCCAGGAGAGAATAGATGCGCGAAGCAGCCGGTTTGCATTTTAGATCTGGGAATCAACGAGTGAAGAAGCCAGTTGTTCTGAGCGATCCTGAAACAGGGAAGAAAGAGCTCGGTATAGAGTTGGGTGAAGTGAACTTTCAGCATTTCGAAAAGGGAGATCCTCTATAGGGGAAAAGGCTTGCAAAGAATCTCCTGATTCGACGTCTTGTAGAAGGGTGCCACGGCTTTTTGGCGCTTCAGAAGATTCTTCCCTGAAGTCTGACCCATGCAAGCAAGTCAGTCAATTCAGTAGCAATCTGCTTTCAAGCGGCTTTCCTCACAGCACGGGTTTGTTGGAAAAAGAGATTCTTATTCCCTAGTCGCCCAAGTGTGGGTCACTTATATCTTCTATTCAAGCAAGATATAGATCTTTCCTAGTGAAGAAAGAAGAACCTCGGGAATGATTCATCTAGAAAACTTCGGTAAGTAAGCTCTTTCATTCCATGCTGTCTGCCGGTCACTGAGCTTGCGAGAAAGAAACAACTCTTTCTCTAAAGTAAAGCAAATAACGCTCTCGAGAGAAAGCAGCAAGACGCTGACTGGCTCACGATCTCAGCAATCTGAACCTGTGAATACAGATCTCCTTACGTTAGATAATGCTCTTATCAATGTGAGCGAAGATGACGGGGATACGGCAAAGAAATCGTGGGGCAGTGCCCAAACTCTTCGAGGAGAGATTTTCTTCCTTCCTAACATATTCCCACAAGATAGTTAAAGCCAGCTGAGTCATCCCTGACGTTCACCTTCCGCCGTAGAGGAAGATTTCTATTCATAGAAAGAGTTGCACTAGCGGTAGGCACCTTTGGTTTTGGCATAGCTCTCTTCTGATGATGGCGAGGGGACTCTTAGGGAATTTATATAAATATAAAGAAAGAGAATGGAAAGTCTGAGGCTGTTCTCAATGAGCTTCAAAGAGAGTCTGCTCACTAGGATGCGAAAACCACTGCTCGGTCTATGGCTATGTCGGATTTCGATGCCCACCTTGCAGGAATGAAATCCTTTGACAAGAGCTTCCGAGAATATGAATGATTTGGCAGCTTTCCCAGTAAAGACATGCTTCCGGTCGTCCTCCTTCACCGCTATGATCCCTTTCTTCCAGCCTTCTCTAAGGATTCGGCTTGCTTCCGTGATTGGTTATTGGCTGGACATTGAATGGCATTGACCGGCTCTTGTCAATAGCAATAGGTTGTTTGGCAGCAAGCGACGAAAGATATGGCTTCTGGTTGTTGTGTCCGAGAATATTAATAGTTTCCGCGAATGTAAGTTGTTTGACAGCTTTACGCGAATCCACACTAGCTAACTTTACACAGAAGGACTCCTTAGTTTATTAGAGGAATTGGATTCAGGAACCTCCTATAACCATATTTTCCCCATCCCTGATGATGAAATGGATAGTTTAGCTAATTGATGTGCCACCCTCTTACCATTCTTATGAGTATCCGCATTCAATTAGAATAGAAACTTCAAAATCAAAAGAAGAAATTAGAGCTTTAATATCATCCACAATGTGTCCAATGCTAGGCTCGGGTCTTGTTGGAGCACGGCTCCCACACTGTCTGTCTCCACATCTATTCGGTAAAAGAAAGCTTCCAATGCTAGCTTCATTCCATAGTAGACAGCCCAGGCTTCGACAATTCCAGCATCAGTGGCGTGGAAATGAAACCCACCAACTTGGTGTTTTTCGGTAGCCACGACAATGGAACTACAACTGAAAAGACCTGTTATCCGAGATATAACGTTTTGAGGAGTTAATGCCCTTTTTTCGGCATGACTCAAGGTTATCATAATAAAGGGTCGTATCCAGCTTTTTTTCCTTTCCATTTCAGACTCACTAAAAGTCTTTTTAGAACCTTTATTGCCACTAAAAAGTCGGAAGTTTTAATTCCAAACTCTATAGGTAACCGCATAAAAATGTCTGCTCTTATTTCTCGCCAAAGAACAAAAAGGCGTTGCACTATTTAGTGCGATGTTCATCTCAAGAATAAACATTTTTTGTATTTCTTTTATCGACCGGGCATTTGATTTTCTTTTTAATTTCTTTTTTACTCTTGACCTTGTCCTCTCCCCTTATGCCCTATCACGAGTGATTACTCCCCGACGCAGCCTTTTTTTCCCAATCTATTATATCCATATATAATTCTAATTGGGCGGCCGCATTTTGACCGGAATTTGGTCTTCTTCTGCTGTCATTGGACAATTCTTCCATAATCGACAGCAGTTTTTGAAGCTTCTCGGGCGTGGCCCGTTCCAGGTCGAGGTCCCGCGCGGCATTGTTCAAGAAAGAATCATTGACTTTTCTCTTCCTAAACTGATTCAGGAAGGCTCTCAATGATTCTTTCACTTGGTCTGATGTTGGTGGGGCAGCGTTTGCTGAACCCCCATCCTCGCCAGCAGGACGAGCTTCCTGTGCGCCGAGGCTCGTGTTGGCGGGTTCGGGTTCTTGCGCTGGAACGGGTTGTTCCGCGACGGGATGGGCAGCCGGTTGCCCTACGGGTAGAGTCGCAGCCGGTTGCTGCCCCGGCGTATTTGCGACTCCATGTCTTTCCCCTGCGGAAGAGACTTCCCCGAAGGACGAGTCCGCCCAGCCTACGGAACTGAAGCTCCCTAGGGAGGACAGAGGGGAAGAGTCCGTTTCCGGCAGGGGAAGCCTTGTGCCCGAATCCGACCCAGAGGGCATCATGAGGACCCACTATATCGGATGCTACCCCGGAAATGGTAATGAGGGCCCTTAGCGCCAATCCAGCTAGACCCCCCGAGAGGCCTAGTTTTGAAAGGAGAGAGCGGGCCCCGCTGGAGAGAAGAAGGGCTTTCAGCCTTTCAAGGAAGGCTTATATCTCCAGGTTAAAGACCAGGCTCCCAAAAAAAAGAAGCACCAATCCTCCTCGTAATCGGAGGATTCGAATGAAAATAGGAATGAGGAGGGGCCTCAATCAAGGTATCTAGTTCTCTTTTTTTGGCCCCTTTAATCAAATGAAATTACCTCGGAATGCCATTCATTGGAAAGTGAGAAGGTAACCTTTGGGAGAAATCGTTCGAACTTTCTTTTCCTGCCTAAACCAAGATTGCAATGAGAAAAATCCCGTTTCACATAGGTGTAAAAAAGTGAATTTCACTCATAACCAGGGGGAAGTTTGCTCTATATGGTATGGCATATTTTGTCCAAGGGCAGGGTACCCCTCAATCAAATGACCTTGGGGGGGAAGGTTTTTTTTTCTCTAGCACAGTCTGGTCAGTGCATCACAGACGCGGCGGACCTAGCACCCGAAATCGCTAGCTTTAAAGGCCATTCCAACCCTGCCAAGATAAGCACCGCAGAAAAGGAGGCAAAGTAATGTGATCCGACGACATCTTGATGAGCCTTCTTCTCACGAAAGACATAGGAAAGACAGAGGGGTTGACGTTCCAGCAATTTCCTAATATCTATCGATGGCTAAATCAAAAGCGGACGAAAGCCTCTCTCTATGGGTGGATTGGTCATAGGCCCTTTCCCTTTCTAAGGTTTGGATTCTCCTTTCTCGAGTTACTTTTCCTTCAAGAGAGAATTCCCTTCTTACTATATTAATCTTACTGACCAGGGTGAGGGTGGAAATCAATCCCAAAACTGGGCCTGGGAACTTCACAATCTTATAAGACGAATCTGTCCTAAGTTGAGAACCTTTCCATAGACTTAAGTGGGTCCTTCAATCCACTGCTTGTGGACTTTGCAACTTGGCCTATAGGTTGGGAGCGCGCTGTACACTTGCTATATCCAGCCATGGGCATGGTCAAACCAACTTTACTTGGACTTGGAACCGATAGAAAGCTATCCACCAATTCATTCTATTCTTATTATAACAACAAAACAAGAAAGACGGATTCCCATTTCAGCTAGGCTGACCATATGCAATGATGAAGTGACGAGGTCTTGCTATCTGCTGGTGCCATTGGTCCTAGGCCTTATCTATTATTTTGGTAGATTCCTGTGGCATATCATCAAAAATATGTGGGGCCTATTTCTTATGTTATGATCGAGTTAGTACGTGAGTTGACCAAACGGAAAGCAGAGGGAAAAGCGCCGATGGCATCGTAAATAAGAATAAAAGCCCCATCACGGACGGCCGGGTTCGAATAAAGGCAAAGAGCACCCGGGCCGTTCCCCCACGCGGGCACAGGTAAACCGAACGTCGATATCAGTCGAACGCCGCAAGTTATTCAGGATTACCGCCTTATTGCATTGCATGAGACGGGTTTCCGAATATCCAGGCCCCCCCACAAACAAAGGAGGGATCTCTTATGTTGTACCAATGGATTTTAGCTCTCGCATTGATCTTTCCCGATCTCCTTGAATAAAGTCTTGTACGCCCTTTCTCGGTCCGGTCGAAGGGGCGAGTAGACTGATCGACCCACCATTTAAGAACCAAACAAAGCAATCGCGAAAGCATGCCCAGGCCCAGTTATAGAATAATGTTTCTTTGTTCGGAAAATAAGCCTCTGATTTCAGCTTTTGTTTCCTCATCTTGTAATTGAGAGATTCGAATCATAGAATACATAACGTGGGGAAGGTCAAGTATGAAAGCTTAGCTCTTCAAACCTTTCCAATTCGGTCTCACCTCTTTCATTGACCCGGAGATCACTCCAACTCTGAGCCTTAACGACGACGTCAACCCTGACTGCCTTTACTCCAAGCCGCCTACCGTGCAACGACCTGGCCTGGGATCAACGAACTCAACTCTTACCGGGGTCGAGAAGCTTACTAACCCCTTTCCCCCCCGAATTAACTCAGTAATGGCTTATATGAGAGACTAATTTACCCTTTTAGTTTTCAGCCAAATAGCTCCCCTATCGTCCATTCCGGTTTCTATCTCTACATACTATCTAACCCGAAGACCATTCGGGAAGTCTGATAACCCGGAGGTCTTTTCTGCGCTTCCTTTTTCAATCTTTGGTAAGGTAAAGGTAGGGTACAATATACATTTTTTACCAAGCCCCTATTGAGTAAGGCGGAACCAGTACGCTCTTCTGATGACTCAAAGGCATAAAAAACCCTTGAATACCATAGAGCGCCCCCTTTTGGGTATGCAGATGTAAGATGCACAAATAGCTCTTCATCCATATGGATAAAAAAAAGCGAGTCATTTCCGGTGAGAATGTTGTCGTCAACATATAAAGAATGAGGCAACGACCATGACGTCGACGAACAAACATGGAAAAATCCGCACGGCTACAGTGGAACCCTTTATCAAAAATAAAGCAAAACGAGCTAAATTTCTGAAAGAAGGCACCCTTCGTCAGCTCTTGGTGCCTTCTTTAGTTGTCGGAGGCCATAACGTAAATCGCTTTCTTGAGCTTGCATACCAGAGAAGAGAAGCCTGTAGTTGGAGGAGGCTGAATAGAAACTTATTCTTGCGAATCCCCCCTCCTTATGTTGTTGAAAGGCATTCTTCACGTCAAGTTGAAATAAGGGCCACTTCTTGATTGCAGCCAAAGAAAGAATGCCACGAATGGTGGTAATTTTTTCAACCTGGGGAAAATGTTTTCCCTATCTTTAAAGGGGTTCGACGTGATATTCTTGAAGGAATCCTTGTTCTAATAATCTAGCTTTGTATCTCTCTATCGAGCCATCTGCTTTATGCTTGATCTTGGTAAATCCACTTGCAGCCAATGGCTTGTTTCCCTGCAGGCAATGAGACTGACGTCTTATTCTTTTTTTCCTGGGCATCTTCCTGCATAGCATTTCTCCAGCAAGAATGATTGAAGGCTTCAGCAAATGATTCAGGTTCATGAGAAGATTGAACTGACATGAGGTAAGCTCGATGTTTTGGGGACATAAGATAAGACAAAAAGACTTAAACAATATAAGAAACTCACGAGGGTCGACGAACCTGAGAGAGGGATCTTGAATCTGAGGAAGCGACTGGAAGGGAAGCAACTGGGCTGCTGATCTTCTGGAGTAGTCTTACCTGGGGAAAGAGACTGTAATCGCCGCCGAGAATAAACATGCTGCGCCGGGTGATTGGAATCCTCTTAGGTCAGCTGAACAGGCTGACAATCGGCAGATGGCCTGAAGAGCACGGCTGATCGTAACATCAACTGCAGAAGAATGAGGTTCGAGTTGATGAACAGGAGAAGGCCGCAATAAATCTCCATCACCACCCGGTGCTGATTAATTAGATTAAGGAAAATATGAGGCGACCCGAGAACATTCGGGACATACAAGCCGATGCGATGGTAATCTCGTCCTTAGTTTCCGAATCTAATGGAGGTTTCAATCCGACGGATCGTAATTGGAAGGTAAAACGAGGCCTCGACGGAGATGATGGATGGCCTACTCTGACTATAGTTTCGATCTCTAAGCGGGATTTTCAGTCCCTTTTCTTTCCGTGAAGAAGGAGTGGATGTTTTGAACGAGTGTTGAGCGAGTGAAGTGCCCCAGGCGAGCTATATGTATAAGTGAGCAGCGATTGAACTGAACGTTCAAAGTGCATCCAGCAGGAATCGAACCCACTCTATTATCCATCGCTTTAACCATTCAGCCATGGATGCAAAGAGAGTCAGCGAGTGAACTAGGTTTTGGTATGGATTCTCGAGCTTCTATTTCTTCCGTTAAAGGAGATTCGAGAAAAGATGGAATAGGAAGACGTGTTTCCAGAACAAAGAAGATACGGGTTGAGAGGGGGGAGTTAGCAAAGTTAGACAAGATTGGAATGGGCATAGGAACATGTATTGATGTACCAGATCGGCTAATGCTCCCAGGTTGATGCGATGTATTCCACCAGTTGACTGAAGACTTTATTATTGGTATATCGATCGGTCCAGCACAGATTGAAATAGAAGCCGGTTCGACAGAAAGCTTTTGAAAACGCAGTGCACCCAGGTAAATAAAGAACGAGATGAATACAGAGGTTAAACGAGCATCCCACACCCAAAAGGTGCCCCACATAGGTCTTCCCCGAAACCCTCCAGTAACTAAGGTAAACAACGTAAAAAAAGCACCCATTTCTGTACCGGTTCCGGAAGAGCGAAGAAAAAGGGGGTGTTTTGTTAATAGGAACAAGAAAGTGTTTATAGCCGTAGCGATATAAACAAGAATACTCATCCGAGCCGCAGGAACATGTACATACGGAATACGAGAATTTCCACCTTGTTGAAGATCTAGTGGTGCTACCCGAAGACTTAAATGAATAGCCATCGCTGTTAAGAACAACCGAGATCCAATAAGAATTTGCGAATAGCTTCTGGTCTTTGACATCAAAAAAGAAGGTTGTAATAACGAAATGGACATGTGAGAATTTGGTCCTAGCTAGTGGAACAAGAAAGACATTGATCTATATTCAATACGCAATCAAAGGATTTTCCCCCAACGAAGAATTCCCACTGCTTTGTTTTCGCTCCGCTCGTGCGCGGCACTCCTTGCTCGCGGAGCAGCATACCGAAAAAAGAAAATAGAAAGGTCCTTATACACTCAATTCCAATAGTGATCTTACTTGTTTGAAGGAACAAAGTCTTCATTCTTGTAAAATGAAATCGAGAAGATTGCGTTGAATATCGCGCTTTACTTGAGAGTTTACGGAGCTCTCCTCCTTCTTTAAGTCGGTTAAGAGCCGGGAAAACGATCGATGTTTTGAGCTCAAGCTACATGGATCAAAGGTATAGGCGTGCCGTTGGATAGCCACATAATTGTCCAAGTTGCGGAAATCGAAATCCGAGCGGGAAAAATTCCTTTTTTTGATGCCGACCTCGAGTATAGGGTAGACTATGCTGTCGATGAGCTTTTCAATGATATAGCCATCTAAGTTATCCGCTAAGAACTGTTCAAAGAACTCCCCCTTTTTTTCATAGGCAGCCTCAAAAAAACTGCACAGGACTTGGTGGATGGCTTGGCAGAAGAAGTAGTTTGCCAAGTTTGCGAACCCCTAAAACAACTGACGCAGAATTTGAAGGAACGAGAAGCCAGCAAGAAGAGGTAGTTGATTACGAACCTTCTTCTAATGAGGCTGCAGCTGAGCCAGAAAGCGCTCCATCAATTCCAACAGAAACATGTCTAACATGCCCCCTCAAGCTGAACGTGGGGTTCCAATGTGAAGCTTGCCACGCAAAACAAAAAGGCAAAGCGAGATAGAGATTTGGTGAAGACATCTGCTACCTGGTGCTCAGTAGGAATGTAGCGCACTTTGAGTGAACCCCGAGCGACTTTCTACATTGGAAGCACATCGGGAATCGTTTAGTTGAGTGCTTCGAAACGCGCATGTGCCTGAACAAACTTCCCCCGAAACAATGAGTCAAATGATACCTGGCGCCAAAAATCATCACATTTTCGGATGACGAACTATCCGTCGAAGGGCTAGATCATGGCCGACCTCTCCCCTGTTTGATGCAAGAAATAGTTGGCTGTAAGTCATCCAAACCAATTTCTGGCAGAGTGGCAGAATCTTCTTCATCTCCTTCGAATACTGTCCAGTTTTTGCCATTATCCATGGCTGAAGAAGGCTGGAAACTGGCACTTACACTTTTTTCTAAAACTATATGGCTGGCAATTCTCACTGCAACTGGATGGCTAGAAGAAGGGGGATTAAGTAAGACTTTTTTGAGGCGAAACTAGCAGCTGTAATTAGATCTCATACTAGATCAAACTCGAACTCTTTCGAGGAAGGAAATAACTGTAACCTGATGGTGTTATTGGAAGGGCTTTCAATAGCGAGCAGGGATGAAAGAACGAGAATTGAATGGCAAGAGAGTCTCTCTAGGCTGGCTGGAGATAAACGAACTTGAGAAATCTCCGAGCTTAAGAGCTTATTGGCTTGTCCTAGAACTGGCTATCCAAGACAACAACTGCAACTTTCGCGCCAACTGGATTACTTGAAACTCCTTCTACAATGGCTTACGAGGCTTACCCTATGATTTCAACTGGATATGACTTCAATCGAAGGGACCTTATTCATTCGCCTTCTACTAATCGCTCCTATCCGAATCTCTTTTACCCTGCTCGCTTTTTGGCTGACTTTTAAGAAATTAAGCAAGAAATAGCACTTCCTGTATTGGGAACTCACGATTTTTGAACAGTAGACTACGGAAGGTATGATATTACTCCTACTTCGAAAAGTTAAGCTCGATGGCTAGAGGTTAACCTGGCTGGCAGAGAACTTCCCTTGGCTTGACTTCTCTAGTTTACTTTTTCTTGTTGAACTAGCTTAGTAGGCCCTTACCTTACCTTTTACAGGTAGTACTGCTAGCCCTTAACTCACTCCCAGACCTGAGAGCTCACCCGCTTCCTTACTCACTGGCACTGAAATCTTATCCCTTTCTTACCTTGCTGTTCTAGAAATTGAAGAGGCAGCTACTGGTTTGATAAGGAAACTTATACTATAACATATCTATATTTATTCTGTTTTGATTCCCCTTATAGAGCCTTCTTGGTTGGAAGGAAGGTCCTTCTACGCCCGTCAGAAACGACAATGTATGTGGCACGAAACCCAGAAACACGACGGCAAGGGAATGCCGCTACACTAACAGGAGGTAGCCAGGACTCGCAGACGAATCTCTTAAGCTATAAGCTCTGAAAGTGCAACATCTAGAGTGGGCAGAGGAGATTTGTGCGGGAGCTGGCCTTTGATGGACTCTAGGCGAAGGTGCATGAGGAACTGCAGGTTTTTTAGATAAAAGCTTTTGGGATAGTATGTGGCGGTGAGTCGGTCTCGGCTGCCTCGTTCCTCTATCGACTTCTGCTCACGATGCCAGATCACCACTTGAATGATTGGCACGCACCAGGAAGTCCTCCATTGAATTATTATTCCATCGGCGCAATGAAAGCAATACAGTCCCATTTACTAGGGTCGGCGTAAATACTGGCAGCATTCTTTGTGTCCTAGATCGTCGGTGGAATACCTTCGACGATGCTCGCAAGAGTACAGCCATCTCTGGCAAACGGAGCCGTCTCTTTTGTTGCTTATCCTAATTTCGCTGTGTCCATCATTGATCCTTACATCAGCGAGATTTTGCAACTTAACGTCCGAACGTCAGGGCTTTGAGATTCCCTGTGATGGTGAGCCATTATCTTAGTTAAACAAACCCTGGAGCTCTTCCTTTCTGTATTGCTTGTCTTTCTTCTCCTCCACTTAACTCCGCTATCAGACTAGGGCTATTCTTCGCATCTCGAAAGAGGTTCCCTTAGCAAGTCCAACGAGCTTAGGCTTAGATCCCGTGTTCAGGAAAACCTTCTATGGGTGCCTGAGTTCATAGCAGTTCTTTCTCTGATCCTAATCGTATCGTACGTACAGCTTTCTTTGTCTTGAGGGTGAGGAACGTCTTTCTTTTCGATTTTGGATTCAAATTGATGTGTCAGGGGCGCTGTAAAACCCTTTTCTTATTCTTTTAGTTCTTGTACCTGCTTTACCTGTGTGGGACCATCGCCTAGTGTCTTATGGTTGATTGGTCTGACGGTTGGGAGTACGAGTATAAGGTCTGTCCCCATGCGCCTATCATCTTAGTCAGCGGCAGTGCCTTTCCTCACGTTCTTTGTTAGAGTTCCCCGGTTCGCTCCTGCCCACGGAGCAAGGAATGAGTTTTGTGTTCGAATCAGAGTCAGGTAAGGGCATCGGATCGAGTTTCTCTTCTTGCCGGCCTAGCGCCATTGGCTTTTGCTTGACTTCTTGTAATTGTAAGAGCTGACCCAGCAACAAGTCATTTTGTTCCTTCCTTTCTTAGTGAAGTGACTGACCTTTCTTTGAGGATCGGAACGGAAATCCTTCCGTAAACATTCAAAGTCTTCGATTCGGCTCTTTCCTTGTTGACTTTTTCTAACTCCTCACCCGCACCTGATAGTGTTCGAAATGTTGTAAGTCAGCAGTCCCGAAGCGGCAAAGGCCTATTTTCTTATTGCTTGAAATTTGAAACTCCTCCCTTGAAAGCTCCAGGTGCTGCGACTATCACCGGTAAGTTGCGTCGGATCAACATCGGGATTCGAATCCACTGCAAAAAAAAGCAACTAAGTCAACGCCTATTTGCTCTGGATTTACTGGCCCGGACGCTTGAATCTATTCCACCGCAAACAACCTAATATACTACTGCAGGATCTTTCGCTGCTTCTGTTGTTATTGCTCTCGCCTGTCACTACGCCACCTCAGCAGCTGGGACTGGAACTGCTTCCGCATCTGGCACTCCCCAACCTTTTCTATCTATCCTTAGAAGTAGGGCGAGTGTCTAAAGACCAGGTTATCTCTCTGAATCATGTTATTCTTTGTTCTTGTGATTTCGTAAAGCTTTAAGCTAGAAAATCCAGGGGTTTTAGCAAAAAACCCTCCCCTCGCTCTTCTTATCAGCCCGCGGCCTTTAGGAACATAACTGCATCCGCCTGGGCTAATGGGCTAACCAAACCTCAGGACAACTACCATACTAGTCGGCTAACCGAATCGTTAAGCGACCATAGGTTCCCGAATATCTGACGAAGCGATTTCGAATACTACTTACGAAATTTCGTAATAGGATAGCCTCAAGACTGTGGAATTCTTAAACCTTTCTTTGCATATTCCCGCCGTCTTACAGCTTATTAGAGTCCTCAAGTCAGCAACCTTTTTTGCAAAATGGCCGCTCCTCTAAGAGCTGTCCTACTAGCAACTGGCGGGTGGTACCCAGGTTTTGATTTCCCTACTTTATAATATATAGGCAGACGCGAAGCGAAGGAAGAGGAAAAGGGCAGGCATAAGCAGGAGATGCCACCACTGACTTCCTATATTAGATATGAAATAGGATAGCGGACCCTTTGTACAATAAGAAAGAACTGCGAATCTTGGTCGAAAGATGGGAAGCTACTCCGATAGCTTCCTACTCGCAGCTAGGAGAGTAATGATAACTACAAGCTAAGGAGCTCAGAGGAAATAGGCAGCAGGTTTGAGTCCTCTATTGTTGAAAGAATGAAAGAATGGGAGGTTAAGCTTTTCCCCCTTGAGTAATGGGGGGAAGCAGGCTATTCGAATACAATATTGATATTTCTCTTTTTCGGCCGTTACCCCTTCTATTTACCTCTGGCCTCGGAGAAAGAGCCATTGACGGACCGAATACGGACCTTTATGTGCCGTCACATTTATTTCGTGCACTAACTAAGCCGCTACTCCTACCTTGGGACCAGTATCCAGGGAAGGCAAGGTTTATCTTACTCCCAGACAGGAGAGGGAAGAAGCCTTCCTTTTTGCCTTTGCTTGGCCCAGACCTTCAATCAACTTGAAGGACTTCGTAAACCCCTCTTCTTTCATTCATTTCTTTCTCATATCCGGTGAATTAAGACTATTTTAGCGGATCAGACTATAAAATTCATCTGCACCGGCATCAAATCGTCTGATTGTAGCGTGATTGAACTCTCACAAGCCTGAAATAAGTCAGGCCTCGACCACCTCTTTTAGTGGTTACATAACCAAGGTGAATCAAGTCAGGTTATGAGGCAAATTCCACTAAGAGTTGAGTCCAAAGGTAGCCCCCCCCCGTTGTCAAAGTTGAAAGACTCGTCGCCTTGAATCGGGAGTCGGCGTCGAACGAAGGAAGGTCACATTCCGGTGTCAGAGGTTCAAAAGTCGTCTGCTTCATCATTCCACCTGTCTCCAACCTGAGGCCAGACCTAAGTCGAGAGTCGTGCTTTCTTGGAACGGGAATTCCGAGCCACCTATCCTAGTCAATAAAAGATTCTTTCATCGAAAAGCTAACTGCTAACAGAATTGGTTGCTTTCTTAGAAGGAGACCCGGACCGAAGGATCTGATTTAGCTGGTTTCCGCATAATAATCATCGGGATTGATTGCAAGTCTGGGATCTCCCATAAAGTTTGATTATCTGTACCGCGGCTTCGAATCCTGTCTTTCGCGCTGGGGCTAAGGTTGTCCATTCGATTGAGCTTTCTCCCTTTCTATTAGTTCGTGTGTTGAACGGTCTTCGAGTACCCCATAATAGGGGAGTAGTCGCAATAGATAGATGGATCAAGTAGGTGTATTGGCTTGGTATGAACGCCTTTCTTTGGGGGGCAATCATAGTCATAAGGAGTATCCGAACGAATGTTGAAGAAGGTTGAGTGGGATTTTCCTTCCCTCTTTCCTTTTTTGCTTGTTTTGTTCGGGGGCAGAGCTCGTACCTTCGTTCCAGCTAGAGTATAATCTGTCTGTCCTCCGGCAGCGAGTGGAGTAGATGAACGTAGCTAGTATAGTCTATTAGATGATATGAAAGTCTTATAGATTTGACTCGGGGGGAAACTAGTATAGTGGGGGCTCTTCTCTTAGGGTTTCGAGTTAGAACCTCTAGTCTCGGTCTCGCCACAACACAGTGGTATAATCTAATCTGTCTATACCTCACTCGGTTCAGGAAGTATCTCCCACTGCCTTCCTTCAGATTCAAAGCGGCACTCAACTAAGGGACTTCGGGCCAGAAGAAAGTAATGTTTACTGACGGGACGAGACGAAAGAGATCTTTGGCTTTCGAGTATTCACCTCCTTCCCTTGTCAGGCCTTTTCGTCGAGAGAGTTCGGTCTTATTCGAGTTCCTGCTGTAAGCCTAACCTAATAAGGTTCTTTATTCCTCTTCATTTTCCCTCAAATCTCGTGATCCTAACCCCCCGGGAATCCATTTCCAGTCATTCTTCATTAGATCAAAAGCCTGTTCAGGAAGACCATCTAATTCTCCGGTCCTCGCATTAGTTGGGTTCAGTTCCAACTATACCATCTTCACTATCTTAATTCATCCATCCTCCCCGGTTCAGAAACTCCTCTCAACCCAATTCGATTCTTTTTCGACCCAACCCCAGAGAGGAGGGGCTATATGGGACATCTATCTACGGGGGCCTGCACTTTATTATAGGGAAAGGGGGGAAGGACGAACTTCATTCGGTAGCAGCGGAGTATCGAGTCATTGGTAACACCGCCTCATTTCGGAGCCGGATCGAAACCCGACTCACTTAAATGTCCTAGCGAGGGGTATCGATAAGGGTTGGATGCGAACCCCTCCTATGAGAAAGAAAGGAGCCTAGCAGCCTTTTTTTCTGTCTATTTCTGATCGAACTCCCTTCCTGTCATCGTATCTTGTGTCAGAATCGCTTTCAGGCTTCTTATCGCCTTCCCATCAGTGGCAGTCTCCCGTCCCTACCGAAAGTAACTGATCAACCTACTGTTGGAGAGCATATCTTTTTCCATTATTGGTATCTTTCTATCTCGGAGTGGACTAAGGCATCAATATGAATTCCAAGCCCTATCGCTTGGGAATAAATGCTTCCCTAGCTGCTTGCCGGAGAAAAACGAAGCCTTAAAAATTGGAAATTCATCCCTCCAAGCTTAAACCTATTCATCTATCCTATCTCTCGCTTTACTCTTAAAAGGTTATCGTTCCCATGAATCTTGATCTGCCTCCTGGCATTGATAGCAATTGATCGAATTCCTACTCTGGTTTGAGAAGCTTTTCAGTTTTCCTTATCTTTCGTGCGAACTGCCATGAAAAGAATTCGAAATACGTATATCTGGTACTAAAGAAACCGCCTTCGCTGGCCAACCCCTATGTCTTGGTACTCTCCCATTCATAAGAGAGTGGTAGTTGTCACCGGAAGCAGGTGAAAGCAGTGAGTTGAGTAAGTCTTGTCAACAATGCTTCGCACAACTAAATACTAACACACTGTTCACTTCTGTACTTCTCCACCGCCAAAACACAATGACTTATGCAATTCATACAGGCACGCATGAAACATGAGCGAAAAACGATGAATTTGCCTTAAAAGCTTGCGGGCCCCGACGGGCGTTCCTAGGCCCAGTCAACCACTTATGATGACTTCACCCTTACAAACCAGTGCTGGAGCCTCTCCTGCCGATGTCACCTTCAGGTACTTTCACCAGTACTTGAGCCAGCACCTGAACCGAGACCTAAAGCTGAACCGCTGCTCTCACTCAATTCTAATCTCGAAATCTTTACCCGATCTGGAAATGCTTATCTTATATGCCACCATAGGTCTTAGTTTCGTTTCCTATATGAGCTTCCGTCGACTACACTGAACTCCTCGCGTAAGGGGCCACCCACCCATTCCCCTTAGCCCTCTCACTCGGAATGAAAGGCCACATCTACCTCTAAAAACTAGAATACGAATAAGATCAAAAAGGCCATCATTAGGGCAAAGAGGGCGATTGCTTCCGTTAGAGCAAATCCTAAAATGGCATAACCAAATAATTGTTTAGCCAATGATGGATTTCGTGCGACGGAATGAATCAAAGAACTGAAAACGTTTCCAATACCGACAGCTGCTCCCGCTAAGGCAATTGTAGCTGCTCCCGCACCTATTAATTTAGCACCTTCTAACATTCTCTTTTTTCTTTCTTTTTTACGCTTTTCTTTTACCTCGTCGATTCGAGGTTCATTTTCTTCCTCCTCCTTCCTTCTTTTTCTTCCAATTCGAAGAAATCCAAAAAAACTCTTGATAAATAAATCTCGTCAAGCTCACTTCGCGGTGAACCAGACCGAGCAGGTGAACGAAGAAGGTGAGTATCTCCTTATGAAACAATCCCTGGAAAGCCTTGACCCTCCCTTGTTCTACCCTTCGAACTCGGAGATTGAAAGGTGATTGAATAGGAAGATAACTCTATGCAGCGACAGAGGCGACGATCCCTATTGATAGATACCCGAGAGACCACGTCCTTTCCTTATCCTTAAGGCATGCCCTCTTACTGCTCACGAAGAAGCCCAAGACTGGGAAGCTCTAAACTCGTTAACAGAATCTGTAGCGGGCAAAGGAGTCAGATCGACCTTTCTTATTTCCCACGCCCGAGTGAGTGGTTATGCTTTCATCTGTCTCATTTGAGGATGCCTTTGTTCTACCTCTTGACTTGGTTGCAGATTGACATTGACAAGAGAAGAAGACCTTTCAAGCAAGTTCCTTAATCGGAAAGTCACATTACATTAGGATTGCCTGGGATACAGAGGTGCTTTTAGGACGTGAAGTCACGATCCTTCTCCTGTTGGGCTTTTTTTTTTAAGACAATCGCTCTTGCTTCCCCGGTGCTCTAGCTTTGACGGATGCCCACTCATCCGGACAAGCCTTTCTATTTAGCCGTGCTTAGCTACACGGCTTAGCCGACCGTCACTAATACAGGCTTACCAACACTCTGAGCTCGAGGAGCTCTTCGAACACCCGCCTGAGGAGGCGTCGGGGTAATTACATTTCCTTTAGATATTCGTGCTAAGGTCCAAAGTCAGAGGTTTTTGCCGCTTCCAATAGGATGCATACCGGGCTTACAAATCCAGGGCAGACTCGAATAGAAAGCACATACATATGAAAAAATGTTTGTTTCCAGAGCACCTACTAAACATACATATCGGCACACAAACTATATGTCACGAGCAGGTTGTTATTGACAAATAGAACTGCTGCTGGCACTTTCCTTTTATTCTGACCGAGTGGATTTTGTAAAGCATATTGCTAGTCTTCCTTCTAAGACTCGTCTTTTGAGCATGATCACGCCCTGCAGTGGTAGAACCTAGTGAACCAGGCGTACGACTTCTGAACCCGAAGCTCTTTTCTTTCTTCTCTTATGATATTTCTTTTCACGAACGGTACTTTGATGCCACTGCTGATAGAAGGGAATGCATGATTTTCGACCATAGGGAGAAGAGTCTGACCCAGAAAGCCATCTTGTAGAGAAAGTCGATTTGGGCAACCAGGGACCAGACCACTAGCCTAGATAATCAAAGAGGCACGGGCTGCTATCTTCTTCTTATTATTATACGATAACGAGATTGGAAAATAGGGATTGGCCCCAAGCCGAATCCAAGTAAAGTACCGGTGCTTGCTATCAGTAGAAGTCTCAGCCTCCTGCTCAACACGAGGAGCTTTAACCCTCTGACTCCAAAGAGCCTAAGTCGGCGGTTCACTTACACAATTTTTATTTTAATTTAAGTAAAATAAAGACAAAACAAAAAAACACTTTCTTTAATGGCAAAGCTCGGGTTCCCGACGAGCGGGGCGTGACCCTTCTAAATAAGAAATTCGGGGTTCTATTCTAAGACGCTCAGGGGTCAGGAAAAAAGTCCTACTTCGGGTATGATCCACACGGAGATGCATATACTTATGCCAGAGCGCCTGTGTATGTAACTAGAGTATAAGTTTAGTTAGGTCTTGGATAACCGGTTTGGGGCTTTCTTCAAATGATCACTGGGCTCCTCTCGGCGGATGATTCAATAGCGGATTCACCCCCATTGGGCACAGTTAGTAAGCCATGTCACGGACCCAAGTACGCCACAAAGTCATTGAAGGGCCATTATTGAGTCAAGCAACCGAAACCGAGCAAAGAAGTCACATCTGAGCTAATTATAACTAACTCATCCGCTTATACCAAGCAAGACCCTTTTGCAGTTTACTCGCCAGTGTCATCACTCACTGGACGAGCCTTTCTATTTGTACCAGTTGAGTACGTCTGCCCAAGACCCAGACAAAAAGCTTTGTACCTTACCACGGAAACTCCGCTATCAATGTCGTCTGGCCCAGTTGCCCCAACTGGACTTAACCATTTGACTTCTGACAATAAGAGGAAGAGAAGCCCTCTTGAGTAAGGGCTCTTGAGTTAGAGTTCGAACTCACCTTCTTTCTTCTATTTCATAGCCTCTTCCGTATTCTCAATCGGAATAGCCAGGCCTTATTAAGATTAAGGAACCGAATCCGAAAGAGACGCAGCAGCAAGAGGTCCTGAATCAAATAGAGCAAGCAAGTCCGTATTCTGTTCGGCTTACGGCTTCATTCCCAGAGTAAGGAGAAAGAAGACAGCGCCGGGGAATAGCTCCGAGAGGGACTTCTCTGAGTAAAGAGATAAGTAAGGGGAAGAGTCATTCCAATTGAGTAGGTGAACCAAGAGTCTCTTTCGAGCGAGATCCTTTACCACGCCTAACTAAATGAAAGAAAGTAAGAGAGAGAGTGGCCGCCGCTGATATGAAGCCCAAAAATTCTTTACTTGGACTCCGTGCACCTCTTATTATATAACAAAGAAGAAAGCCAATCCAGATATGAGTTTAGAGCATAGGAAGTCGTGCATTCCGAAACAAGCGAAGTCGAGACTTCCCTGTCTTATCTCACTTAGATCTCTGTCTCTGCTTACTCGAGCTAGTACCTACTTTCCATAGTTATTGGTCGAGTAATCTGCCTTCCTATCGGTTGTTGAGTTAGCATCCGCTTTCTCTTTCTCCTCTGTTCCGCAGCTGTGAAATTGTCTCCCTGTGCCCTTGAAAGCACTAGAGGAAAGGAGAAGCTATGAGGTGCTCCACGGGACTGCTTGATGAAGTCTTCGTCCTACATCCCTTTCAAGAGGGTCAAGCTATGGCCATGCTAGCCCCACAAGTCCCTGTTCCGATCATGCCACTGCTCGAAGCGGAAGAGCTAAATGGAAAAGCGGCTTCGGAGCGCAAGGTTCTCTTTCACCGCTAAGGGCACTTGACAGTGCAGCAGGCATCGGAAACACAAGCTCAGTAGCATTTTAGCAACTATACAGGCTATAAACAAGTCTATAAGCCCTTTTCATAGCAGGCCTCATCAGCCCGACGAGAAGGATAGAGATACCCCGAGATTCTAACGAATCGTCGGGAATCAGAATCCATTACACCAGCTGCAGCAACCGTTGAAAGATCAGCCTTTGGAGTGACTCCCGAGGCGCGGGAAGCAGTTTCGGATGTAGCAACCTTTGGTACAGCGTGAACGGTCAGGGAAGAGAAATTCCTTTTCATCCTAGTTGTACTTCCTCGTTGTAGAAGGCATAACCACTAGAGCTCGGGAGCTGGGATAGGAGCTGCATGGGCCCTACGTGACATTTTCTTTATTGACGTTACAACATGACTATTCAGTTCAGGTGTGGTATCTGAGTCCCTTAGCTATACCTCTCTTCTTGTGCAACTGAAGGCTCTATTTTATGATAATAGATGGGCTTGGCCGGCATTGAAGCTTGAATAATTTTAAAACTTCAAGGTCTCTAACAGTAACAGAGTTCACCATTGTGCCTTTTTATATTATAGGATTCCGGCTTCCGACACCCACTTCATGATCCTAATCTTGCACCTTGTAGCACTCGGCTTGAAATTCTCAAACCGTACCGAGTTCCTCTCCAACCAGATTGCCCATAAAATGTTGATAAAGCCAGCATTCCAGAGATCTTTTAGCAGAGAAGAAAGTCGCCTAAATTTCATTACCTTACAGTCGAGTGGCTTAAAAGCTCCTCCATGGTTTCAGTCCCCCCCGAAGTGGGACTCTCATGCAGTAAGACAATTCCCCCATTTAGCCCTCAGTTTTGTCAGCATCCTCAGACCCTCCCTCAAAGACGGATTCTAAGGTTTCTCCCAGGTTAGATAACTTTCCCCGCTGTCCTTCTTTCAGCCGGTCCAAACTTCCTTCTCTTCTGTATAAATAGGGAATCGGATCGGCAACAGGCTTTATGTGGGTTCAATACCGATGAAAGAGGGATCTTTAAGAACTTTGTATAGCGAATCAAGAAGAATGAGCTATCTTTGATACGGACCTCCACCAATGAAAAAGAAAGAATAGGCTGATCTAGAGGGGCAGGCGAAAACTCTGCTGCTCCCCCCAAAGGTTCATCATGCAGAAAGATACAACAAGAAAGCAGGAGGGTCCGAAGGAGATCGAGTAAGGGAATCGGAAGCAAGCGACCAGAAAGGGCAGAATACTAGACTCGCCCTTGAACGAAACGCATGGGCGTAAGAAGGAGATCGGTACTCTTTTTCCCCAGACAGATCAGTTGATGGATAGAGGTTCATCTTACGTCGAATATGCCACTCCGGAGTCTCCTTGAACAGGAATCATTACCTTCGATAACATCGACTCATATTGCAACTCATCTCTTCACCGGGAGCGCCGCCCACTCTAGCAAAAACTATACGCATCGAATGAAGGTGACTGGCCCGATCCGAAGAGAGAAGAGAAAGTCATCACTTCTTTGTGCTAGTCTTTCTAATTTCGCAGCTCTTTCTTTTTCGGGGCCTATCCCGGATGAGAAAGATACAAAGCCTGTTGACTCTGATGCTTGCTTGATGGGAGAAATAGGTTGGGATCCTGCCTTGCCTACCTGAGTCCAATCCCTTCTTTGATGGTCGGAGGTCAGCCCCATGGGATAGGATATTTGCCCTCATTGGTCCTTCCTCTCCTTGACTTGTATTAGTAGGGCGTTCTTCATCTAAAGGCTCTTCATATCATGAACTTGCCCAAGTCAAACTCTTCTTGTTGCGAGAGAAGGTTCTGGTAAGCTCGTCAGGTGCTGGCGAGTGACGATTGCCACTCCTACCGTTGCTAAAGCTTTCTCTTTAAGGCTTTTCACTCCGATTATCGTTATTCAAGCGGTATCACAGAGAATCTTTCCTTTCTTTCGTCCTTCTGGCAAGGGTTTGAATGAAGAGGGGCTTGGTAGCTAGGAAAGTCAAGTCAGGGAGGAAGGCGCTTTACTATTTGTATTTGGCAAGTAGCGGGCTTTCTTGTAGCTTTGGGGATTTTTTAATGCGGATTAAAAAAGCTCAAGTGCAAGCTGAGTAAACTTGTTCAGCTTTACTGCAAGTCTAAAGAAAGGGAGGGTCTGAAAGAGTCGCTATTAGCTCGCTTAAATCTCTCCACTCGCATAGTAAACTGCGCTCGCCCTAGTCAAATCCAGATCTTCTTTCTTTGCGAGCGGAAGTCAGAACGAATACCGAGACTCCTTTCTTTTACGCTGTTATGAAAGCGGATCGGTAATGAAAAGGAAAGAGCAGGCGGTAAGTAAGGCAATTCCTTCCGGTAGTGGATGCTGGTGAATCAGAGTGAAATCTATCTTTTCGGAAGCGAAGTCATAACTTATACCGTTCGAAAGGCGCTCCAGCCCTTATGATTATGAATAGATAGAACCGTTCTTTCTTTGCGGTTACGGTAAGCAAGTGTCTATTAGTACACAACACTCGTTTATAAAAGACGAATAACTGACTTTACTGACGAGCGTGAGAGCGATGCGCTTTGTCTTTTGGTTTTTAACTTATAAGAGCCTTTAAGTCGGAACTCAAAGCTAGTGCGTTAAGCAAGCTTGTTTGTTGTAAGGCTATCGAATTTGAGAATTCCCTCTTGAAGTTTTGCTCTTCTAAAGATAGATAGTTTAGGGAAAGCAAGTGCTGTGATGAGATCTGTCTTTCGGACACCATTACCTTGTTGCTCGCATCGTGAGCGATGTAGATTCTTCCTCTCCAGAGCCCCGACCAGTCTTGACTGAAAAGCTTTCAGACCCCTGTGCGAACAAGTTATACTAGCAACTTGCTGTGTCATGTCCGTTTTCGTTACACATATGATATGGTACCTCTTTATCCTGAGATCTCTTTTGCTACTGGTGCAATCACCTCTCATGAGGTTGAAGCTGAGCCAAAATCTGTCCCACTAACCTGGCCAATCTCTTGGGTGAAATGTCTGGGGTGACATGTGCATTCCGAAATTTTTCCATCATTTATTCTCACTCTGAAGTTAAAAGAAGACCTAAGATCGAAATTTTGGCAGGGGCTTTGCTAAACTGTTCAGCCGCATTCTATTCCGACCTCTGGATTTCCTTGAGAAAAGCATCCGTATTTTCCTTCCCTTTTCCTTTCTCTTTGTCTTTTTCTTTATTTCCATCTGTTTTCAGGTTGTCTGGCTTAAAACATCTGCCAGAGCGAGTCATGTTCCCAATCTCATCACAATCTTCCCTTTCTCTCTTCTCTGTATCTTTTCTCCCAAGAGACTTTATCAAGATTGTAGACGGGAGGTGGTTGGTAAGGGGTAATAGTGGTTGTGGTGCAGGCAGGGTGAGGGGTTGAGTCGGGATTTGAATAAAAACTAGATTTTGGGGTAAAGGGAATCGGGCCCCGGCTTCGCCCGAAGCGTGCTACGGAACGAACCTTGTCTACGAAGCAAGTTCAGTCAGCGCATAAAGAGTCCGCTAGTGTAGTTGACTAGTAGTACCATTAGCCTAAACGTTCCGTATCCTTCGCGGCCGCCAATAGTTCTAATTCCTTCGCTATTGGAACTATGACTCCCGGGTCTCGTCTGTGGTATAGACGGAGTTTCCTGCCTCCCGCCACAAATCTAGAAAAGGGTAGCTAGTGTCCCTATGACTTGAAACACTTCTCCGTAAGAAGCACTATTGGCTGCTTACACACCTACTCTTAGTCTAGTCCTTGACCTGGGCTTTCTAGGGATTCCCTGAAACCAGAGCAAGAACCGCTTTCTAGTTGGATTCTTACGCGTAAAAGCTCCTCTCCCAGGAGGTCGAGGCAATAAGCTCCTCGGCTTCAGTTGAAGCTCCTGGCCTATTGGTTGATGATAGGGTTCTTGTTGGTCCTGTTGGTAGAGTTCCTGCCCTTGGCCTTGGTTCCAGTCTTGTCTCGCATGCCAGCAAGTATTCTAGAAAGAATGACTTGGTTTCATGTAGCTACGCTATCCTCTCGCCTTTTGCACCTGCCTTGTGTTGCTAGGAAATGGCTAAGCCTTTTTTTTTTCGAGGCTTTCACCCGCACTAGTATATGGTGTCGAAAGCCCGAACACAAACAAGCTCACCTTATTCTTAGAGAAGGGGGCTAAAACGAGAATAGGAAAGACTTGGTATAGAATCCGTGCCTTCGTTCCGGCTATAATTAGCAAGCGAGTAAGGGAACCGCTCCTTCCGTTCAGTAAGGGAATACAAGCATTACGGGGAGTTTAGGAATATGACTCAAGTCAAGCGAAGCGTAGTGAGGAAGGAGGGGAAGAACTACTAGAGAAAGGCTAAGTGAAGTACTTCTCGGGACTTCTCTTTTCTTCTTTCAAATTCTTCTCTTCTTGTTTATCACCGACTTTCCGAGCGTAGTCTGTAGTAGGGAGGGCCATTCTCGCAGGAGTTAGAGTAGGAACATGACAAACCATTAGAATGCATTCTCGCAGGAAGTAGCATACTCATGTTGCCTGCTTTCGTTCCTTTCGTCTCGAAGGCCGGTTCAGTAATAGTTCAAATCCTTCTAACTGTCTAGTGCATTAAGGCGGCATGTCTTACTCCACGCCAGCAGTGAACGAAGTGTCACACCTTGGCCGTCTCTCAGGCCTCCTCTTCGAGAAAGAAATTCACATTATTAGGCAAGTTTAGAACTGAACTCCAAGGAAAAGGGCATAGATGCAGAAAAAGAATTTGGCGGGCCGGACAAAGAGAAAAAGAACCACCAGCGGTTACACCGAGTTTGCTCGGTAGCCTACCAAACTACTAGGCGAGAAGGGATCTAATCGAATAAAGCAGCATAAGACAAGAGATCTTTGGAATCAAGCTTGTTACGCATAAAGTAAAGCACCGGTACCTGCGGGTAGCGCCTACGTTAGATAGCCTTATGGCACGGAATGAAGGATCGAGAAAGCTGCGCCCAATAGAGCTTAGCCAAGAAAGGGAGTCAGAGGCGACACCGGGTGGGAAGAGAGCACCCTAGTTTGCTCCATACAGGAGCGAGGGATTCTTCTAGAAAAGCAAATCAAATTCCAAAGAACTATAAGTCTCTTCTCAATTTCACCTTGAGAAGCTTCGTCCTTTTCTTCTTCACGTGCAAAAGCCCTTTCAGGGCTGGTAAAGACTGAACGACTTGGGTTCTGGAATGCCAATGAAGATGAAACTTCATCTAGCACCTGTCTCGGCATTTGCTTTATAGAGGAATCTCCCCTTCCCCCGTCCTTGCTTCAGCTTGAATTCTTGCACTTCCTTTGAGCTTTCTTGGCCTACGCATTCTTTTCACATGAGGAAGTTCTTATTCTTGTTCTTGAGAGTCAACCTCAGACCTTTATCCAATCCTCGAAACGAGGTACTCCAGGGGTATCATACATACTAGAGATTATACCTCAGCCGTTGACCAGATCATTACCAACATAGACTCGGGCAGAGCTCGTTTGACTTTACTGTGATTCGACTCCGAAGGAGATTGATCGTATAAGAGGAGCCAAACCAGTCTTAGGCCGAAGACCCCCCTCATCTATAATTTAATAAGTGGTGCTTCACACGGACCGTGGGAGCAGAAAGGGAAAGAAAAAGAAAATGTGGTTCAAAAGGCTTGGCTTATTCTCATTTACTTATTAGTTTTGTCTGTTCATTTGCTCTGATCGCAGAGCGACATACCGAATAAAAAAGGATCAGATTTTAAGCAATGACTTAAGCCAACAGAGTAAGAAATGCTTAGGTCAGGGGAAGTCCCTCTTCCTACAATCCCTCTTTTTACTTTTTTTCCATTGAATGGCAGGTCTTAAGTTTGAGTTTACTTTGCCTTCGAGCCTCTTTGAGTGAAAATCTATTAGCCAGCTAGCCCTAAGACTCTCAGTCCTTATTTTGATAAGGCAAAAGAGAACAAAGGGAGGGAAAGCGAGATTTTTTTGAGTTCTTTCTTTTACGCAAGTCAAGCTCTTGTCGCTAATCTTTCATTATGGTAGGTCAGTAAAGTAAAGCGAACAAGTCTCTTAGTTATCCCAAGGAGTTAAGGTAGGTCAAGGGCTAAAGCAGGCCAATTCTTGAGCAAGTGGTGAGTTATCGTGCTTAGGAAAGTAGGGCATTTTTTCAATCTAGCCCATCTACTTATAGTACGAGTTATCTTAATCGAGGGCAGGGCAAGCAAGTAACAAAGGTGAATTTTGGCTCTATTTTTGTATGAGCCCTAAGAAAATCACGCAGTTCCTCTTTGACTTCCGCCTGTATTACATGAATGTTTGGAGCAGGCGGCGCAGCCTCTGGTTGGGGGGCGGGCTCTCTCCTGGGCTGTTCCAAGTCCCTAAAGAGAGACTCCCCGCTTATGCCCGGGGAAGAGATTTCGAGCGAACCAGGAATCCGCTGCTTTTTCCCCTCGTCATGCTGATAGTCGATGAGGCTCTTGAAAAAGTTCCTGTAGCCCTATAAGCAAAACGCCTGCCGTGTCTACCCCGCCGCAGGTCTCTTTTGTGCTCTTGTTCCTCAAAGCATATGATTTCCATTCCACTCAATTCCTCTACCCTATCCTTTCAGTCGAGTTACTACGTTCCTTGTAATGGTTTACTTGGACTTCCCCTTCAAAAAGAATAAGAGTTGGTATGTCGAATTGGATCTCGCCATGGCCTCAACCCTCGAATCGGGCTTTTTGCATCCAGGACTGTTAAGATTTAGGGCTTGCTTTCTTTTTTTCATTAATCTCTCTTCACGCCCTCGCCTTTGTACAAGTACAATAAGAATCCTAGCACACGTCTTTTTGAACTAGGAGAGCTGTTTGTATACTTGCGTAAGAGGCTTTTTCCGTGATTCCAGTTAGGGACTCGGGTGCCCTTAATTTCATATCTTTTTTGGTACTGCCCCATAAGAAGAATCAGTAGGCTGGTCAAGTAGCCTTTTTGATGCATAAGATAAGCTGGAGGGCTTCTGCGCCCCAATCATTCTATTTTCGTTTGTGGCCTTTGAAAGCTTCTTTCATTGAATTCAAAGATCGATGGCTGTGAAGCATGCTGTCTTATTACGATGAGGCAGGTTATCTTCCCCGCCTTGAATCAATATATATAGAAAGAGAGACCGATGCCAAGAAGTCTTCCCATCCCAAGTCGCTTGCTTAAGGTGGTTCGTCTGACCAAGAAAGAAAGTCCAAGAGGAATTGGATATTTATTTTGCCAGTAGATCTTCTTTCGCGAGACGCGATCCAAAATAGGAAACTGGATGCCGAAGCCTTTCTAATAAGAATGTCGAATAGAAGACCCTTGAAGTAATAAAAAGAGAAAGGATCCCGCGCACTCGATGCTTTTCTCCTGGAGATGAAGGCCCGTACTCCCTGTGCCGAGGAGTCCCAGGAGCGTAAGGATCTAGTTTCTTGTTTTTTTTTTAGTGTGCTCAGCAGGCCAATGCAAACAACACTAAAAACCAGAAGCACTTTGACTGTCTCTATTCTCCCTTACCCTAATGGAATGTCTACCTCTTATCTTTATAAGGTATTCAAGATCCTATAGCCTAAAGGGAAGATAAGAAGGGGGTATTCCCCCTAGGAGAACTTAAGAGATCTCAATCCACCTTAGCTACTAAGTTAAGTTCTTCCTTTCCCTCGGTCCCAACAGTATGTTCCATACCGGATTCTTCTTAATTATTGGACTGAAACCGGGCAAGAAAGGTTCTTCCTTTTTTCTATCTAATGAAAAGGAAGTCTTTTAATCAGCAAAGGGGAAAGGCAAAGGCTACACATACAATTACAATTGAAGTCCAAGCATGGATTGCTTCCTAGCCCTAGGAATGCTTTCTTTCTTCTTTTATTGATATGGATTGCCCGGAAAGTAGGTAGGAAGAAAGACCTTTACTTTACCGCTTCTCTCTATCCTACTCGTACGGATAGAAAGCCATTAAAGGAAACAGACTCCCTAGTTGTCTTAAGTTAAGAACCGAAACCTAAGGTGAAGGATAATACTGAGACCAAGCAGTACTTCTTATGATTGGGAGACCTCCTATTTATTATAATAAAGTTAATAGGAAAGAGTAGAATGCAAGTCGTCTATTATTATTATAAGTGCCTAAGACATGCTAATTGCAGAAGCCAGAAGGACTAGAAGGAAGGACGTATCTGCCCTTTACTTGTGTCTAGGACTTCCGAAAGGTGTAAAAATCCCTAGGGGAAAGTCTTTAGCGAAGATCGAAGCTTCTGCGAGCATCTCTTAAACCTCTGGTGGCTTCATTCATTGATCAAACCTTTCTATTTCTTATTTCTTTTTTTCCTCTTCAGGCTTTAACACTAGAGGTTCCCGAAAACCTTGGGCTTGGAGTGAAATCCATAGCAAAAAGGGAGCGAGTAAAAGGAAGAGTAAAGCTATAGATAATTTTTAGAACCTTGGCATAATAGAGTAAATTAGGATCTTAGTTACCTCTTACAGCGTCCGGCTTTGCTTTCTCATTGGTACATTGTTAGGGAATTTTAACCGGAAGATGCATCTAGGGTTTAACAAGGCTTTCTAAAAAGGCCTTCTCGTTTGCTCACTAGCCGATGTCATCTGCTTTAGCCTTTCGTTATCATACACCCACTCTCCGTATTGCAAGCTTTCGAAGTCTTGCATTCATTTCTGTCTCATTTTCATTTCAGGTAGAGTGTACCCGGCCCCTATAGGAACCCCCTGATCTGCTGGGGGGAATTCCTATTCAAGAGGCTCACTTTGAAGGAGCGATATCTAGCAAGTCTTCCGTGAGTGAATGGTCTCATCCAGTCCGCGAGTCAATCCTATCAGCCGATCAGCCTAATACTTAAGGACTGAGTTTCCTTTCAAACTCTCAATTGAATAAGAAAAGAAAGCGTAGAAAGAAGCCTCTTCATATTCTTCATAGAGTCGATCTAGAAAGCAACGCCCAATAGAGCTTCGCCTTGTGTAGACCTATCTTTTTGGGTCTCGCTTAGCCGGTCACCGTATGCCTAAGATCCTATTCTGAGATTGGAAGAGAGCCCTTTGATCCTCTTTCTTTTTTCAATTGTGCAGAATCCGAGGTTAAGCTATATGCGTAACACACCTTGCTTTTCGATGATGACATCACCTTTCCAAAAGAGCTTGACTCCGGGCCCGACATGATCGAGAGGTTGGATGAAAGTCAAGGGTGACTGCTGTCAAAGTAAAGTAGATCGTGATCCGCGAAGGGAACGAATAGAAGCATCTTATGAAGATCTGACTTTCCTATTGAAACTAAGAGTTCAGTTTCAGACCGACAGGTTCTATCTAATTGCAGAACGTAGATAAAGAGAGAGAGAGAAGTTTGTCTTTTGGTCAACATGGAGAGTTTACTTTACACATTGGACCGGGAAGAGAGATGGGAAAAAGACAGCACTGCAAGGGCATATGGCACGCAAAGGAAATCCGATTTCGGTCAGACTCTATCTTAATCGTAGTTCAGATTCAAGTCGGTTCAGTGAGGGCGACCGCCAAAGTCACCGAATGGGTCAGTCTTTTCCTTCAGTTTGTCCTCTATTTTAAATAAAGCGTGGGAGGACGTTGCAGATGTCCGTCCCGGACACGACTTCTTCTAAGGCTAGAAGACCACTGGAAAACACCCGGGACCAGAGCATGTCGTGAAAGAAGCACGCTGGGCGGGCGTGCTTCGACCGTGTCTCCGGGGCACAGTTGAAAAATCATAAACGCGAGGTGCAGGATACCAGGCCGAGAAACCCGGGCAACCACCCCCTATGTGCCGATCGCTAGCACATTCAGGGCCCCGGCGCCCAGCTCCGCTGGAGAGGCCTAGCCTGCTCTGATAAATGCTAATTCGGTTCGGATAGACTTCATTCAAAAACGCCGCCGCCCGAAAACAAGTGCTAAGTTTCAGATCAGTGAATAAACCGAAACGAAAGAAGAGACGTTTCTCGCTCGGCGCCTAAAGCGCACTATGCTCCGCTTCAACAAATGAGAGTTTTCGGTGGAACCGGTGAACCACGCGAGCTGGTTAGATGCGTGGGACAGAGGGCTTATAGTACCTGCTAGCGCGGCTATGCAGTGGAAGGGAAGGAGCCTAAATCTACCCCCTTCTCTCTTTTTTTTTATCAGGGTGTGCAGTTTTGGATTGGAAACCTATGGGCCTTTCCTTTCAAATGACAACTGCCTCTTCCTGCTGCGAAGGCGTTGCACGAAACCGCCCCCCGCCCGATCAAGTACCAGTTGCTGGTAGGCCCACTTAGGTTAGGTTAGGGGGGGCATTGTCCCTCAGTTCTTACCAACCTCCGGTGTGTAATCGACATCTTGCTAGCTTCAACTCGGTTGAATAAGAATCATGCCTGCGGCACCCTCTGCTGTCCATTTCTTATTCATTCAGGGTGCTCCTTTCTCAAACCAGAACAACTCTGAACGTTAGGGAAGATAAGGGAAGACCATCTGAGCGAACCGACCGAAGGGACTTGACTTATCCAAACCGAACGATAGCGGCTTAAAGCTAAGCCTAGAGCAGCGTCGCTGCTTGATCGGCGGTGAGGAGCATCTCCAATATGGGGCAAAGGATCAAGCGCTTTGACTTTGTCCCCCGGGATCCACCACAGGTTGGGTTTGAGTGAGAGCCGTGTGATAGGTGACTATCCAGCACGGTTCGGAGAGCACTTTTTTTGTAGTCTGCGCTGGTGAATGGAAGCCCCCCCTATCAAGCAAGAAAGAAGCGGCTCTTTCCACGGCGGAGTCACCATTGACTCTATTTATTATTATGGTAAATTAGTGTATCAAAATGTCAATCTGAGATCTTATTTAGGTTCGCCACCTACGACAAAGGTGAGTCTCGGTAGGTGTATTATTCTACATTTTTCCAAAAGAATATTCATTCATTTTTTTCTTCCCCATGGACGACGACGACTGAAACGACGCAAAAAAACCAGACCCGGAAAGGGGAAGGGATTCGGGAAAGTGGGGCCGATCAGGTGTCTTCATTCAAGCAACAATACAGAAGAAGAACGAAACAAAGTGAGAGGCCGGGGGGCAGGGAAAAGAGTCGAGTCGATCAGGCTCGACGACCGGGAGAAGGAAAACGAAATCAGGATTTGGCCGAAAAAGAAGGAAGGCTATGGATACCATGACCGATCACCATCGAGAAAGAAGAATCTTTCTAAATTACTTCTGGTCAGCGGGGCCTTCAAGCATCCGAAAGACGCCGGGGTTGTAAATGACATATCCTTCCTGATAGAAAATGACGACTCCTTCAGAAAAACGAAGTTATTCCATTTCTTTTTCCCAAAGAAGTACCGCTCCGACGGCCCGACGAGTCATCTACTTAAAAGTAAAAGGACCCTCCCCGCAGTGCGCCTCTCCTTGAATTATTTGGTCATGCAATATTTTTTGAATACAAAGAACCAAATTCATTTCGACCCCGTCGTAGTTCTCAATCATTTCGTGTCACCGGGCGTGGCTGAACCATTTACGATGGGGGGAGCGAATGCACAGGGAAGAAGCTTAGATAAGAGAATACGTTCTCGCATCGCCTTTTTTGTAGAAAGCTTGACCAGCGAGAAAAAGTGTTTGGCCGAAGCCAAAAAGAGGTTGACTCACTTCATTCGCCAAGCGAATGATCTTCGCTTCGCGGGAACAACAAAAACCACCATCTCGCTCTTTCCTTTCTTCGGTGCTACCTTTTTCTTTCTAAGGGATGGGGTTGGGGTGTATAATAACCTTTTTTTAAAAAATGCCCGGGAACAACTCCTAGGTCAATTAAGGAGAAAATGCTTTTACCTCTTGGGTAAGGATAAGGTAATGGAATTGAGAGATAAATTCATAAACCTAGGTGGGATAGGAGAATTGATAAAGGGAATAGAGATGATGATTTCTATCATACTGAGAAACATAAGAATTCCGTACGGGTACAACTCTTATTTGAACGAAATGAAAAAAATGCGATCTTTGTTGTCTAATAGAACAAACACTAATACCTTAATCACGTCGGTCAAGATTCAATCTGTTTATCAAAGTGCTTCTCTGATTGCTCAAGACATCTCTTTTCAACTGAGCAACAAAAGAAGATCATTTAGTTCCATTTTTAGTAAAATAGTGAAGGATCTTTCATTATTAATGAATAAATGGGTAGAGGGGATCCGTATATGTTGTTCAGGTCGATTAAAAGGCGCAGAAATAGCTGGAACTGAATGCGGAAAGTATGGAAAAACATCTTGTAATCTATTTAACCAGAAAATAGATTATGCTCCTGCGGAAGTATCTACTCCTTACGGAATCTCAGGTGTCAAAGTGTGGATTTCATATAGTAAAAAAAAGGGGGGATAAAGTAAAATAGTCTTCTTAAAAAAATAGTAAATATAAATGGATAAATAAATAGTGGGTTCCATCGTTTCTATGGTTATTTCTTAAACGGGGAGGTCCTCTCTATACACCGGAGCCCCTTACTTGATCGAATCAATGCTATTGTTAACTTGTAAAGTTTAAACTTTTTGGCTCTACCCTCCCCAGTAGTAGGTTTTTCACAACGAGATCCGTTTTTACAGTAACGGTATTTAATTATGCGGATTAGTTGACCTTGTTAGTCCGTTCTTGCAAGAGTAGAGGCATCCATTTTCGGCTTTTTATTTTAATTTAAATAAGATTTGCCCTGCTTAACAGATAATCATTTGCTACCAATGGGGAATTCTTTCGCATTTTCAATTGAAAAAAACCACAATCTGAACGAGTCGCACATACACCCTAGTACATGTCCCTCGGCGCTGAGGGCATCCCCCGAGAGCGGGGGATTTGGTGACATTTCTGATTGGCTGTCTTGTGTTTCTAATAAGTTGTTTAATAGTTGGCATGTTGAATCGTATGCATAATGGGCTGGTTTAGATCGATCCTAACCGGATGATTATGAATTTTTTCTATATTCCTATTCTATTTTAATATTTTATTAAAATTAATAAAATTCAAATTAATAGAATATAGAATATGAAACCTCGGTAAGAAACAAAAATGGTAAGAAACTAAAATCTCAAATCGTGATTTGTGTGAAATTCCTGCTATTTTTTATGCAACTGCTACAAGATCAACAATTCCATGAACTTGGGCTTCTGCTGCTGACATAAAAACATCCCTTTCCATGTCTTCAGATACAACCCATAAGGGTTTGCCTGTTCTTTGTGCATAAACCCTTGTGAGGATTTCGCGCAGTTTCAGTAGTTCTTCCGCTTCCAGGACAAATTCTCCTATTTGTGCTTCATAAAAAGCAGCTATAGGTTGATGGATCATTACCCTGATGATATAAGATAATAATAGAATTGAACAACCGTACAGGCATTGCTTGCGCATTGCATACGGCTCTACAAGAGAATTCACTTTTACCGAAGAAAAATAGAGAGTCTACAAAGCCTCGGTCGGTAAATGATACAATGACCACCCTTTCCTTGGGAGGAATTAATAAAAACAAAATACTATGGTGGCTCCGTTGCTTTATTTCATCGGTGATTTAGCAATCCCAAAGTTTCTTTTTTTTTATTTGAAAAAAAAAATGAAAAAAAGAATATAATCTTTTTTTTGTCCTCTTTCATAATTTATAATAATATAAATAGCATTTAAGAACCTTCTGGTGTGAAAACAAAAAAAAAAGTTTGTGACACTGAAATAGGCTCCCGATAAATAAGATAAAATCGGAACTGCCCTTAATATCTCATACTACTCTTTCAATACATAATCTAATGTTAAAACGAAATAAAAAAAATTTCTTATATTGAATTCGAAATGCCATGCTATTATTACTTAATATTCATATTTCATATGGCGAAGGCATAGCTTTCTTTTTTTCTTTGAAATAAAATAAAAAATAAAAACTCATTGGCGCCAAGCGTGAGGGAATGCTAGACGTTTGGTAATTTTTCCTCCGACCAGAATAAAAGATCCCATTGAAGCGGCTAATCCCATGCATACTGTTTGTACATCTGGTCGCACAAATTGCATAGTATCATAAATAGCTATTCCGGGTATTACCCATCCGCCAGGAGAGTTGATAAACAAATACAAATCTTTGATCTCACTTTCTGTACTGAGATATACCATAAGACCGATAAGTTGATTCGAGATCTCACTATCAATATCTTGACCTAAAAAAAGTAATCTTTCTCGATAAAGTCGGTTGATTAGGATCAAATTCTATCCCTTAGGAACCGTACATGCACCTTTTAATGCATACGGTTCATCAAAAATTGCGAAAAAAAGAATCAATATGTAGATCCCATTTAACGAATAACGAAGGGGTTTTTCCTCCATTTTTCAAGAAAGTTTCAAGAAAAATGGTTTTTTTACCCGTTTACCTATTTACCTATAAAGAATATAAATAAAATAATAAAAAAAAATTCATTAAACTTATCAAACTAACTTCTCATTGATGTATTCTTTCATCGGGATCCAATTCAAATCACGATAACATTCTCTTGTTCCTGAGTGGGCTTCTTTAATTCTTTTAGGTTTGTGCTCTACTCCGAGTAAAGATCTGCCCGATTTTGATTTGCATATATAGGGCAAATGCCCCCAATACCGCGTCTTTTTGCTACAACTTCCTTTTTTTTTCAATTCATTTCACGCCTTCCACAAAATATTTGACGTATTTATCAAATTATTCGATTGATTATGATTAGCAGTTAGAAATGACTCCTATTTATAATTTATAAATATAATATGATACAAATAGTAATCATGGATATAGTACTAATTGGGTTTTTCTAAGCGGAGCCCGGATACTTCATTTTATTGGTCCAAACAAGCTAACCATAAATTATTCTAATTGATAATATTAATCTGAATACCTCCAAAGCATAGATCTAATTGCCACTTCACGCTCTAAATTTTGGATGATTTAATCAATCCTTCTTTGGTGAAACAGAGGATATCTCGATCGGGGTAGAGAACGGGGAAATCCCATAATGACCCAATGTCTCTGACAAGTCGCACTATACGTCAATCCAATTTGAACTATCCTCCCCGGGATTTCGAAAAGGGACTTTTGGAACACCAATAGGCATTAAATGAAATAAAAAAAAAAAGAAAACAAACAAGGGAAGCCTGCTTCTATCAAACCAGACACTTTCATCCCTGGCCCTAAAGTAAAGGACCAGCGACTTCATCCCTGGGCGGCTTGAGCCAATGCCTAAGTGCACAAAGCATTGCCATTGAGCCAGTTGTTAGGGAGTAGCCCGGGATACTGCTCTAATAAAGAACTTTCTCTCTTTGGCCCAATTAGGGGAGAGCGAGCTTCCTGAACTCCCAACTTCCATGGACAAAACGGAAATGGATAATTCAACCGCTACTTCAACAACATCAATAAGCTGATACAGAACTTCAATCTTGCACATTGAAGGGGAGGCATCGGCCTGATATCGCCCATTTATTCGATCTTTCACCGGGGCAGCAGGAACAGCAAACGGAGAGATCGAGACTCAGTCCTGAACTCCAGAAGCGGACGGATGCCCGAGGAGTTCTACCGTTGACGACAGCAGCGGGAATGGATTTCAAATAGCAGCTGCCCGAGAAGGCTAAAAAAGCGACATTTCCATTTATAACAAATATAACAAAAGCCATTGCCATTTAAGATCTTTTTCCACCAGGTCATAATACCCCTCTTTGAACTAAACAAAGAAAGACCTTTCGTTTGAGGAGAGAAGAAATGAAAGGAAGAGATGGGATTCATCAACAAAGGGATAGGGATAAGGAATCGCGGCGATAAACAAACAGAGGAGGCAAGATAATAGATATGTAAAACCTTCCCCTTCCACAAACAGGGCATTCTAACAGCCTACTCGTGCAAACAGTCAATTGCCCATCATTTGCACTGGGAATGGAAATGCAAATTTATAGATCTAGAGTCAGATGAATATGCTCTCTTTCCTCCCTCAAAGCCTAGTTGTCCACTAGAAGCAGCCAACTATGGGCTATAGGCTATTTGGCTTTCTTACTTACTATTGATTCAATGTCAATGGCATTTTCTTCTTTTTTGCTTTGCCTAATCAGTTCAATCCGGTTGCCCAATTCCCCCCCTCGCAGCTTGCAGAAAAATAATGTATGTATAAGCCTTAAAAGAAAGCATACTCTCACGCACGAAGAAATAGCGTAAAGTAGAAGAATAGCTAAGAGATAACCTGCCCGCAGTAAATGGGCGTCCCAAAAAAGAATTTTTTGGCCAGAAAAGGCAACCTTACCGGAAGTTAAACATCGTAAAAAAGGCCGGAAACGAGAACCGGCCGAGAGCTAATAACGAAAAACAGGGGAAAATGTTACATGCGGAAAGATACGGGTATCTACGGAACGAGTAGGGCACCAATACATAATAGAAAAAGAACAACAAATAAAACATGAACCACGAGATTGCAAAAAACCAGCAAATGGCGGCAACACACAGGGAACTTCTCAAGTACCCGAGAATCAGAAATGCACTCGTGCAAAAGAGAAACAAGCCCGGACTACAATGGTGGCAGCTGACACAGATGAGCAGTGCCATAACATAAACAAAGGAATAAACGGAGGAGACCTTTCCGCCATAGCTTACGCCCTCATTCCATGCTTTAGGATGCGGGGTGGGGAAAGATACCCGATGTAATCAACCTCTTTTTAAACATAGAAGGCGTAGAACACATAGCGAATGCGGTGCAGGCGGAAAAACAGATATATTAAATCATAGGGTAGAGGCGGCCAAAGGGATAGCTGTTGATAGGGGGGACCAGATAACTGACGTTATGTATGAGCCGCAGGAGAAATCCGCGAGGGCCATTGCTGTTTGGATTGCAGCCATAAGCGTTGCCGTAGCGCTTGCCGGCAAGAAAAAAAAGTAGTTCAGTTTGAAGAGGCGGATGTGTGTCCACCTTTCTATTTACAAGGGATTGAATTGATCACCAACCATTGGATAAGAGAAAAAAGAGGGATGGTTGACTTCTATGCCCGGCCAAGGGGAACCAAGCTCATGGTATATGAAAGTCTAAGGGGAGAAAATCAATAACTTGCCCCACAAGAGGGCATAGCTTCGCTCCTTGTCTAACAATGAAAGGAATAGATCTTGACCTCATGAGAAGTACCCCATCTTTGAAAGCCACAGGATCGTATCCTTCCATGGTTCGCCGATGTCCCTTTGACTTGTTACTTTCTGGAGACAGAAATGTGGAATTTTCGTTTTCAAGAGAAGAAGAGCTATTGAATGAAAAAGCGCCCATTTTTTGAGTGAAAAAGTCACTATCAAGAACCCCTAAATTAAGTTAAGATTCAGAGATCAAGATGTAATGCAAACCTGCCTTCAGATTTGAACATGCACATCTCTGATATGCTCCTTAACACCTATTTAGGAAGCGGCTTCGTAATCATAACTATCTTTTTCAAGATCAAAGAGGAGGACTCGGCCACCATCAGTAAGCCAGTACAGAACTACACTCCTTCTTCGCAACACACCCCTCCAAAAAAAACACCGTCTCGCGCTCACTTAGAGTGCTCCGCCATGGATGACAACTTTCTATGTGAGGAAATGAAGAACCTCCTGCTGCACGTTTTAATGATTTTTTTCCCCCTTGCAAGACTGCCATTTCGCATTCGAATTGATCCAGTTGATGAGGTCAGGCTCAAAGAAGCCTTTTTGCTGTACAATGGTTTGTTATTCAACTTTCTCTCCCGTCCTAGGGATCTGGCTAGCGTCGTGCAGCGTTCGGATGAGTTATGGTGGGATACCTATATCTCCAGCCAGTTCACCCAAAATGCGAATTTCTTCATTGTAAGGTTTTTTTGTCCAAAAAGATGCCCTTTGGTTCTTCTTCTCTCAGGAAGAGAGAGGTCAATCTCTAATCTTCCCTTCTTTTCATCCTACGTTCGGCGGAAAAAGAAGCCGAGTCTTACAGCAGGAGTTCGGGACTTTAGCCTGCTGATAAAGAAATAGAAATACGTCACCGGACAAGATAAATAGCAAGTAAAAGACGGAAACCTTCAAAAGAAGTATTAGGAAGGAAAAGATGCCTTCTTCACTGGCCAGTTCATTACCTGCTTGGAGGATAGATCTACTACTTGCCTGTATGCCGATTCAAGACAATTTCAATCTGTGGAAAAACACGCTTAATCTCCTTGCGCTTATTGCATCAAGCACGAGTTATTAAATAAAGGGAGGATTTTATCGAAATAAGAGGAAGCCTAAGGACAGCTAATATAATCTGCATGTAAGGAGCCCATTCACGAGCACTAGCTTTCCGGGTTTTACCCTTTGAAAAACCTTTTCCATCATATTTCTTTTTTGACAAGAATCTTTACGATACCCACGAAAGGAGAGTTGGTATAGGCGAAGTAAACAGTTCATTGGCAGTAGGAAAGGCACTTACAGTAAGCTTTAGACTCTCGTCCATAGTCTAAGAGAGGTAGTTGACTTCTCAACTACTATTAGAGGAAGCTGGGGAAGTCGGCTCTGTCAAAAGGACTGCATTGATCAGATCCTAGAAAGGTGCTATGCACGCGTCATCAGCCAACACATCCATACTAGAGCACAAAAATTTTTTTATTTGGTGGATTACGTCTGGAGCACCAGAGTGCAGGGGAGACAAGTCTGCCATCTGTCTTGAAAGAGAAGAAAAAGAGTTTTCAGCTGCATCAAGAGACCCTTCAAAAACCTCCTCCTCATAAGTAGATTGGCAAGGATGTGCGCTGACAGATCATGTAATTGCATTGACAGTGAGATTGGATAGTTCCATTTCTTTTTCTCACCCTACCCCTAGGGGTAGGGGAATGTAAAAACAGAGATCAAAGGGCAGTCTTTGATTCAGACTACCTGTTACGACTCACTTGGGACATTCTATCTTGAGAAGTGGTGCTACTAGTCTTTCTTCCCCCAAAAGCTGCGGGCAATCGGCTTTGAACATGATAAGAAGTTATTCAAACTCGTGTCAATTCTCCTTAGCCTTATGATCTTTCTCTGGGTGCATCACATCTAAGCCAATATCGATTCAAGCAGGACAACTACATCATGAAAGAAAGAAGTCGTGCTTTCCTCTCTTATTCTTATTCAATTGATCTTCTTTGCTATTCAGAAATGAATCTGCACCTCCCTACAAGATTCCACCCTATATCTATGTCATTTGCTGCTTGCTTGACTTCCTCCAGCAGTTAAGTTCTTGGTCTTCTAGTTTTGAATCTACTTTCTTTTTCCCGGTTCTATCAGACCGTTCGTAGGGGATCTCCTAAGACTAAGAGGGGGTCTCAGGCACAGCCCGCGAGAGGTTGGAGTTTACCCGTTAGGATATCCAAAAGATTGTGCTAATTTGGACTTTCTTTAACTTGTCAATAAGTCAGCGCAGACGACACTAGTTTTGATTGTTTTTGCCGTGTCTAGAAATCCAAAGTTCCTTCGTCGAATAGCAATCGACGCTCTCGTCAGCAGACCTGTAGGAGATAGATTCCCTTTCTTTTCTGCAGCAGAGTGATGATTTTTAGGTCTTATGAGTTTTCTATTCCAGTGGCCCCAGCACTTTGTGGTGATTGAAGTGTAAACGAACTCTTTTTCCCGTGTGCCGAGTCTGATCTTTTCTTTCGTGTGATGGATGAAACTAAGTTTCCAATTTCTTCTTAGTGTGAGTGACAGGTGCGCCGATCCAGCCGGTATCGAGAGCTCTAATGATCATTGCGATTAAGCAAACTAGGTAACCTTAAGAGGCCTGGCCTACTTGCCCCCTAAGGTCGAGTTAGTGCTATGTACGTCATACATAGACGGCGAAACCACCAGACCGACTGCGGGTGCACAAGTAGCTTAATCCAGATTCAATTAGGTGCTTAGTTGCGAGTCTCCTGCCGAGCCTCTTCCTTGTTCCATAGGCTGCCCCTTGAGGGCGCATTAATGAGTCGATGCTGTTACGGCTTTACGAGGTGGAGATATAACGGATTGAATTCCTTTGGATTGATGTAGCTTTCATTCTGAGGTAGCTCTTTCGAGAGCTTACTTGGCAGCTTGTGTGTAATCGAATTCGAGGGTCTGATCTTACTATTTCCTTGCGTTAAGGACTACCGGAACGGAAGTTTCGCAAACTCCATTGCTTGAGCGAACCACTATGCTTGGCTGCTTATGGCGCTTAAAAAGTAGAATAATGGAGGCAGTTGGAATGGCCAGAAAGCTTGAACCGCTCCTTATCAGTCGCTCCTTGTTGTCTTTGTTCGTTCTTCGGGCTAGAAAAAATCCCAGTTTCGAATCGCACTAAGCCCAAGTAGAGCTAACGAGAGTCGCCTTGGTCCATGAAGGAAAAGCTCAAGCTCTATCTCCTTGCTCTGGTAGCTCAAAGCCCACCGGTACTGTCGACCCTACGATTGCTGCATTATTCATAAACTAAATTCATAAACTAAGCTCGCAGGATCTAAAGTGGAGTCTCGCTACATGATATGGAAATATCAATGGAAAAAGTCTCGCTCGCTTAGACAGGAGCGATATAGGCAGGTGTTGTCTTGTTATCTTTTCACCTATCTAACTCCGGTTCGATGGGTTCGGGTGGCCTAACGAGATTAGCATTGCAGGTCTTTTTCATATGAACGGGAAAGAAGAGAACCTCGATCGGGCCTGATAAAATGGTAGCCCCGATGGGAAGCCCCATATGGAATGCTCTCTGTACTCTCTTTTCCATCATTCCAAGTGGTCCAGCGGTCGCAAGCAGGGGAATGGCTTTCCGGCTAGTCTTTTTATCCTCAAAGCCCTATTCAAAAGCTCCGGTCTAGTCTGATAGTGGTAAAGTGGAAAATTACGTGAATTACGTGAAGTAGTATACCACTATGTGGTCATCTTAGTCGGCTAAGAGCCATTGCTTTCATAAACGTGATTTCAATCGTACGTCTCGTCTCCGTCTATTCTTTGAAGTGGTGAAGGAATGGTCTTTCGGGTATGTCTGTCTATACCCATAGCCGTCTCATAGACGGGTTCCCGGAATGAAATTCCTCTGCTGTATAAGCCATACCCTAGCCCCCCTTGTCTTTTCTCTTTCTCTTCATACAAAGACCAAAAAATGGATCTGAGAAGGGGTTGTGTATTCAAGCAGCCTTGATCGTATTATACGATATACTACCAGCTCTTTCCCGCAACTTGTTCGATTCTCTATCTACTGATCGTGGATATCTAAACTCTTTCTCATGTCGGCTAGTTCGATTCTAACCTACCAGAAATTGCAATTGCATAAGAGAAGAAAGCGTAGAAAATAGGTTCAGAAGTACTTCCCCCGGTTAAAGAAGGGAAGAATCATGGTCGAGCTATATGCTTAACACATGCAAGTAGGACCTTTTTTTCGCCGAGAGAAGATGCAACAGGACTGAAAATCCTTCTTGCTTCGAATCCACTGCCTGAAGTTGATTTTCTATTCGTTTTATATATGACCTCTTGCTTTAGCTGCGACTTCAGAGTCTGTTGGTTCGGAAGAAAGCGGAGCTCCTAGCTCGGGATAAACGGGAACTGCCGGCTAATCGTATGCCGGTGAATCAGATGTTAGATATTCGGGGCGAATCATATGTTGTTGAATTGCCCGCGTAACCATGAAGAAAGCGAATTGCTAATGAAAGTCTGACTTCTCGAATGCACTTCTCTAATGGCATAATGGCACAAGGAGGTGCTAAAGCCCTTGACTGATCAAGTACGGTAGACAACTTCAGACGAAAGTAGTCTGGGTAAAGTCAAGCTTCACACTTGACATTCCTAAAACAAAGAAAGTTTTCCCGAAAATGCTTTCGATCTCTCCATCACAGAATAGGCTCCGACGAAGCCAATCACGGGAAGCAAGGAAGGAAGTTGACTCCAAATACCGGTCTTTTATAAATATAAAGTAGCACGTTCCCTCCGTGCGTTTTAGGCTGCTGCTGCTATTGAATGCGCTGCTATTGGCTCAGCTGTTAGGACAAAGACGGGACTAGGCTGCATCGAATGCCATGGTTCTTGTTCTCGAATCAGCAGCTATTGAAGACGGTGTTCGGGATTTTCCTGTTAGCCCTGAGATAAGCATTTCTTTAGCAAGCCTAATGGCACCTGCTTCGAGTCTTCTTTCCCACAGATCTGCTATATGGATGCCCAAAGGATTCGGCAGGCGAGACATCTA